CTATTCCTCCTTGAATTTAAGGCAGTATCATTAGGTTTTGGGTTTGCAGCTTTAATCGAATAAGTTAACAATCATATATAAGTACGGTAACTTACTTTTATGTCAGCTGCATAATAAGTGTTTTATTAAACTCATATTAACCTTATATATAAATTTAACATTATATGTGGATCAAGTAATCGTAAACTTATTTATAGTAGTGATAATTTTTTTTAATATCAAGCCTATTCAGATGATTCAAATGATATAAAGTATTAGGAATCATAGAAAATATTCATATTTTATGCTAATATTTTGCCAGCAAGGGAAAAAATGTGGAGAAGAAATATTGGCTTTATCGCGAGTAGAAGATTCTACTTTTCATGAAGAAGTAATCAAATCAAATTGTCCAGTATTAGTTGACTTTTGGGCACCTTGGTGTGGGCCATGCAGGATGATCATGCCTATAGTTGCTGAAATAGCAGATGAATATAAGAATTCTCTGAAAGTAGTTGAGATGAATACTGATAAAAATCCAAGCACTGCAACAGAATATGGCATACGTAGCATACCGACCATGATGCTTTTTGTTAATGGAGAAAAAGTGGATATGATTATAGGTGCTGTTCCAAAATCAACAATGGCAAGTGTTTTGCAAAAATATTTAGATAATAATACCAAAGGTCGAAAATAATATATTTAAAAATATAAAAAAATAAAAGTTTAATATAGTTGAGTATGACTAAAATTTGTCAAATAACGAAAAAAAAATCTAACAATGGTTATAGTGTTTCGCATTCACACGTGAAAACAAAAAAAATACAACAGGTGAATCTACAAAATAAAAAAATTTGGTCCTATACCCAAAGAAGGTGGATAAAATTAAGAATATCAACAAAAGCTATTAAATCTTTACATAAATTGAGGATTTAAAAACTATAATTTTGCTTACTTCAAGTAGTGACAATCCTATAAAACTATGTTACTATCTTGTATATACATTTTAAACCACAATTACAAAGAGAGTTTTGGGGGAATATACAATGGAATCTTTAGAATATGTATTCGATACAAATGATTCGTCTAACATTTATGAATTATCTACGGAAACACCTGTAGGATGGTCTTCGATTTGTCTTGACCAAACTATAAACTATTACATAGACTATAATTCTACACATGTAGAAGATAACGAAACTAAAGAAAGTGAATAGAATAAATTGGAATTAATTTAATCTCATAATATAAAAATTAAGTTAGGAATATTGCTAACATATTCCTAACTTAATGTATCTTTATTAAACTATGGCCTATAATATATGCTAGTATAGCTCAATTGGTAGAGCAGCTGATTTGTAATCAGCAGGCTATGGGTTCAAGTCCCCTTACTAGCTTAATGTTTATACAATGAATGATTTTTTCTTGCTACTTGGATAAATATCCCAAGATAAGATTAAAACAAACTCAAGCCGGCACTCTGTAAAACAGGTATATTAGCTAAAAGCAAATAAGCAAATCCTGCACCTCCAACAGCCCCAACTAAAAAACCCGCTGTAAATTGTCCCCAACCTTCCGTTGTTTGCAACAAATCTTTTGAATCATCTTTATCAAAAGAAACATTCCCATACATTGATAAGCATGTTGTTAAGATAATGATTAAACCCACTGCAGATAAGAAGCCAGAAAGTAATGCTACATCTGTATTTCTCAGAGGTCCCAATTTGTCAAACGGTCCTACTAAAAAATATCCATGAGCCATACCTATTTCTAGACCTCTAAGCAAAGGAGATAAACCTCTTCTATATGCTGGTAAATTACTTAATAGACCCTTAGTTATACTTGAGGTACTAATTGGAGTTGATAAATTTCCTACAAATGGATCGTTATTATAAGGTCTTACAAATTCAGGCATAGATCTGTTTCTCCAGAAGAATTTCAAAAAACTATTATTTTTTATTCATGTATTCACTATAATATCAACATATTATTATTTTGACTATACTTATTAAACATCTCTTAAATTTAGATGTGTTATTATATTAGTAAAGTAAATAAATTAAGAATCGAAAGGAGAAACTGTAATTTATGTCTATTATGCTGAGTTATTTCTTATTCATAATTATATTTACAGTTATAGCTTTAAGCTTATATTTTGGTCTACAGGCTATTAAGTTAATATAACGCCATATTAGTAAATATTACAAATTCAAGTTGTCCAGATGAAGAACTTCAGTCTTTTCTGGATTTATAAACTTAAACAGTGTAAAGATAGTTATTATAGGTCGATCTAAATATCTTATACAATACAGAAAAATAATTCTGAATACAAACACTTAACTTCAATTAAAAAACTTTGTTTAATTCCATGTCTAACATTAGAACAGATAAAATTTTAGGATCTCGCAGATTGAGTAATTATTGGTGGGCTACAACGATTTTATTAGGAGGAATAGGCTTTTTTCTAGTGGGTCTATCAAGTTACTTTAAAATAGAATTGTTACCTTTCACTAAATCTTATGAATTATTGTTCTTACCTCAAGGCATTATCATGATTTTTTATGGAACTATAGCTATATTAGTTAGTATTTTTTTATGGTTAACAATTTTATGGAATGTTGGTGGAGGATATAATGAATTCAATACAGATAAAGGAAATATCACTATTTTTAGACTAGGTTTCCCCGGAAAGAATCGTATGTTGAAACTTAGTTATAACATTAGTGATATTCAATCTATTAAGGTCAATATCCAAGAGGGATTGAACCCAAAAAGAGAAATTTATTTAAAAACAAAAGATAAGCGTGAAATACCTATCACACGTGTTGGACAACCTTTATTATTATCTGAGATAGAAAACCAGGCAACATCACTAGCTCAATTTTTAGGAGTTGTTTTAGAAGGTATAGAATATAAATAAGCAGACTATTAGTTTTTTAGAATGTAGATAAATATACATGTATATTATCTATTATAATGTGTTAATATTATTACATCAGCGGGTATAGTTTAGTGGTAAAACCTTAGCCTTCCAAGCTAATGATGCGGGTTCGATTCCCACTACCCGCTTATACTATTGTAAGAAAGTACATAATTATAAGACTTAAGTTTTAGTATTAAATAATAAATATTACTCGAATGCTTGTTTTGACTTGTTTGAGAGTTAGTTAAGTCCCTTTTATGTTTTTTATTAGAAAATTGATTAGTTAATTTGAAAGATTCCTAAATATTTTTGTATTTATCTTTTGTCATACTTCAGTCTCTTGTTGAATAAACTTTTCTATGATTAAATATGGTACAATCCTTATTGTTGAATAAACTTTTCTATGATTAAATATGGTACAATATAACCCCTCGAAGTACTTGAAGTATAAGAAAAAGCAGGAATTGTTGAATAGAGCACAAATTAATCTAGTTTTAGATAAACATATAGCCGAAGCTCTACAGAGAAATGCTAAAGGTATAAATAAAGCAATGTTTGAGCATCAATTAAAATGCTATTTGTTGGAGAAAATGCAGTCAACAACGCCGGTAAGTTATAATCAGCATGAATCTTTAAGAAGTATGCAGTATATAAATATTTTTATCATTGAGTTGAGACAAGAACTCAAGCAAATGAGCGAAACTACAAAAAAATTAGAAGAAACAATCCGAAATTTTTTTTCTAGATATAATCAAGACGTGAATGATACGCAGTTGGTGAGAGAGTTGCAGCTAGAGGATTCTCCTAAAATATTGAATCCATATCCAAATAAATATAAAAAAAATAAGATTCCAGAAAAAGTTTTACATTTAGCTATAGATTTATATGAAACTTTGAATTCATGGAATAAGGTATGTAATCAATTGGCTGAACGAGGTTATTTATCAAGTGTAAATACTGTTTATACAGCTTCGAGTTTATCTAGGGCTGTATCTAAATATAAGTCAAATTTATGAAAATAATATGCTTAAGTAATTTAATAATATGGTAAAGATAAAACAAACCAGAGGAACAAAAAACGATCGCAAAGTCTTGTTATGGTTAGATCGAGACCTTATTGAAATTATTAAAGGTAATCACTTTGATTTAAATGAAGAGTTAAGTAATTTCTTTAAGTATCAGAATCAAATGTTCAATATCAATACAGAAATTACCTTTGATTCTTTTGATCAAGCACAAAAATATATACGATTATTGTGTGAATTTAATGCTCAATTAAATACTTTATCGCACAATTTTAATTCAATTGACGATATTCTTGTTGATATTGGAATGGATATATTTGATGAGAGTGATGCTGAAGAAGACTCAGATAATAACGAATGTGATCGTTTATCATCCTATTATGGTGCTTTGAATGAATATCAAAATAAGCAAAAGGAAAATATATTAAGCACGCAAAAGGAAAGTGAGTTGTACAAGTCTATCCGAAAGAACCTTGTTATCAAAAAAATTGAACAAATTCAAGAATTTTACCATATTAATGATAGAGAATTAAACAAAATCCAAAATAAACGAGAGCTAATTAAATTTTTGATCAATCATATAGATAATAACAAGGATATTGTTTGTTTGTTGAACTATAGAAAAATTTATAATAAATTAGGTCAGCCATATACAGCCCAAAATATATCGAAACAACGCTATAAATTAAAATCAAATATAAAATAATCTTGTTAAAGTATATCATATGATAGAACGAAAAAATATCAGCCTGTGGCTAGATAAAGATTTAGTGAAAATTCTTAGTAAATTGAATTATAAATATAATAAGCCGTTGCTTGAACATGAGTTTAAATGTTTTTTTTATATTTATAATATTGCTTATCTTCCCCCATATGAGCCTTTAAATATAAGCGAAGAATCATTCATAAATTCTGAATCTACAGCTAAAACTATGTCGAATATAGTAATGAAGATGAAGCGTGCTAATTCAGACATGATTAAAGTGGTGCATAATTTTAATTTTTTAAAACACTTTTTATAATTATGAATACAAAGCATCCATATAAAATAATGATTTATATTATTTTCATTATTGGGTTAACATCTTGCAAAAAATGTTGTGCTATGCCAGCACCTATACAATATAATTATGCTGATGTCGATTTTACTGGTCATTTAAGAAATCATTTATTAAGTAATCGGGCTATTATTTTGAGAGGTAGTAATCATAAGAAAATCACTATAGGGAATGAAAAAGTTGCTAAAAAGTACCGTTCATCCGGTATTTCTCATGTATCATTACATTTGCATCACATCTTATTTAAAGGCATGAGAAATACTTTCCCAGGTATACCATTCTTATGTATGCAAACACCTAAACAACATCATAGAAAATATCATAATGATGCTGCAAGAACCAATATTAACTTTCATAATTTTAATAATATGCTCGATTATTTTGGTGATTTGCAAACATCCATTTTGAATACATCTAATTCAATGCAAACAGAAGCCAATCATGGACAATATTCTAATATATGTGTGAAAGCGGCTGAGTTAGCAATATCTTGCCAGAAACATTGGATAAGTTATAGATATAGTTGGCTATATAATATTCAAAATGGTAAACATTTAATCTTAGCTCAAAGATTAATAGCAAAAGACTGTTTTCCGAATAATATTCTGGCTAACAAATCTATTTGCCAACAAAAAATAAATTACATTAAAGAGGAAATAGCTTTATCTAAATTTGCTGTATCAAAAATAAATGACAATGATCCAGCAAGCCATCTAAAACAACTTCTGAAAGCTAGGATTAAAGCCTTGAATGTATATACAAACTCATCTATTACATTAACAAGTGACACAGCTTATAATATGGCGAATAATAGGTACGGTGATAGTGAAAGATTCTATGACCCTAAAAAAAACACGTCGAATGAGGACTTGTCGGATGCATCAATCTTAGATTAATTAATTTATGCGTATATTATCTTGTAGCTATCTAAATAATACTCAGTTTGACTAACTTATCGATAGAATTCTTCTACATTGATAGTATTGTTAACTAATTTAGATATTAAATCTTTTGGACTAGTCATTGTGGTCACTGATAATAGTTTGTAGTTGAAGTGTAAATCTAATGCTGTAAGATAATCAGCTTAAGGAATGTAATAAAAAAATGCTTCAACATGTTTTTTTAGATATGTAGTTTTGAATATAATAGTTAAAATTTTAATTTGTTTCTAATAACCTAATAAATATAATAATTTAGCATTTATAGACCGTAACTATAATTGCTAATGATATCAAGTTGTAATTAATTATAAATTATGATCAATAATAACATAAAATTTCCACAAGGCTCATCTTTTTTCGGTTTTTTACAATTTACTGATTCTAATATTTTGAACTTGCCAAATGAAATAAAGGCAAGTCAACAATTTTGTTTTTGGAAGTATGTATATGTAAAAAATAGTGTTAAGCTTGCAAAAGTTCCTTATGGTTATTCAAAAGAAAAAGGATGTTTAGTTCCATCTCTCAAAGATAAGAATTATTGGTTTACTTTTAATGAATTTTTGAACTTAATAGAGTTCTTTCCGAATCAGTTTAAGCTTGGATTAGTATTAATAAATACTCCTTTTACTGTTATAGATATTGATAATTATCAACGATATGCACCTTTAGATAGACTACTCTACAGTATGCTAAAAAAAGGTGCATATATTGAAATAAGTCCTAGTGGCAAGGGACTTCATGTTTTTTTTTCAGGTCTTTGGCAGTATAAAAAAATAAAAGTGATAAACAAATTGTTATAGAAGGTTCTAATATAAAAACTAGCTGTGAGATATATAGTGGTAAGGATGTCCGATTTATGACTCTTACCGGATCTAGATTATTTGATCCATCTGCTATAAGTATTCCCTTAGCTACTTTAAGTTGTATTTGTGAAGAGCTACAAGCTTTAAAAAGAATATTTTTTAATTCCTGTAAAGCATCAGATAGTAGTCCGTACATACTTGTAAAATCTAGAAATCAAGTTATTGATAACAACATTGGTTCTAAATCCAATTTAGATTCTCATTTTAGTTGTATTAAGAAAGAGATACTTAATTCTAATCATGCTGAAGATTTTGTTTGCTTGTGCAACAATTTAAATCCTGGCTACCAATCAGCTTCAGAAGCTGATTGGCGTTTCTGTTCAATAGTTGCTAATTTTATAAATCCTAGGTGGCTATACCAAGATCAAGCTAAAATTCTCGAATACATTTTTGTTAATGCAAGAAAGAACAGAGATAAGAATCATCGCACCGATTATCTGCAAAAAACCATTGGGAAAGTTTTGATGGCTCGTAACAATTCAAATAAAATAAGGAATTCATTCGCTGAGAAGAGAAGTCTTAATCAGAACAATTTGAATCCTCGAATAATAAGTTCTTCGAAAAATAAGAAGTGTAAAGTTGATAAAAATGCAATTATAAAAATATGTAATACAATGAAAATATTTCATTTAGGTCGCTCAATAAAAAATTTTGAATATTCCAATGATGTTGAAGATAATTATTTAAAAGCTACTATTCCAAGTAGTTTAAACCATATTGATTTAAGATATTATATTCAGTTATTATTCCAATATATAGATGCAGTAGAGCAGTTACCAGATATAAAATTAGCTCAAACCGAGTTTTTGCCAATTAATATTAATCTTATTTTAAAAAATTCAAATAGCAGTACTGGAGGCAAATCTTATAATCATTTTCAAGCATCCTTGAACAAGTTGAGTGATGTTACCTTAGTATATAATAAAAAAATTACTTCAGATGGTCTCTATCGTGCTCACAAGGAGTCTTTACTGTCATATAAAATATTGCATCAACGTTTTCGTAAAGGAGTTACAGTTAATGATTCTAATCAATGGCGAAAATTAGCTGTTAAAATGCATCCAATTATATTAGATATATCCAAAGAGGCAACATATAATTATAGTCTATTCAATAAAAATAGTTACAATAGCTTAAGCTCTGATAAAATAAAGCTTCTTTACTATTATGCTTGCTGTTTGACTTTTCCTGGTGGTCATCCTGTAAAATTGAGTCTGGATAATTTATTATCATTATGGCCACCAACTAATTTAAGACAAGTAAAACAAAAAAGAAAGCAAGAAATGATTCAACTTCTACAGGATTTTGCTGCTTTAGAATCTAAGCTTGACGATTTAGATATTAGTTTAATTTATCTAAACTATGAAATTGTTGGAATAAACCTAAAGAAGCGAAAGTTAAAGGTTATTTAATTGTTATAAATATGTTTTTTCTTTACAAAAAAGCACTATTAGTTTTTAAATAGTGCTTTTTTTATGGCTGCAGTCAAAAAAATATTTTCGGTGACATTCATCGTACCTTTCGGTGACATTGCACGCCACTAACAAGCCTATTTTTTACTTATATTATCACATTATATTATATATATATATTATCATAAATAAATAATAAGTAATCTTAGAAAAAACTATTTTATTAGTTATTTATTTACTTAATTATGATTAAGTGTTTGTTTTGTTAGGTATCAAAACTCTAATTTTTCTATTCTAGTTTCTTTCAATGTTTTTGTTTTTGTTTTTTGTCTTCTTATGTAAGCTCAGAGCCCTCTAGATTCCTTTTCTAGCCACTTTACATTGTTTTTTGATACATATTTATTTGATAATGTATCAAGCCATTTAAAAAATTTAGGATAAGAGTTAATCATAATCGGTCTAGATTAATACATTTATCAATATTATTCTATTCAAAGATATGATAAATTAATTATTGATTAATACCAAACAGTTTAACATAATTTTATTTGCCACTATATTATCTTAATAGACATGTATTTTGCTTAATGCTCAAAATATTTAACATTAATATTATTAATTTAAAAGAAAGATAATTCATTAAAATAATATAGAAAAATATGATAAAGGGATTTCTATAAATTGTTAAGTTTATAAAAGACTAAAAAATCGAATCAAATGTGATATGCTTTTCAGACTAATGAAAGTTTAATCTTGAAAATAAAAATCAGCCTAAATATTATAAATTTATTTATTATACGATTATATGTATCATATAAATCAAATCTTTTATAGATTCAATTAAAAAAAATTTTTATTATCATATTTTTTTAATTATATAATAACAAAGATAAGCGAGATAACGTTAAGCACAATTAATTTAATAGGAAAGCAATTTGTATAAAGAATCCTAGATAAACCATTTATGCTTTAACATTGATTCAAATATACAGTGCATCTGGCTGGATTCGAACCAGCGACGTCCTTTCCAGGATGGCGGATTATTCGAGTCGATTTCTTTTAAAATCTCTCGTACAAAACCGTACTTGAAATTTTCACTTCATACGGCTACTTCCTACTAAGTTTTTCTATACATATTTGATTTACTATATAGAATTTAGAATTTAGTAAACTTTTCATGAAATATCTTTTACTTTTATGGCTAATTAACTTAGATAAATCTTTATTCTCGTTTCTTTTTTTTATCCATGAATAAATTATAAAATCTATATTTTTATATATATATTTAATTATTCTTAAAGGTAAAAAGAGAGCATAATAATTATAAAATTTTAAAGTTAATTTATTGACAGTTGATATAGCTTTAAATATATCTATATTTTTATTAGCTCTTAATCTATTGATTAAATCTTTATTATATAATATGGACTTAATATTCAATAATAGAGGCTTGCATATATTATTTACTATTTTTATAATTGGTGGCGCTGTCAAGTTTGAACTTGTTATTCTATCCAATATTCCAGAATAAACATGCGAAAGATCCACATAGTAATTTTTATATGTATATTGAATATAGTAAGTATTCAATTTGTTTATATTAAAGCCAAAAAACTTCAAAATAAAAATCAAAGTATTCATGAAAGTATGATCCATAAAAATCCAATAACTCATATTTATTTCACAATAAACAGATAGATTTTGATAGATATTATATTGTCGACCTTTATAATAAAGTTCATTAACCATGGAATAAAACCATTCTACACCATTTAACATAATTCTATATAGTAATTGGCATAATGAATGAATTTTAAAACTTAGTATAAAATCTTGATCGAATTGTATATAATTACTATTTAACCAAAACTCTAAGCAATGTTCTAAATAATTGCTAAGCTGAAATTTTTGAATTATATATTTAGGATTCATATACTTATTATTTATATGACAATTAAAAGATATACGAAACCAACTTTGTGACAGCGTTAAAGTATAATTTAAAAAACGGAATAACTTTTCTTGAAATAAATACGATGTTAACATATTCACACTGTATTGTAATCCCGGCTCAAATCTTGCTTCCCATTCTGGTTGAAGACAAAAACACATTAAATATTGCTTAATTTTTTCTCGCAAAACCAAAACATTTAAACATAGTTTTTGTTGTTTAAATAAACTATTAAAGATTAAGTACTTGTCTTTATCATTTAGTTTGTAGTAATCCTGATTATGATACAGAGATTTACTAGACAAGGATTGAAATACTTCTTCTATGGCTAATAACTTAGCTTCATTAGAATTCACTAAAATATTTTGAGTCTTACATACTAGGGAATTATTGCAAGATTTTGATGCTTCATATATTTGTGCTTGCAGAATAAATATACGTTCTTTTATTTGATTCCATGGTAAATATTTCCAATCAGCCGAACAATTTAGCTGAAAAGTTTTCATATTACAATTCTAGTACTAAATTCATACATATTTGACTTTTAATAGGCGCAATACGTCTATGATACTCAAGATCATTTCTTATTGCTTCTTACTAATAAGGAATAAATTGTTGCCTAAACTTACTTATAATCTTATTAAAGAAAAAAGTTTTTACTAACTTATTAGTTACTCCGTTCCATATTTCTTATTTCTTAGTTGACTTAGACTCCTCTCTATATATTGTTTACCACGAACTAGAATCATACTCATATTAACTCATAATAATAGAGTTAGTGGGTAAATGCTTAGAATTCTATGTAAATATCTAAACCTAACTTTCAATATTTTGTACAAGGGTTTGTTTTCCTAGCCATATCAACTTTCCAATTAGTCTGCTTTATTCATAAATGATCCAGGCATACATAAATACGAATTGACTAACAGAGTATATTCATGATTCAGAATAGTTGGATTTTAACCAACAAAAGAAATATAGTTCACTAAGATATTACAGCTTAGTTTTTAGTTAGCTAGTATATTCATTACTGGTAATGAACCTCTAACACCTAAAAAACGGATCGCACATGAGTCCGCTGCCTTCGGCCTCTCGGCCACAGATGCTTAGAGACTAATATAAACTGAAATATTATTAAAATCAAGATATATTTATTCATTCATATTATGATAAGTAGCTACTGCTGATGGAGAAATTCTATTTAGGTAACGAAATATCCAATATTTAAATATTGTATCTAAAACGACAGGGAATGTAGAAATAAACACAAAAATAAAATCTCGACTTTCAGGCAAGCCAAAATGTCTCAATATAACCTCAATAATCACTTCCCATCCATGAGGCGAATGAAAGCCTACAAACATATCCGTAAAAAGAATAATCAAAAAGGCTTTTGCGGTATCGCTTAAACCATAAATGACATCATTGATAAATGATCTTAAAATAGAAAGTTGTCTTTTACTTGCAATTAATACAGATGTAAATATGGTACACGATAAAAAATCTGCTAGAATATTTTTAATAGCCGCTGAGCTTTCATTCGTATACTCTATTGCTAAGTCTAGTGCTTTTTCAGTCATTTTAGAATTTATAAAACTTGATGAAGTATGTTGCATTTTGCCAATTAATATTTCAAAATGTAGTTTTTCTTCAAAGCGTTGTAGTTCAGCAAAAGCTCTTTCTTCTTGAGACTCATTTAAAAATATGCTATGTTCGTCTTTATTCCATAAATAATTAACACATGGACCAAAAATAAAATTTTTTGAGAATTGATTAATTATGACAGGCATTACTAGTAAAAATAAAACATATTTCACCGATGCTACAGTCTGATACCTAGCCACCTTAAATTCTTCTAATGCTTCAACTTCTGCATTGGGGTCTAATTCTTTTTTGAATTTTTCAAAAAGTTTACTTATAGATCTGGGAACAATACCCGTTTTTTCTAAAGATGATTGATTAATTTTCTTCAAATTCCAGTATTTCATTGTTGCCTAATTTGTATATAAGATAAATAATTATTATTGAAAAATAAATCAACATTATTCTAGCAATGAACATAATTTTAACAAATTAAAATAGTATAGAAAATACTGTAGGAATGCTCAATAAATTAATGATAAATACGTATATTACTAATCACCATAACTTTTTAGGATTTAATCCTTACGATATAAAGAATTTTAAAATTAAAAATAAACTAATAAAGATAAAAAAAATTCAGTCCCAAAATTGCAATAAAAATATCTTAGAAAAGATTATATTCAAACATATTAAGCTTAATATTCATACTTTAGATTATATTCAGAACAACAATGTATACATAAAATATATAAATAATTTACTTAAAAAACTAAAATCCTCTGGATATATTTCTTGTATAAGAATGTTTAAGGTCAACACTGAAAACAATAAGTATTTAACGCTAAATATCAGAACAAATCCTATGGTGAAAAAAATCACTATTATAAATTATAAAAAACTAAAAATACCTTCAAATTTCCTGAAAGATATGTTAAAAAAACATATAGGTATGCCAAGAAATTATCATTTAATTAATGATAGTTTTAACTTAATTTATTTATGGTATAAATCTAGAGGATTTGCATGGATTAGTATAGAATTAATAGAGCAAGACATGCTCAATACCAATAGTATTGCCTTCAATATCATTGAAGGTCTAGTAAAGGATGTTAAATTAATTTGTCGGACAAAAAATACTTATCATCCACCATTATTAAAGCTACTTAATTCATTAATTAAACAAGAACTAGGTGTATATTCGGGCAGTATTCTAAATATAAATAAGATAGAAAGAGGAATCAAACATTTAATAAACTTACGTCTCATTCAAAATTGTAATTATATAATAAAACGTGATAAAACAGAATTTATAGTGATCATTAAATATGACATATGTAAAAATAATATAGTATATTCCTATAATTATAGTTCCATTCTTAATAATTACTCCAATTATAAACGAATATATAATTTACTGAGTGAATATTTAACTCGCTTTAAATTTTTTAGCAGACATACATTATATACCCAAAAATCTCATATATTTTCTTCAATAATTCAGATAGATCAAGCTCTAAGCTATAGATATAAATCTTTCTACTGCAATAATAGAATACACAGTTTTTTTACTCATTTTGCGATACTGAACAATCACACTCAGTTAAGCATAAACTTTTCTCATCCGTATATATATAAAAAGGAACAAAACAAAACATTTAGTCATTTAAAAATAAACTTAAATAATAAAATAATTAAGACTTACTTGTGCTACCCTTTTATTATATTGCACTTAAATGGATTAAGTATTAACCAAAAATCAGATTTATTAGCTTACTTGTATAGATATATATTTTCGATACAATATAATTTACTAAATAGTATAAGCATGCTACACAAGGGTTGGTATATATATAGCAAACTTGTTCAAATTCATTTGTACATAAAAGACTATCAATTGAATACATATAGACAACAGATATCATTTAGAGGGATTGGCTTTATTAACATAAGCAAGCTATTAAAATCTATTAAGTATCAATTAATATATTTACAAATATCAATTAAACACAATGATTTTTATAATTGGAACAGGCTACAAGATGGGCAATTCATCAAAATATATTCCAAACTATTAACATATATTAAAACAAATCATAATAATAGCTGGCATAAATTAGTATACTTAAATCAAAGGATAAAACTTCAATATATTCAAGTATTTAAACTACCTAAAATTTGTAAAAATATTTATCACCACCGTTTCATAATATTTGCGGAATGCCAATTCTCCATTAATTCATATATATATGAGCCTATTTTTTATAGTTCATATAATCAAGTAAATAATCTTTTCATTAAGGAAAACCCACAAAAAAAATTTGAATCTTCTTTTTTTCATATATTAAATATAGAATACCATATATCAAAAATAAAGCATTTATCTATATATTTTTTCTTTAATCATATTGATTATTTAGATAATCAGAAACAATATAAACCTTATATAAAAGCTATAAATAATATATATAAATACAATATTCAAATTGGATCAGGTATAAAATTTTATATACCTATTAAAAAATTACCTGATATAAAATTAGAGTACTCTATTGATAACAAAGGTGAATATTTTCTAAGATTACGTACGGACTCAAAGTACAATGAGTAAAAATCAATAAATATGAATAGAATATGAAGTTTAAAATAAATAAGTTTTTGAAAGCTATGGAAGGAAGTTGGATATCTCAAAAAACAACATACTACTTAAAAACAAATCAAATTTGCTGTAGTCAATTTAATTATATAATTAAAAGAAACAAAACCTTAAGAAATAATTCTAATGCTGGCGAATTAAATTGTTTAGAATTTTACGATACCAATAATAAAAAAAAAGATTATTATCATTTCGGTCCAACTAATCAAGATAATTTAGGCTTCATTACACAACATAGCAATGAAAACTTAGACGATTATAAATACTCAATATATAAACATGACTGCTTAAAGATTGAATATAAAGCAGCGAATGTAGAATATATAGAATATATCTATGCTATAAATGAAACATTTACAACGAACGTATCATTACTTAAAAAAGCAAATCAATATATGGCCATTTCTTTTTCATCCAATATTAAGACTCCCGCATTATCTAAACAATAATAACACATAAAGTGTTATTATTGTTTTATTAATAGTTATTCTAGATCTTTTCTATTAGGGTTTCTTGAAGGATCATTCGATAAAAAACCAAAAAAGAATAAAGAAATAAAAAAGATCACAGTTGTATATACAAATATTTTTAGTGTAAACATAAAACTCATCCTTATGATATTGTATTAAATAAATTAAAAAAAATCATTTATAAATATTTTAATTGTATATGAAAAATCGATAAACTTAACACTTTACTTAAAAAAGTAAATAAGTTTATTGAGGTAAAGTTGATAATGCATAAATTTTTTGTATCTTCATTACTAAAGTTTTCTTAGTTTTGTGTTTTGTCATATTATTATTTAGTTGTATTTTGTCTTTTTTAATGTAAATATAGCCTTGAACAATAATTGTATCGTGTTTTTTATAATGATCAAATATTAATTGTGCAACTTCTCTCTTTGCAGTGGCTACCATGACATGATAAGCATTATTGGCTTTCTTAATTGGTTTAGCTAAAACAAGCTTAGATAAAGCGGCATTATTTAATCGCAACCATTTAGGTTCTTTGATGATTTTTACCGTACAAGTATAAAAATTCATAACTTTGTTTGAAAATATATTAATTAGATAATCTAAAATTCAGTCTCTTGCACTTGGCTTATCTTACTTGTTTTAACAGCTTGTTGATAATTAATATCCTTAATTTTTTTCATGATTTTATCAAAGTATTCTTGAAAATATAATTCTAATGTACCTATATCTTGCTTTGAAATTTGTAATATATCATAGACTTCATCCATTGATGTACTAAAATTATCACTTTTAGTTAAAATTTCTGCGAAAGCTAATCTTTCGGAAATATTCCAACTCCATTGAAAAAAATTAGTGAATTCACGAGCAAACCTAAGTATGGATATCGGAATTTTAGATATTTTTGATTTTTGGCCAGATAGTTTTTCACACAATTCAATAATTTGCAAAGAATTCCAGGATCTATTACCCACAACAGGTAGAATCGTGTTTTTTGCTTTTAAAATAGACAAACTTTTAATTGTAAATTTGGCTATGTCTTGAGTATCTATATAAGCAATGAATGTAGAATCCCCTGTTATCCATATAGATTTTTTATCTAAAATAGGTAAAGCATACTGACCTATTAAACCTTGGAAAAAACCTGACAAATTAAAAATCGTATAATCCATATCTGAATGTTTTAAATAACGCTCTATCTTTAACTTTAAATTCATTAATGGTATATCTGGATATTTATGTGCATTGAGAATGGAAAAGAATATATACCTTTTAACCTTTGCTTTTTTAGCGGATTTAATCAATATGTATTTGCCATAAAGATCTATTCGATTTGCATTATATAAATCTGATGGTCGAGCTGTAGATGCATCTATAATTGCTGTTATACCTAATAAAGTTGGAGGTATAGTTTCTGGGAGTTTTAAATCTCCGTATACTAATTCAGCACCCCATTCTTTCAAAAAGGCAGCCTTCCGAAAATTTCTAACAAAACACTTTACTTGAAAACCTTCATCTAATGCTCTTCTAACAATTTGGCGGCCCAGAGTTCCTGTGCCTCCTAAAACTAGTAAACTCATATTACTTCTATATTAATTTTAAATTTTATATTATGGGTAGAGAGGGATTTGAACCCTCAAAACCGAAGTTGTCACATTTTGAGTGTGATGCGTATACCAATTTCGCCATCTACCCTATTATATATATACATAATTAAGACAACAAAGGCAATCTTTTTTCAAAAAAAATCATATTTATCATGAATTTTATCAAATTTTCTTTTTCGAATGCTTATATCTACTCACCCAATACATGGTTACATAAAAAGCAAACTTCATATAAACTTTTGATTACTTTTTCTTTCTTAAGTTTTATACCTTACTTTACTTTACTACATCTCATAATAATCCTTTTAGCTGGTTTCATAGTTATTACAACATTAAAATTGCATGAGAATCATTATCACATTTGCTATAGCATTTTAATCACGACGACGTTGTCCTTACTACCTTATAATTTTAATAACTCAAATTATGACATTTATAGAAAAATACAGATAAATTTTCCGCACAAAACCCAAGCTTCCTTCACAAAACATAAACTTCTAAAAAGACTCGTATCTATTCATAATAAAACTCTATTTCAATTAGAAGCACCTTCTTTCATAATAAAACTAGGCATAATTTCTATATTACATTCGATTGTAATAAAAACCTTATTATTAACAACAATGTATGAAGATATCATTTTATCAATATGTACATATATAAAAATAGATAATTATTATACGAGAAGAACAATTTTCATATCCTTCTTTGCCAGTCAGTTTTTAGAACAAATGATGAGACATATACATATTTTGTATACATCAATAAAAATAAGAAACATAAAACCCGTAATGTTTACGAATAAGTTATCGATTAGTTATTATATTATTGCTCAATTTCTAAGCAATCTTAAAGATGATATATATCAATTATCTTCCGTATTATATGTTAGGGAATTTAATAATGGATATATTGAAATAAATAATGCATCAACGTATATATAAATATACTGCAGATTTTTTTGACTTTGATATTATGATTTAATTTAATATATGTATATAAGTAAATAAAAATTCTTAATTATTTAACTATGGTCAATGAAGCAAATATGAATACTTCTAATGCAAGCCTAAATCAATTAATTAATCAGCCATATAAATATGGATTTCATACGAATATTGATTCAGAGAATTTTCCAAAGGGCTTAAAACAAGAAATAGTTCAACAAATTTCAGAGCACAAAAAAGAACCAGAGTATTTAATGGATTTTCGGCTAAAAGCATATAAAAAATGGCAAAAAATGAAAGAACCAAACTGGAGCCATTTACAATATAAAAAAATTAATTATGATAATATTATCTATTATTCTGAACCTAAATATAAGAAACAACTTAAAAGCTTAGATGAAGTCGATCCCGAAATCCTAAAAACATTTGAAAGATTGGGAATTAGTCTAAATGAACAAAAAAGATTAAGTAATGTAGCAGTTGATGCTGTCTTTGATAGTGTTTCTATTGCAACTACATTTAAGAAAGAATTATCTGAGGTAGGGGTAATTTTCTGCTCAATGACTGAGGCTATTCAAAAATATCCAGACTTAGTGAAAAAATACTTAGGCTCAGTTGTACCAATAGGAGACAATTATTTTGCAGCTCTTAACTCAGCTGTTTTCAGTGATGGTTCTTTTTGCTACATCCCTCCTAATACTCATTGTCCTCTTGAACTATCAACTTATTTTCGAATAAACAATAGAGAATCGGGCCAATTTGAAAGGACGTTAATTATAGCAGACGAAAATAGTTATGTAAGTTATTTAGAAGGTTGCACAGCACCACAATTTAGCAATAATCAATTACATGCAGCTGTAGTAGAATTAATTGCTCTTAAAAATGCAACTATTAAATATTCTACCGTCCAAAATTGGTACTCAGGTGATACAAGAGGAAATGGAGGCATATATAATTTTGTCACTAAAAGAGGATTATGCTTAGGAAAAAATTCAAAAATATTATGGACTCAGGTAGAAACCGGATCTGCTATCACATGGAAATATCCGAGCTGTATTTTGGCTGGTGATAATTCAATTGGAGAATTTTCATCTATAGCCCTAACGAATAATTACCAGCAAGCAGATACAGGTAGTAAAATGATTCATATTGGCAAACATACTCGCAGTACAATTTTATCTAAAGGAATATCGGCTGGACATTCTGTTAATAGTTATAGAGGCTTAGTTAAAGTTGGACCAAAAGCACAATATGCCAGAAACCATTCACAGTGTGATTCATTATTAATAGGTAGCAAATCCAAAGCAAATACTTTTCCTTATATACAAGTACAGCATTCATCTGCAAAAATCGAACATGAAGCTTCAACTTCAAAAATAGGTGAAGAACAAATTTTTTATTTTTTACAACGAGGTATAAATATTGAAGAAGCTATTTGTTTAATGATTGGTGGCTTTTGCAAAGAAGTGCTTAACGAATTACCAATGGAATTTGCTATGGAAGCAGATAGATTATTGAATTTAAAATTAGAAGGAACAGTTGGTTAAATATATATATGACTAATGAAAACATATTAAACATTAAAAATTTATATGCGAGTATAGATAATACACCTATTATTCAAGGTGTCAATTTATCGGTCAATGTAGGTGAAGTACATGCTATCATGGGCAAAAATGGCTCAGGCAAGAGTACTTTAGCTAAAGTTATTGCTGGACATCCAAATTATACAATCACTCAAGGGGAAATCATATTCAATGGAGAAAAAATTAATAATGATGATCCTGAAAGTAGATCACATAAAGGATTATTTTTAGGTTTTCAATATCCTGTAGAAATACCCGGTGTAAGTAACGCAGACTTTTTAAGACTCGCTTACAATTCCCAAAGAAGAGCAAAACAACAAGTCGAATTAGATCCTCTAGAATTCTTTGATCTTATTAATCAAAAAACAAAATTTATTGATATGGATTCAACATTTCTTACCCGTAATGTCAATGAAGGATTTTCTGGAGGAGAAAAGAAAAAAAATGAAATATTGCAAATGGCTTTGCTTGAAAGTAAATTATCCATTTTAGATGAGACTGATTCAGGACTCGATATTGACGCTTTAAAAGTAATCTCAAACCGTATTAATGAATTAAAAAGAGATGATAATGCAATTATCTTAATTACTCATTATCAAAGACTACTTAATTATATTATTCCTGATTACATACATATCATGAATGATGGCAAGATAGTATATACAGGAGATGCAAGTCTAGCAAAAAAATTAGAACAGTATGGATATGAATATATAATTTAGAATTATTATTATAAGTGCAAAACAATTAATAATAATTCAAAATAGATTTTTTTATATAATAAAATATGAATTGATTAATACAGTGATTCAAATAAGAATAATTAACTTTTATATTATTTGAGAAAAATCAGGATAGCAGATAATAATACAAAGATTGCATATTTGAGCTATCCTAATAAATAATATAATTAAACAACTTTAAATTTATCGTTTACTTACACAGAAAATGCCTGCTTAACATCTTCAATTGATTTTTTCAATAATTCTTCTGCTTCTGGGTTTAATTTTTTGGTACTTCGAATACTTTCACCAAACTCCGGCTTAGAATTACGTAAATCATCCCTCAAAGCTGTAACAAAATCTTTAACTTGCGATAAGTCAATATCATCTAAATATCCGTTTATACCTGTATATATAACAGCTGTTTGTTCTTCTACAGGAATAGGTGAATTTTGTGCTTGTTTTAGTATTTCTCTCAACCTTTGTCCTCTTGCCAACTGATTTTGTGTTGCTTTATCTAAATCCGACGCAAACTGAGAAAAAGCTTCTAATTCTGCAAATTGTGCAAGCTCTAATTTCAATTTGCCAGCTACTTGTTTCATAGCTTTGATTTGAGCAGCGGAACCTACACGAGAAACAGATATACCAACATTAATAGCTGGTCTAATGCCAGAATTAAATAAATCACCAGATAAGAAAATTTGTCCATCTGTAATCGAGATTACATTGGTAGGAATATATGCTGAAACATCACCTGCTTGTGTTTCAATTATTGGCAAGGCAGTCATACTACCACCACCTAAATCTGCATTTAATTTAGCTGCTCTTTCTAAAAGTCTAGAATGTAAATAAAATACATCTCCGGGGTATGCTTCTCGACCAGGCGGTCTACGTAGTAATAAAGACATTTGTCGATAAGCCTGAGCTTGTTTAGTCAGATCATCATATATGACTAATGTTGCTTTACCATTATACATAAAATATTCTGCTAGAGCCGCTCCAGTATACGGTGCAATATACTGCAAAGTTGCTGGAGCATCAGCATTAGCCGCTACAATGATAGTGTAATCTAAAGCCCCTTTTTCCTCTAAAGCAGACACTACTTGCGCTACAGAAGAAGCTTTTTGACCAATTGCAACATATATACAAATAACATCTTGCCCTTTTTGATTAATAATTGTATCTAAAGCAACTGCTGTTTTGCCTGTCTGTCGATCCCCTATAATTAACTCTCTTTGTCCTCTACCAATAGGAATCATAGAATCAATGGCTGTAATACCTGTCTGCAAAGGTTCACATACAGATTGTCTTTCTATAATACCTGGAGCATATGATTCTATTAATCTAGTTACCATTGTACTAGGCGAACCCTTTGCGTCTATTGGTCTAGCTAAAGGATCTACAACTCTGCCTAAAAATTCTTCACCAACAGGGATTTGCGCAATTTTTCCTGTTGCTTTTGCTGAGCTTCCCTCTAAAATATCTCGGCCATCTCCCATTAAAACAACGCCCACGTTATCAGCTTCTAGATTTAAAGCTATACCAATTGTTTGATCTTCAAATTCTAATAATTCGCCTGCCATAACATCATCTAGCCCATAAACGCGAGCGATACCATCACCAACTTGCAAAACAGTACCAACATTGGCAACTTGAACTTCTTGATCATACTTATCAATTTGCTGCCTTATAATATTACTTATTTCGTCTGGTCTAATATCTACCATATTGTTAGTCTCTAAAATATATAATGTATTACTTATTTGTTCTGTTTGTTCACACGGAATTAAGATAGAAAGCCATCTGCTTTAATTTGCCAGATAAACTAGTATCTATTACCTTAGATCCAATTTGCACGATAAACCCAGCTATCAAGCTAGGATTGACTTGCACAACGAGTTTTACATTCTTGCTTTGTGTTATATTTTTCAGCTTTTCAATAAGAGCCTGCTGTTGCAATTCTGTCAACATTATAGCTGTGGAAATTTCTGCTATTATAGTAGACTCTAAATTATATGCTAGTTCTAAATACTTTTCAATAATAACGTTTAGTAAAGAAATTCTACGACGATCAATCAATACCAACAAAAATTTCAAGACATAATCATTAACTTGATTGCCCAATAGTTCATTTAACACATTTTTTTTTGCTATAGAAGCAATTAATGGATTATTTAAGAACACTTTCAAATCTATTGATTCTAATAATATCGTAGAAATTAAGGATAAATCTTGATTCGTTTGCTCTACCAAATTTGCTTCTTTCACCGATTCTAAAAGTGCTTCTGCATAAGGTAGAGCTACTTTAGATACACTTTGACTACTCATAATTTATTTATTCTCCAAGCTGTGCGATATTAGAATCTATAATTGTTGCTTGCATAGCAGAGGTAACTTGATTCTGCAACTGTAAAGTCACTTTACTTATAGCTAAAGCAGTAATTTGCTGCTGTATTTGCTGTCTAACTTGACTTTCAGCTGTTGATATACTAGCCTTACTCGCAATCGTCAGTCTTTCTATATCGGATTTTCCTTGATCTAAGATAGATTGGCGTACTTTTTGTGCTATTGATTCAGCCTCTTGAATAATTTGATTAATAACTATTTGAGTCTGAGCTAATTGTTTTTCAGATTCTGCTAATCTAATATTAGCTTGCTGTAAACGTTCTTCTGATTCTTGTATAGCCGACAAGACTTTTTCTTGCCTAGCTACTAATATAGAACCTAAAAACTGTTTTAGAACATAAATTAGACCAAATAACAAAAGAGCTATATTAATCACATTCGCTTCTAAGAAATTTGAATTGAATCTAAGACTTTGTTGTTCATGATACGTAGCAAAAATACTAAATATTTGATTAAGATAATCCATGTTGCATCTCCTAAGCTATAATAATACAATTACTGAAATCAATTTAAACATGGATTTAATTACCTAATAACTTTAGCTTAATTTGATCACTCAAGTTATCTACCTGAGTTTCTAAAGTTTTCAAAGCTTGTTCTTTTTGAATATTTAGCTGATCGTAAGCCTCGGTAACTAATTTTTCTGCATCTAATTGAGCTTCCTTAATCTTAACTGAAACTATTTGCTGTGCCTCTTGCTGAGATTTTTTTATAATATCTTGCGCTTTTTTTCTTGATTCTGCTAATTCTTGTTCATACTTCTTTGTTAACTCATTTGCTTTTAATAAGTAAGCCGATGCAGTGGTAAGACTATTACGTATATATTCATCTCTTTCATCCAAAACATTACTTACAGGCTTATAAAACAAAACATTTAGTATAACTGTCAACGCAAGAAATTGTAATACCATTAGAGGCAAAGTAGCATTAAAATCAAATAGACCTCCCTCAACTTCTGTACTTGATGCTTGCAAAGCAACCAAAGGTGATAAGTTTATCATCATTCATTCAAAATTAAATTTAAAATATAGATTTATTTTACAACCACAAATCTTTAAAACGCTTAGTTTTTAGTGATTGTATATCATCAAAAAACTAAGCGTAAATATTATTTTAACCCGTATAAGGATTAGCAAATAATAAAGATAAAGCCACTACTAGACCATAAATCGTTAGAGATTCCATAAAAGCTAAACTTAACAAAAGAGTACCTCTAATTTTACCTTCAACTTCCGGTTGTCTTGCGATACCTTCAACTGCATTAGCAGCTGCACTTCCTTGACCAATCCCAGGACCAATTGCAGCTAAGCCAACAGCTAAACCAGCAGCGATTACAGATGCAGCAGAAATAATAGAATCCATAATTATATTGTTAATTCAAATAAAATATATAGAAAATTAACAGATTTCGTGTAGTTATACTTTTAACATTTTACTATAAAAGTAGTATAAATTAATTGGATTATGTTACCCAATTACAATTCTATAATTGAATGGATAAGATTAATATATACCGAACTATTAGTGTTCTCCATGGCCTTCCATGGCTTCACCTATATAAGCAGCAGATAAAGTTGAGAAAATCAATGCTTGTATAGAGCTGGCAAATAATCCTAATATCATAACAGGCAATGGAATTAATATAGGGACTAAAAGAGTAAATACAGATACTACCAGCTCATCTGCTAATATGTTACCAAATAAACGGAAACTTAATGATAAAGGCTTTGTAAAATCTTCTAAGATATTAATTGGTAATAATACTGGAGTAGGCTCAATATATCTTCCAAAATAACCTAAGCCATTTTTACTTAAGCCTGCATAAAAGTATGCTGCCGATGTTAATAATGATAAAGCTACTGTTGTATTAATATCATTAGTAGGTGCAGCTAATTCACCTTCAGGTAATACTATCAGCTTCCATGGTATTAGAGCTCCTGCCCAATTACTACCCAAAATAAATAAAAATATGGTTGCAATATAAGGAACCCATGGTCTATATTCATGTTCGCCTATTTGGTTTTTAGCAATGTCTTGCAAAAATTCTAATATAAATTCCATAAAGTTTTGCATTTTTTTTGGTATTCGATCTAAATTTCTAGTACCAGTAAAAGCCAAAATTAATAGTGTAGCTATAACTAACCAAGATACAATAAAAACTTGCCCATGAATTTGATAACCACCTATAGTCCAGTATAAATGTTTGCCTACTTCGACAGCAGAGATTGCTATAAATGAAGATATTTCTTCTATTTCTTTTTGATACATAGAAATAATGATTCTAATTGGTAGTACAAATGATATTAACTATAAATAAAAGATTATTAGATGACCATAATTATGCTGGCCTTTCAATATATTGTATTTTAAAGAAAAATACTACTATAATTAATTATATATGCATCTCGATATTATTTAACATTATTACTAATATTTCAACCAAATTCATCCATCAATTTTATCATGCTAACTATAAATAGCTATGTTTTTAAAGCATCTGCAACTTCTGAAGAAAAATCGCCTCTTTTTTTCTCTAATCCTTCTCCTAATATGAATTTTTGAAAACGACGAATTATTATATTTTCACCAAGTAATGCAATATGTTGTTTTACTAATTCTTCAATAGATATATCTTGATTTCTAATAAATAACTGATTCATTAGAGCTTTTGTTTTTAAATTTTTTTCGACCCTACCTGATACAATTTTATTCTTAATTTCTTGGGGTTTGTTTTTTAAATCTTCTTTAGCAGATTCAATCCTTAGTTCCATATCTATCAAGCTTTGAGGAATATCTGTTGTTGATACATATGACACCAATTCACAAGCAGCTATTTGCATTGCTATATCTTTCGCTAATTTTTGGAATTCTGAACGCCTAGCAACAAAATCCGTTTCACAATTTAATTCGACGATTACGCCTATTCTAGCACCTGCATGTATATAACTTTCAATAATACCTTCCGTGGCTATCCTTGAAGACTTTTTATCAGCGGAAGCTAATCCCTTCTTTCTTAAATTTTCTATTGCAATATCTATATTACCTTCTGAAGCTTGCAAAGCTTTCTTGCAATCCATCATTCCAGCACCGGTTTTATCTCTTAATGCTTTAACGTGCTGCGCAGAAATTTGTATGGGCATATCTTTCTCTCTTGATTGTTATCAAATTGCTTATTTTTGGAGTTTTTACTTGAATTAAAGATTTTGACCTTCTAATATAGCATCTGCTATTTTACTAATTACTAATTGGATTGACTTAATGGCATCATCATTAGCTGGGATAGGAATATCTACAATTTCTGGATTGCAATTAGTATCAAGTATACAGATTGTAGGAATGCCTAACTTAATACATTCCTGAATAGCTGTAGTCTCTCTTTTTTGATCTACAATTATAACTAAATCTGGCAACTTTTTCATATACTTAATACCATTTAAATGCTTTCGTAATTTTTCCAACTCTCGACGAATTACAGAAGCTTCTTTTTTGGGTAACTGTTCTAATACACCAGATATCTCTTGTTGCTCCAATACTTTAAGTCTTTCCACTCTAGATTTTATAGTAACCCAATTAGTTAACATACCTCCCAACCATCTCTGATTGACATAATATGAATTAGAACGTAATGCTTCATATTCAATAATCCCAGCCGCCTGTCTTTTAGTACCTAAAAATAAAAACTTTTTGCCTTCCTGAGCAGAATTTTTTACAAATTCATAAGCTTCAGTTAATAATTGAGCTGTCTGAACTAAATCAATTATATGTATACCATTACGTTCTGTATATATATAGGGAAACATTTTAGGATTCCACCTTCTGGATTGGTGACCAAAGTGCACACCTGCTTCTAGTAACTCGGGCAATGAAATAACAGCCATAATAATAATTGGTATATAATAAAATAATAAAAATTAAAATAATCTACTTAGTAAATAAAACTAATAATTCATTTAATGATAAAATAATAACATAACGGAAAGTCATCTGTAACTATATTTAAGATATAGATCTATGACCCAAGGATCATATTGTTTTCGAACTGGATTCAAAATTTATCGGATAACTACGTGCAATTCTGTCATCTAGAATAATATCCTCAAAATCAGATGGATTAGATGGAGATGATATCTTGAATTTATTCAATGAATTGTTTTCATTAGGAATATCGGTATTATTTAAAAGTGAATTATTATAAATATTAAAACCCGTTCCTGCCGGTATTAAGCGTCCTATAATAACATTTTCTTTCAACCCTCTTAACCAATCTAGTTTCCCAGATATAGCTGCTTCTGTTAACACCTTTGTTGTTTCTTGAAAACTAGCCGCGGAAATGAAGCTTTCCGTATTTAATGATGCCTTTGTAATACCTAACAAAATGGGATGATAAGATGCTGGCTGCTTATTCATGACTTCCAGTGATTTATTAATAAATTCTATTTTTTGCAGCTCAATCATTTCACCAGGTAAATAATCAGTATCCCCACCATTTTCTATCTTGACTTTTGATGTCATTTGTCTCACGATTATCTCAATATGCTTATCTGAAATATCAACAGATTGAGATTGATATACCAACTGAATCTCCTTAACCAAAAATAACTGTACATCCAATAAACTTAATCTTGTAGAATCATACAAGCTTAAACCTTTATTTAAATATGAACGAAATTTCGTTTCCAACATTATATGGGGATTGAAAGAACTATCTCCTTTTTTACGAGCTTCAAGTATTTCTTCTATTCTGGGTAATCCTTGTACAATATCACCCGTTTTAGCTCTTTCAAAAATCAAAGTGGCTACATTTTCTCCTCTTTGTACCAAGGCATTATGTTGTATATGCAAAAAAGAACCACGAGAGATTAAGTAAGGTTGCCCTATCCTAATAGTAATCTGATTATCTCTGATTGCAACTACTTGACCTGAATCATAAGTCACAACGTCAGTAGCAATTTGGTCACCAGCATAAACCCAGTCATTTATACGAAGTTTAATAGACTGATTATTAGCAATAAAAAATGTTCTCTTATCTGAGGCATTAACAATCAAAATACGACGATTAGATGACTGATCATTTTGTATGTATTCAATTTTTCCTTCACTAGATGAAAAAATTTCTGTTTGTCCAATAACAGATCCGCTCATAACTTCCTGTTGATTTTCAACCAGTAAACGTGTTTGAGCATAAATATTATGATCAGTAGATGTAAATGAATCCTTAATTGATAAACTGTCATATGTACTGAACCGTAGAAAAATTGAAGATGAATTAAAAGAGCTTCTAATAAAATCGATCGTGCACTTTAGATTTCTAGCTTCCGGCTTTAACTTTGCAACTAAATACGTTCTAACTAAATTAATGCCAGAAACCGATTTCACTCTTTCTCCATCTCTAAAATTTGTTCTCCTGACCAATTCTAGATTAAAAGTATCAATTGCAAATGAATCATCTGAATAGCTAAATTCTAACTTTTTATCGATGATAGAATATACAATAACTGGACGAATAAGTATATAATTTTTATTATCAACTCTAAGATACTCCCAATAGACTAATTTATGAGTGGTTATTCCATTAACCACTTGTTGCCCTGGCTTTAGAAAACCACGATATTTTTCTGAATTTTGATGCACATCTTGATTGTCAAGTAAATACATTTTACCTGGTTTGATTATGATCTCTCTTATAATTCCATCTTTATGAATTACTTCAAGAATTCCCGAATTATTAGCAAAAAGATTCTTAATAATTTCGGTACCAGATTCAACAAACTGACCATGCTTAACCAGTAATAAGGATATATCTTTATTGATTTCATAAGTTTCCTCAGGTATCCATAATATATAACCTGAACCTATAATACAGTAATCATCCTTATTTTCTTTTGTGTTTTTATTGGATATAGATAAATCTAAATACTTAATAATTCCACCTGTTTTAGTAGTGTACATATCTGATACAAGGCTGGCAACTATTTGCTCATCAACTATCTTCTGCTGAGGAGCTATAGTAAGAATAAATTTATCTTGATTTGCTGCTTGTAAAGTATAATTAGTACATCCATCATTAATCTCAGAAAAAACTTTAAGATCTGTAAAAGTTTTAGATGAAGTTATTATAGAAATTTGTTGACCTAGATTTGAAGAATCCGTATTAATTATAGAAACACGACCATTATAACGACTTATAACTTGTGTCCTAGCTAATAAACTGTTTTCATGAATAACTTGATTTTCAGATATCATTAATTCTGCATCATCAGGAATATTATGTACTTTACCTGATAATACCCAAATAACCTCACCATCAGTAGTGGAACGTAAATTATTCTTTTTTTCCCCATTACTAGAATGAGTTAAATAGATACTTCCGGATATATCGGCTACTATCGCTTTTTGAGCTCTTTCAGTAACTATACGATTACTTAATGGATACTCAGCAAGAATATCACCTTTTTTGATTAAAGACTTATTTCTCACTAAAAGCAATGATCCTTTAATTAAAGAAATATATATGGTCGAATTGTCTGCCGTTAGTAACGTCAACTTACAATCAGACATAACAAGCATGGCTGGATCACCATGGCGGGTTCTAGTACTAGAAAGAAGCATATTATTTGGATACTTTAATTCACCATCTATTGGACTTAATATTGTTTGAGCAAGTTCTCCTGTAAATACACCTCCTGTATGAAAAGTTCTCATAGTTAACTGCGTGCCCGGCTCACCAATAGATTGGGCAGCAATTATACCAACGGCCTCACCGAGATCAACCATTTTACCGTGAGCCAAATTCCAACCATAACATAATTGACATACTGACCTAATGGCATCACAAGTGATGGGTGATCTAACCAGTACACTTTTAATACCGAGATGGATAATTTTTTCAGCCAAAATAGGCTGAATATCTTCTCCCGAATGAGCAATTATACTATTAGAATGTAAATCCCAAATATCTTCTGCAAGTACTCTACCTAATAAGCTTTGCTTAAGACTAATTAAAACTTTTTGGTTATCTATCATTTCCTCTAATAGTATACCTTTTGAAGTCTTACAATTAAATTCTCTAATAATTACATCTTGGGCAACATCAACTAATCTACGAGTAAGATATCCTGAATCAGCCGTTCGTAAAGCAGTATCAACTAACCCTTTTCTTGCACCATATGAAGAAATAAAATAATCATTGACTGTCAAGCCTTCTCTAAAATTACTATATATAGGTAAATCAATTATTTGACCTTGCGGGTCAGACATAAGACCTCGCATACCTACTAATTGTCTGACTTGAGAAATATTTGCTCTTGCACCAGAAAAAGCCATCATATATATGGAATTCAATGGATCAGTATTTTTAAAATATTTGACTACTTCTTGTTTTAAAGTTTCACTAGCATTATTCCAAGTATCAATTACTTTTTGAAATCTCTCTACAGCTGTAATTTCTCCTCTCTTATAACGATTATCAGCATTAGCTATAGATTGTAAAGTCATATCTAATAACTGTTGTTTAATCGGAGGAATACGTAAATCTTCGAGACTTAAAGAGATACCAGCTTTAGTGGCATAATAAAAACCTAAGTCTTTCAACCTATCGGCCATATTTGCTGCACGAGCAATACCATAATTTCTAAAAGCCCAAACTATATATTGCTTCAATTGAGCTTTATCTATGATTTTGTTTGAAAAAGCTGGTTCTAAAGTATTTTTTTTCATTAGTTATAATTAATACATGTTGATAAATTATCTTGCAGATCAAAACCTCATGGCTAATCAATTAAAGATTCTTTCACTACTTTATGGAATAAAATACGACCAGGTGTAGTACGGATATATTGTGCTACATCTTGACCATTTTGATCATACTTAATAATTGTATTACTATATATACTAGTTTTACTATTATCTGCATGAATGATTTCTTTAATCAACTCTTGTTTATGACTATTGTCTACCCTACCGTCAAATCTAACCCAAATTAATGCATGCAAAGCTATTTGTTTCTGCTCATAAGCCATTAACACATCTTGTAAACCAGTAAAGTATTGTCCTTCTCCTATTATTGCAGCGGGATTATTTGCAGTCAGATAATAACAACCAAGAACCATGTCTTGGCTTGGCATTAAAATAGGTTGACCGGTAGCAGGAGATAGAAAATTATGTGGTGCAAGCATGAGTAAACGTGCCTCTGCTTGCGCTTCTAAAGACAAAGGTACGTGTACGGCCATTTGATCGCCATCAAAATCTGCATTAAAAGCAGGACAGACCAAAGGATGGAGTTTAATAGCTCTACCTTCAACTAAAATGGGTTCGAAAGCTTGGATACCCAATCTATGTAAAGTAGGAGCTCTATTTAATAAAATTGGATGACCATATATAACTTCTTCTAAAACATTCCATACGACTGTTTCATTTTTTTGAATAATTTTTTTTGCCGCTTTGATATTATTTACTAACCCTTGCAGAATTAAGCGATGTATTACAAAAGGTTGAAATAACTCCAATGCCATTTCTCTAGGTAAACCACATTGATGTAATTTCAAGCTAGGTCCTACCACAATAACTGAACGACCAGAATAGTCAACACGTTTACCTAGTAAATTCTGACGAAATCTTCCCTGTTTTCCTTCTATGATATCCGATAAAGATTTCAATGGCCGATTATTAGCACCAACAACAGTCCTACCTCGACGTCCATTATCCATTAAAGAATCGACGGCTTCTTGAAGCATTCTCTTTTCATTTCTTACAATTATTTCTGGCGCTAGTATTGCTTTTAATCGTGCTAACCTATTGTTACGATTGATAATTCGACGATAAAATTCATTTAAATCAGCTGTAGCAAATCTGCCTCCATCTAGTTGTACCATTGGTCTAAGATCAGGTGGTATTACAGGAATTACTGAAAATACCATCCATGCAGGATCAGCACCTGTAGATATAAAATTTTCTAACAAACGCAATCGTTTCATTTTTTTATTAAATTTAGGGGAAGGATTTTTAGATACTTTAGGAGGTTTCAATGCTTCTTCTCGTAAAATCTCTACTGTAGCTAGTAAATCAAGATTTTTCAGGAGTACATAAATAGCTTCCGCACCTATACCAACTTCAATACCAAAAAGATTAGAGGATTGTGGATATAACTTATCTTCTAAAGCTCTCCATTCATACCCTTCTAATAATTGTTTATAATGTAAATCATTATAATCTCCAGGATTAATAACAACATATGAATGAAAATAGACTATTTTTTCAATTTCTTTAACGGTTAAATCCAAAGCCAAAGCAATATAGCTTGTGCTTCCTTTTAAATACCAAACATGAGTTACTGGGGCTGCCAGCTCAATATAAGCCATGCGGTGTCTTCTAACCTTCGATTCTGTAACTTCAACACCACACCTTTCACATACAACACCTTTGTACCTAAATCTTTTATATTTACCGCAATGACACTCCCAATCTTTCACAGGCCCGAAAATACGCTCACAGAATAGCCCATCCATTTCCGGCTTTAAAGTTCTATAATTGATTGTCTCGGGTTTGGTTACTTCACCAACAACCTGTCCATTAGGTAATGTTCTTTCACCCCAACTTCTTATTTTAGTTGGAGAAGCGAGGCTTATTTTTACATAATCAAAATGACGTTCAAACTTGCTCATAGAACTATATATTATTAAATGGATTAAAAATTATCAAAAATATTTCTTATTCTCTAGTAACATCAAGATTAGAATAAATGTCTAGTGGGTCAAACTTGTTATTAATATTTAAATTTAATTGTTGTATATCAGACATTAAGTCAACCTCCATACCTTGTTTTTCACCATTTTCAAATAGTTCGACTTTATGGACAGCTATATCTAGACCCAATGATTGTAATTCTCTCATCAGTACTTTAAAAGATTCGGGTGTACCTGGCTTAGGAATAGGCTTTCCTTTAACTATTGCATTCAAAGCTTCATTTCTTCCTTGCATATCATCCGATTTAACTGTTAACAATTCTTGTAAAGTGTAAGCGGCTCCAAATGCTTCTAAAGCCCATACCTCCATTTCTCCTAACCTTTGACCACCATGCTGAGCACGACCACCTAAAGGTTGTTGAGTTACTAATGAATATGGTCCTGTTGATCTAGCATGAATTTTATCATCTACTAAATGAACCAATTTTAAGATATAAGCTTTACCAACAGTAATTGGATTATCAAATGCTTCTCCAGTTCTACCATCAAATAGAGTGACTTTGCCTGGATGCAAAGAATTAAAAAGCCACTTATTTTTGCTAATTATACTCGCATGTTTAAGCTTATTATTAACTAACGCTCGTGAAGCTTCAGCGCCATACATTTCATCAAAAGGTAAAATTTTGAACCGTTTACCTAGATATGAACCTGCTAAACCTAGCAAACCTTCAAATAATTGGCCAACATTCATTCTAGATGGAACGCCTAATGGATTTAAAATTATATCAACTGTTGTACCATCTGGCAAAAATGGCATGTCTTGCTTAGGTAATATTCTTGATATAATACCTTTATTCCCATGACGGCCTGCCATCTTATCACCTACTTGAATTTTTCTTTTTTGGGCAACATATACACGTATAATTGCATTAGTTCCAGGAGGTAATTCATCCCCTTTTTGCCTTTTAAATACTTTAATATTTACCACTCTGCCCTTAGCAGCGTTAGGAAGTTTAAGTGAAGTATCTCTTACATCTCTAGCCTTTTCACCGAATATAGCTCGCAATAGCTTCCCCTCAGGTAGCTGATCAGATTCACCCTTTGGCGTCACTTTACCTACTAATATATCACCTGCATCAACCCAAGAACCTACAGCAATGATTCCATTTTTATCCAATAAACTAATAGAAGATTCACTGACATTTGGTATATCTCTCGTAATTTGTTCTGGTCCTAGCTTAGTTTGGCGACACTCTAATTCATATCGTTCGATATGAATTGAAGTATATAAATCCTCATAAACTAAGCGCTCGCTAATTAACAAAGCATCCTCATAGTTATAGCCTTCCCATGGCATATAAGCTACTAAAATATTACGTCCTAGAGCTATTTCTCCGCCATCTGTGGAAGCACCATCAGCGATAGTCTGACCAATTACAATTGTTTCTCCTGGCCATACTATAGGGCGTTGGTTAATACAAGTATCCTGATTAGAACGATAATACTTTCGTAGTCTATAGTGGACTGTACGACCACCTAGATCTTGTATCCCTATTTTAGTACCAGAGACATAACTAACCACTCCATATGTTCTACTTGTGATAACCATGCCAGCATCCCTAGCAATTTTGGCTTCTAACCCTGTGCCAACAATAGCTTTTTCTGGATATAATAACGGAACGGCTTGTCGCTGCATATTAGAACCCATCAATGCCCTATTAGCATCATCATGTTCTAAGAACGGTATTAAAGATGTGGCAGCAGATATTACTTGAATAGGAGAAACAGCTATATAATCTACTTGATCACTTGTAGTGGTTATAAATTCTTGCCTATACCTGGCAGGGATAATATCTTCTTTAATAAAATTATCTTCATTTATAAAAATGTCAGCTGGAGCTATGAGAAGCATATCTTCCTCATCTGCAGTAATATAAACCGGAGCTAAATGATTTAAAACTTTACGATTATTCACTCTGTAGCATGGAGTTTCAATAAACCCATATTTATTTACTCGCGCATAAACACTTAGAGAACCTATCAAACCTGCATTAGGTCCTTCTGGAGTCTCTATAGGACAGATACGACCATAATGACTTGGATGTAGATCCCTCACGGCAAAACCAGCACGATCTTTATTCAGCCCTCCAGGACCTAAGGCACTAATCCTACGCTTATGGGTCAATTCAGACAAAGGATTTGTTTGGTCCATAAATTGCGATAATTGGCTTGAACTAAAAAATTCTCTTACTGAAGCTATTAATGGCTTAGGATTTACCAAGTTAGATAAACTTAATGAATCTAAATCACAAATTATCATACGTTCACGAATAATTCTTTCTAGTCTATTCAGTCCTAGCCGGATTTGATTTTGCAGTAATTCACCAACTGAACGTACTCTGCGATTACCTAGGTGATCTATGTCATCAAAAGTGCCTATATTCTGTTCTTTTATATTAATTAAATAATCAATAGCAGCTAAAATATCTTGAGGGGATAGCACTCTAAAATCTTTAGGTAGTTTTAGATTTAATTTTTTATTAATTTTATGGCGTCCTACCTCTCCTAAATCATACCTTCTGGGATCAAAAAAACGAGCATACAGCATTTGCTTAGCAACTGCAACTGTAGCAGGTTCATTAGGGCGTAGTTTACCATAGACTATCAATAATGCTTCTTCATCAGTCACTTGTTCAACTGAAGATTTACCTATTTCTTTATCTAATTCTTTTTTTTCATACATAGAAGACGCTATAATCAAAAAAGAATATTTAGTTAGATTTTTTTTAATATCTTCACTGCTCAATCCAATTGCTCTCAAAAAAACATATGCATTTACCTTATGGTTTTTATCAATTCTAACCCAAATTTGATTTTTAGAATCAATTTCAAACTTTAACCATGAACCACGATTAGAAATAAGACTAGCACTATATATTTGCTTATCATTTTTATCTAGCTCCTGTTTATAATAAATTCCAGGACTTCTTACTATTTGATTAATTATAATTCTTTCAGTACCAGATATAACAAAAGTCCCTCTATTAGTCATAAGAGGTAAATCACCTATAAAGACAGGTCTCTTTTTATATTTTTTATTTCTATCTTCATCATATACATCTAGTTTATCCACTCCATCGATATTTTCATTAGTTTTTAATAATTCAGTATCTCGTCTAGTAAGTTTTGATGGTATATATATTTGTACGCTATATGTTTTATCTCTAGTTTTAGCTTTTCGAACACTATAGCGTGGAAATTTAAGCTTATAGTCTTTACCAAAAAACTGTAATTCTAATTTACCTGTTGGATCTGTAATTACAGGAAATGAATTTAAAACTTCACCTAAACCATTATATAAAAAAGACTTAAAGCTTTCTCTTTGAATTTCGGCAAGATCCGGAAAGATAGACTCAGAAACTATATCCTGTGACATTAAAAGCTCCAAAACTAAATTGTAAAATTTGTATTATATGAAAATACACTCTAAAGTAAAGATACTCTAGTTGTGGTAATATAATAAACTTGTTCAATATATAATTGAATTTTAAGTTGTAGAAGATGTATATACTAATTTTTAATTATCGACAGACTGCTAAGCCAGTCTATACTCAAACATTGAATTTAATAACTATGTTGTTATATTTATTTTTATAAGTTTTGCTAGTAAAGATTTTTTACGAGATGCTGTATTTTTATGCATTATACCTCTTTTGACAGCTTTATCGATTTTCTGATAGACAGCGGCTAAGTTACTTTTATAAATGTTTATATCTTTCGATTGTTTTAAACTGATAATATATTTTTTTGTTAGAGTTTTTATTACAGATTTATACATTTTATTTCTAGCACGGTTTCGTAAAGAAATCTGTGTTTTTTTGAGAGCAGATAAATTTTTAGGCATATACCAAAGTTAAAAGTTTACAAACTTATAATAAATTACAGAATCTATTATATCATTGATACTCTGTATATACAATAGAAAATAGATATAAAGAGATCCTACTTGATCATATATATATAAATATGAGATAATAAATTTGTTCAAAATTAATGCATAATAAAAATTAATAAGATGGCCAAAAGTAAAGAAAAACGTATAATAATTACTTTAGAATGTGAGTGTAGAAACTTACAAAATGTACAAAAAAGAAAAGCAGGTATTTTCCGATACACTACTTCAAAAAATAAACGAAATACACCTAGCCGTTTAGAATTAAAGAAATTCTGTCCAAATTGCAATTGTCATAGACAATTTAAAGAGATTAAATAATTTTACAATACACATTAACTTTTTTAAATTATATGGTTTTATACAATAAAAAATTCTCTCCTATTAAACCAAATGAAGCCCTGGACTATAAAGATATTGATTTACTAAGAAAATTCATTAATGACCAAGGTAAAATTCTGTCTAGACGTTTTACAGGTTTAACTTCAAAACAACAAAAACAAGTGACAAAATATATAAAAAGAGCTCGTGTTCTTGCACTATTACCTTTCTTGAATAAAGACTGAGAAGTACCTTTATATGAAACATAAAGGTAAACAACAAAAAATGGGATTTACCTTTGTGGATTAATAAAGTCACAACGTTTTAATCTTCTCTTTTAATTCATAAGCTTTAATAATATCTTGTTTTTGCCATAGGTTATAGTCATTACACATAACACCACATTCATTATTTTCACTAACTTCCGCAACATTATCTTTTATGCGCTTTAAAGAATTCAAAAAACCATCATAGACTATCTGATCTTGTCTATAAACACTAATTGCCGCATCTTGCTTCAGTTTACCTGTACTAACTAAACAACCGGCAACAGAGCCTTTATTAATGTCAAATACTGTTTGCACAATAGCAGTTCCGATAAGCTGCTTTTCATATTCAGGATCTATCAAATTAAGCATATATAATTGAATATAATCTAATAAATCATAGATTATAGAGAAACTACAAAGCACAATACTTAGTTTTTCAGCGGTACTCACAAGTTGAAGTGGAATACGAGAGTTAAATGCTATCACTAATGAATTACTAGTCATAGCTAAATCAATATCCGTGTCAGAAATATTTCCTGAACTAGCTGCAATAATATTAATTTGTACTTTCTCTTGAGAAATTTGAGAAAAAGAATTAATAATAGCTTCAATAGAGCCTTGTGTATCTGCTTTAATAATTAAATTCAGCTGTTTAAGATTAGCCGTTTTGTTGTAAGTATCCAAAGTAACTCGAGAATTTAATGTTTTATAAATACTATAATTATCATTTATTCTTCGATGCTTACTAACTACTTGTTTCGCTTCTTTTTCAGTATCTAGAACATTAAAAGCTGCTCCTGCTTGAGGAACATTAGAAAATCCCCACAACTCAACAATAGAAGAAGGATCCGCTTGATCAATTTTGACACCTAAGCTATTCATAATGGCTTTTACTTTACCATAGGTATTATGAGATGCAATTATATCTCCAACTTTTAAAGTACCGTTTTGCACAATAATATTAGCAACAGGTCCTTTAGCTTTGTCTAAATGCGCTTCTAAAATTGTACCTTGAGCTAATTGTAAAGGATTCGCTTTCAGCTCTTGTAATTCTGACAATAAACAGATATTAGACAAGAGTATATCTATATTTTTACCCAGTAGAGCACTTATCTCTATAATAGGTGTATCCCCTCCCCAATCTTCACCAAAAATATTATATTGAGCTAATTCTTCTTTAACTTTAAAAACATTAATATCATGTTTATCTATTTTATTTATAGCAACAATGCAAGGCAGCTCATGATTTTTGATATGCCTAATAGATTCAATGGTTTGAGGCTTTAGTCCATCATCAGCTGCGACCACCAATAAGACAATATCTGTAACTTGAGTTCCCCTTAATCTCATGCTAGAAAAAGCTTCATGGCCCGGTGTATCTAAGAATATTAATTTTTCCGTCGCAGAATTATACGACCAATTCACTTCATAACCAGCAATAGCTTGAGTAATACCACCTACTTCTTGTTTTACTAAATCACTACTGCGAATCGCATCAAGCAAGGTTGTTTTACCATGATCCACATGACCTAAAATAGTTATTACTGGAGGTCGTTTAATAGTTTTAGCTGTCATACTCGCATCATAAGGCTTGACATAATTAGAATCAGCAGAAGAAGCTGAATTTAATACGTTAAAATCATAATTGGCAGCTACTTCAGTAGCCATAGGAATATCTATGACTTGATTAATGGTAACAGAAATACCTTTTAAAAATAACCAAGTAATAATTTCTGCTTCTGGCATATTCAACTTAATTGCTAATTCTTGTATACTCAAAGGACTATCGATGATAATATTTTTATCGATTCGACCATCTACACTTTGATTTTTAGAATCTTGTGAATTGTACTCAAATGCATTTTGCTTTAACTTAATTTTTTTTCGATTTTTATTATTTCTGGGCTGTTTAATAATAGCAATATCTAAAGAATCTTCATTTAAAACTTCATTACTATTTTTAACGAGTAGCAAATCATTTTTATCAATTGCTATTTTATTCCTCAACTTTTTTTTGAACTTTACTTTATTTTTGCGAGCCTCAATGATATCTTCCTGTTTTGCAGAGACCTTATTCCTTTTATCAAATTTATTACCATTAGGCAACTTTTGTTGATCTACATTAGGTATAGTCTCATTAATATCAATAGATTGCTGTGGTCCAGTTGTATTGATATTTGAAAGCATGTGAATAATTTTAGGATGCTTTAATACTAATAGTTCTTCTTTGTTATCCATAGAAAAACACATTGTATAATCTATATTAAAAGCATACATGTCGTGTTCATATTTTTGAGATAGAAATTTATTTTTTACCATATGCTATATATTTAATTAAAATAAAATTATGATTTACTATAATACAGGACTTAGAAATAAGTCTCCAAGATCATAATCTATGAATCATATAAATTTACTATTATAACAATTAAGAAATATTATGCCGCGTTTACAAAAAAACGACAATTTTATTGATAAGACTTTCACGATACTTGCTGACATTATCTTAAAAGTATTACCTACAAGTAAGGAAGAAAAGCAAGCTTTTTGCTACTATAGAGATGGAATGTCAGCTCAATCAGAGGGCGAATATGCAGAAGCTTTAGAAAACTACTATGAAGCATTAGCTTTGGAAGAAGATCCTTATGATAGATCGTATATACTTTACAATATTGGCCTAATTTATGCAAGTAATGGTGAGCATATCAAGGCTTTAGAATATTATCATCAAGCCTTAGAATTAAACGCTAAATTACCACAAGCACTGAATAATATTGCTGTCATTTATCATTACCAAGGGTTAAAAGCCACTGACAAAAATAAATTGAATGTATCAAAATCTATGTTTGACAAAGCAGCAGAATATTGGAAACAAGCTATATATTTAGCACCAAATAACTATATTGAAGCACAGAATTGGCTTAAAACTACAGGAAGGTTAAACAACAATTCTTAAAATAAGATGCATAATGTTAATGAACTTCAGAACAAGAATAAATAAAATTAGATAAGTATTTTGTAGAAAAATAGTATTTTTGTTTTACAATTATACTATGGTAACATATAGATCTACTTCACAATTTATTATTAATCTAAATTTAACAATAAATATTAGCCTTCATCTTAATATGTATATCAAGAAACTTTGTTAATTGACATATCTTAATTAAAAACACGCCGTAATAAACATGGTAACAACAACAAAAAAAGGATTAGTAACACAAATTATTGGTCCCGTACTGGATATAGAATTTCCTAACGGACAATTACCGAAAGTATTTAATGCTTTGAAAGTCGAAGGACCTGACAATGTAATTACATGTGAAGTACAACAATTATTGGGAGATAATAGAGTTAGAGCCGTTGCCATGAGTTCTACCGAAGGATTAAAGAGAGGTATAGAAGTAACAGACACAGGAGCTGCTATAACCGTTCCAGTTGGTATACCTACTTTAGGAAGAATATTCAATGTTCTTGGCGAACCCGTAGATAATCTAGGAGCAATCTCTTCATCCGATTCACTTCCCATACATAGGTCAGCACCCTCATTTACACAGCTGGAAACTAAGCCTTCTATCTTTGAAACAGGTATTAAGGTAGTAGACCTACTTGCTCCTTACAGAAAAGGCGGTAAGATAGGTTTATTTGGAGGTGCAGGAGTTGGCAAAACAGTATTAATTATGGAGCTAATTAATAATATAGCTAAGGCTCATGGAGGCGTATCAGTTTTTGGTGGTGTAGGTGAAAGAACTCGCGAAGGCAATGATTTATATGAAGAGATGAAAGAATCAAAAGTAATAAATGCCGATAAATTAATAGATTCCAAAGTGGCTCTAGTATATGGGCAAATGAATGAACCCCCTGGTGCAAGAATGCGTGTCGGTCTTACCGCGTTAACTATGGCAGAATACTTTAGAGATATTAATAAACAAGATGTACTACTATTCATCGATAATATTTTTCGATTTGTACAAGCAGGATCTGAAGTTTCCGCATTATTGGGACGTATGCCATCCGCAGTTGGATATCAACCTACATTAGCCACAGAAATGGGAGCCTTACAGGAAAGAATAACATCAACAACTGATGGTTCTATTACATCTATCCAGGCTGTTTATGTGCCCGCTGATGATTTAACTGATCCTGCACCTGCAACTACATTTGCACACTTAGACGCGACAACCGTTCTATCAAGGGGCCTAGCAGCAAAAGGTATCTATCCAGCCGTAGATCCTTTGGGATCTACTTCAACAATGTTACAGCCAGATATTGTAGGCGTAGAACATTATACAACTGCACAGCAAATTAAATCTACACTACAAAGATATAAAGAGTTACAAGATATAATTGCGATATTAGGGTTAGACGAATTATCTGAAGAAGATCGGTTGACTGTTGCGAGGGCACGAAAAATTGAACGTTTTTTATCTCAACCTTTCTTTGTCGCTGAAGTATTTACCGGCTCACCTGGGAAATATGTATCTTTGGAAGAAGCTATCAAGGGTTTCCAAATGATACTAAAAGGTGAATTAGACGATATGCCTGAACAAGCTTTTTACTTAGTAGGTAATATTGAAGAAGCCATTAACAAAGCTGAAACATTGAAATAAATACTACTAATATTATGACATTAAATATTCGTGTCATTGCACCAGATAAAACAGTGTGGGATGCTAATGCTGAAGAAGTTATTTTACCAAGCAGCACAGGACAATTAGGAATTCTAAAAGGACACATCCCCTTATTAACTGCTTTAGATATCGGTGTAATGCGTGTACGCATTGATAAAGAATGGCAACCCATAATACTCCTAGGTGGATTTGCTGAAATAAAAAATAATAGTATTACCATATTAGTTAATGGTGCTGAGACAATTTCGGAAATAGATATAAATGTTGCACAAAATAATTTAGACAAAGCAACAGCTGAATTAGCTGAGGCAACAACAAATAAAGACAAAATAGAAGCCACACAAAACCTGCGTAAAGCGAGAGCAAGAGTCCAAGCTGCAATAGTTTTAAACAGTTAGCAGTAAAAATTTGTATAAAAAAAGGAGTAAATCAGACTCCTTTTTTTATACAAATTTTTACTGCTATTTTAAAGTGTAATTTAACTTAAACCAGAACAAACATAATCAAAATATAAACCCATTTCTTGGCCTGCATCAGGACCAACTAAACCGGAAGTAACTTCTTTCATTGCCTGTATTGCTTGAATTGTGGCACCAATAGGTACGCCCAAAGAATTATATGTTTCTTTTAATCCATTTAATACACGTTCATCCAGTATAGAAGGGTCTCCCGCCAACATACCATAAGTAGCATATCTTAAGTAATAATCTAAATCACGTATACATGCAGCATATCTTCTTGTAGTATACATATTACCACCTGGCCTCGTAATATCGGAATATAACAAAGCTTTAGCTACAGATTCTTTAATAATAGTTGCAGCATTTGCAGCAATCGTAGCAGCTGCACGGACTCTTAATTCACCTGTTTGAAAATAACCTCTAAGCTTTTCTAACGAATTATCATCTAAATATTTTCCTTGTACATCAGCTGTATTAATAACAGAAGTAATAGCGTCTTGCATATTATTATCTTTCCTTTAGTATGATATTGATATTATTTCAAATATTGATTCAAATTTATTGCATTGCACCTAAGGTATAATCAAAATAGAAACCAGCTTCCGCCGAGTCTTCTCCTGATAATAAAGAACAAGCTATGGTTTTCATAGACCGTATACCTTCCGCAACACCTGAGATAGGAGTTCCCAATGAATTGTACATTTCTTTAACACCGACTAGACCTATTTCTTCTATAGGTGTCACATCACCTGCTACTATTCCATAGGTAACTAATCTTAAATAGTAGTCTAAATCACGTAAACAAGTTGCTGTCATTTCTTCACCATAAGCATTTCCGCCAGGAGAAACAACATCAGGACGCTTTTGAAAGAGTTGCTGTCCACCTTGCTTAACAATCAGTTCACGATTATCGGTTAATATTTGAGCAATTCTTAGTCGTCTTTGCCCAGATAAAACAAAGCTTTTAATACGATCTAATTCTCCTGGACTTAGATATCTAGCTTCTGCGTCTGCATTAACAATTGATTTAGTAACAATACTCATTAATAAAACCTCTAAAAAGTCTATTTTAAGTGCCCATTCGCTACACCTAAATATATAATAATACCTTATAATTCGCTAGCGACAACAGAAGTATCGTTTTCGATACTTACACTATAGGTATAAAATACTTTTTCCAGAAAAGTACTCAAGCAAGAAAGATTACCGCGAAAATAGTATATTACTATTGAATACCTACTATAGTTTTAAAACTAGGAACTATAATAGTTTCATTTTGTTTAGTTAAAGTATTATATAATTTTTCAGTATTTGGGAAGTTAGCAGCAGGCAATGTTGGAAAACGACGATAAGGAACTGTATTCGATCCAAATACTGTATTATACTCAGCACCATTAACTATAGTAGATACAAAGTACGCTAATCCTTGTGAAGCCAATATCTGATTATAGTATCGAATTTCTGCTTGGTTATTAGGGGCTCTACCAAGAAAATGCTTTGTACCTAATTCAATTACTTTTGTATTTGGATATGGCTGATAAAATTCTTTACGATATAATGACGAAGAGCCCAATATCTCTACGAGTTGCTGGACACTAATTTCTTTAGCCATAAAAGCTTTTTCCAAATTAGAAAATTCGTCACCCACACAAAAAGAATTAAGATCTCTTTCAAATAACTGTCTGTAAACAGCTCTTAATACTTGAGATAAATGAGACCTTTTTGTAGAATCATCCACTATAAAAACAACATTTTGGTCCCTTCTTGAAGTTACACCCTGCTGTATTTTATTATCAATACTATTTTGAGTACATATTTCTTTAATGGATCCTAAATCTACAAAACGATTAACCTTTTTCAATTGATTAGCAGAAGGTGCTTGTACTCTCGTTGGCTTAAGACCTGGTCGTAAACTTCTAGAAGCAAGACTCGCTGGAGTTAAATATCTCTCATAAGGTACTATATTATCTCCAAAAGATTCCGTATATTCTAAACTGTCAATCATAATATCGATCATCTTATAATACCCTTGCTTATAAACAATCTCAAAATATTGATTAATTTCTTGGCGTCCATAAGTAGGTCTACCAAGAAGACGATTATGTATGTATTCAATAGCTTTGCAGATATAAAAAGGTTGCCAATATAATGACCTGAAAATATATGATTTAGCTAATTCTCTAACAAAATTACGCACTGATATTTGACGGTCTCTAAATTGACCTTCCCATTTCTTGATTGTCAATAATTCTTCTGTATAAACAAATCTACCAAATACTCTTAAATAAATGGCTTTAATTACTTTGTTTAAATTAATCTCTATCTCCGAACTATCGCTAGGCACTGTTATCTTGTCTGGTACAAGATTTAATTTAAATACCTTAGGACCTAACGAACTAACTGTTGCAGAACGCAAATTAGGGCTACTGATTTGACTATATATACCAGGCCCACGTCTCGGCAAAATTCTTCTTGTATCCTTACCAAAAGGAGCTGATTTTTTGCGTAAGTCAACAGAATTTTTTGGAAAAATAGCTCCAAACTGTATAGACAATGGGTCATTACTTAATCCATAAGGATGTTGATCAGGTAAATTCGTTTTGTAATCACTAAATAAAGTAATGAATTGAGGAATCTTTCTAAATGGTGTACTATATTTTAACAAATCTATTTGAGCACCCCAATTACGAGATTCTTGAGCTTCTTCTCCCAATCCACGTAAATATGGTACGGTTTCCTCAGCAAAATAATCTGCATACTCTGTAGAATTTAGAATACTATCAACTAAACCATCTAAACCACGCTTGGAAATGATAGAAAAATATTTCTGAAACTCTTCTAAAGAACTTAAACCTCTACCTAAGAAATGTCTAAAAGCTAGTTCCACCACTCTACTATTAACGAATGGCTCAAAAAACTGTTTTCTATATACAGAAGATTTACCAAGAGAACGAATAAATTCTTTAATGGACAAGGTACCATTTTTTACTTGAGATTCTAAATCAGCAAATTGGAAACTATATGCTTTGGCAATATCTCTTTCAAAAACGTGTCTATAGCATGCTTTAATAACAAGGTTTTTTTCTTCTGCAGATAAACTGGTTTTCATTACAAATCTCTGCCTAGATACACCGGCTTGAGAATATATTTGAGGTAAACGTAAACCCTGCAAATCATTTGATACTCTACGACGTAATTTATCGGTTAAAGATGGGGCTTCAAATTCTTTGATGACTATACTAAAGTAATCTTTAACAAGTTTTTGACCTTCCGTATCTTGATCAAAAATACTCAAAGCTATTTTACGCATTTCTCTTAATGCCACTGTGGCTGCAGCGCTAGAACAAGCATTATCGATTAACTCACGTAAACCACGGATATTGACAGAAAGTATATTAGGATCTCCTGCAACAATGGCGTAAGTCAAATATCTTAAAAACCAATCCAAATCACGTAAAGATTTTTTCATTCTTGTAGAACCATAACGAACCACATTAATAGGCTTAAAACCTGGCGGCAATGAATCATTTGAGCTAAAGACTGAAGATACACCATCAAATAAACTGCTTTGTGTATTGCCGGATAACTGCTCAAAGCTCATACTATTTTTTGATGAATCAGTTGGCAAAAAAGAAGCTTGTGGTCTTTCTAAATAAGAAATAGCTGAACCTCCGACAAAAATTTTGTCCGCTGCCCTGGCAACTAAAATATTAGCATTTTTCGTTAACGCATCAGCAACTTCTAAACGCTTATTACCTGAACTTAAAAATGCCACTAGTTCATTTAACTCACCTAACTGCAAAAATCTATCTTGCTGTTCTGCTTGTGCAATAGCTGAAATTGGTGCTGTGCGGTAAAGCTGCGGTCGTGCCAGTGGACTTCCACTACTCGCCTTAACAATCATATATTTTTCTCCTTACCGTTACATTAAATTTGTATTAGCTGTTTATAGATCTCTATAAAAGAGTAACTAAATTACAGTGACTTATCTATAATTAAAATTATTAGTACATTTTTATTATCACTTACTAATCTTTACTTTTATAGTATATAGAAAAATAAAACTACCTTGAATAAAGATAAATTTTGTAATACTTAATAAAACAAGAAGATTTTTTATCTTTTACTTGTTAAATTATTATAATATACTTTATCAACACGTAAAATAGACTATGAAGTTTACCCATACTTATTCTTATAAAAATTTTTCACAAATCAAAGTTAAATCATGAAAAAACAGCTGAACAATCAAGCAGAAATGTCTATTTTTGAACATTTAGAAGAACTTAGACAAAGGTTTTTTATTGCTTTTATAATTTTCTTTATTACTACAGGAGTATGCTTTTTATACATTAAGAACATCTCATTTTTGCTACAAAAACCGGCTATTGGAGTTAAATTTTTGCAGCTTGCACCGGGTGAATATCTCTTCGCCTCTATTAAAATAGCTATATATACGGGTATTTTAATAAGTAGCCCATTCACTATTTACCAAATACTCGTTTTTATCTTACCGGGACTAACTAAGAGAGAAACATCAATTGTCATACCTATTTTTTTGTCGTCCATTATACTATTTTTCTTAGGCATATTATTTTCTTATCAATTCTTAGCACCGGCTGCACTTCAACTATTAATCCATTACGGATCAGATATTGTAGAGCCGATATGGTCATTTGAACAATATTTTAATTTTATATTACTATTATTATTTAGTACAGGGCTAGCATTTCAAATACCAGTTATACAATTCATTTTAGGTGTACTCAATATTTTATCTTCAAAAACAATGTTATCATACTGGAAATATGCTATTTTCATTTCAACTATTATAGGAGCCATTTTAACACCTTCTACAGATCCTATTACACAGATATTAATGTCATCTGCTATATTATTACTGTACTTTAGCGGTATTTTACTTCTGAAAACTTTTAACAAGTAACTATAAATCTAAAAACTCATGTTTGATTAATATTATTTTCAAGCAAAAAATTCATTAATCAAGCATATTTATTAAAAATAACAAATATAGAATGTTATTATAAATAGAAAGATATAACATTTATAAATCTACACTAATGAAATACATGAATCAAAGTTACTTACAAAAATCAATTAAAATAATCCAAACGTTTATTATTATATGTATAGGTTTTGTTAGTTTCAATTCAATGAGCTCTTCAAAAGTTGAAGCTTTTCCTGTCTATGCGCAGCAAGGCTATGAAAACCCAAGGGAAGCAACTGGCAGAATTGTTTGCGCAAACTGCCATCTAGCACAAAAGCCTGTTAATATTGAAACTCCTCAAGCAGTATTACCAAATAGTGTGTTCGAAGCAAAAGTTCAAATACCCTATGATTCTAACGGTAAACAGATTTTAGGTAACGGATCAAAAGGCTCTTTAAATACTGGTGCAGTATTAATTCTACCTGAAGGATTCAAGCTAGCACCTAAAAATTTAATACCTCAAGACTTGAAAGAAAAAACCAATAATATTTATATTCAACCATATAGTACATCAAAGGAGAATATATTGGTTGTGGGACCTGTGGGAGGGGATAAAAATCAAGAAATCACTTTCCCTATTTTATCCCCAGATCCAAATAAAGATAAAAACGTTCATTTTTTAAAATATCCTATTTACGTAGGCGGTAATAGAGGAAGAGGTCAACTATATCCTACTGGAGATAAATCAAATAATAATACAGTTGTTTGTTCAAATAATGGAAAAATAATCAAGATATCTCCATTAGATAAAGGTGGCTACAATATAGATATCGAAAAATCAAATGGAGATATATATACAGAAAATATTCCTGCTGGATTAAATTTGAACATATCTGAAGGAAACAGCGTATTAGCAAACCAGAATCTGACAAATGACCCAAATGTTGGAGGGTTTGGACAAAATGAAACAGAAATAGTTTTACAAAGCCCAGCACGTATTAAAGGAATGATTGCATTCTTTTTTGTAGTAACAATCACGCAGGTCCTATTAGTTATCAAGAAAAAACAATGGGAAAAAGTACAAGCAGCTGAGGTTAATTTTTAGCTCACTCATCAATCAAAGATTTCGATAACAAAAAAAGAAAAAATGGGTAAGTAAAGCTCTTTACTTACCTATTTTTTCAAAATATAAAATATTATAATTCAATCATCTTATTAATAAATTAGTTCTTTAACTGACTGAATAATTTGATCAGGATGAATTACAGTCGCCTTTTCAAGATTACCATTATAGGGTGTTGGAATATCATGAGAAGATAATCGTATGATAGGTGCATCAAGTAAATCAAAGTAGTTATCATTAATTTGTGCAATAATTTCTGCAGCAATACCACCTGTTTTCATACATTCTTCAACAATTATCAATTTATGAGTTTTCATTAAAGATTTACTAATTGTATCAATATCTATCGGTTTTAAAGAAATTAAATCAATTACTTCTGGATCGTAACCTTCTTCTATCAATTGATTAGTCGCTTGCATAACGTGATGACGCATTCTAGAATATGTAACTATAGTAACTTGATTTCCTTGCCTTACTAACTCTGCTTTATCTAAAGGAAGAAAATACTCATGATCAGGCAGTTCCTCTTTCAAATTATACAAAAGAACATGCTCAAATAAAATCACCGGATTGTTATCTCTAATTGCAGATTTTAGTAAACCCTTTGCATTATATGGAGTAGAACAAGCAACTATTTTTAAGCCAGGTATAGCCTGAAAATAAGCTTCTAATCTCTGAGAATGCTCAGCTCCTAACTGACGACCGACACCTCCTGGACCACGAATTACAATAGGTATCGTAAAATTACCGCCAGAAGTATATCTTAGCATACCAGCGTTATTAGAAATTTGGTTAAAAGCAAGAAGCAGAAAACTCATATTCATACCTTCAACAATAGGCCTTAAACCAGTAATAGCTGCACCAATCGCCATACCCATAAAACTATTCTCCGCAATGGGTGTATCTAAAACTCTTAAATCTCCATACTTAGCATTTAAATCCTTGGTTACTTTATAAGAACCACCATAATGACCTACATCCTCACCTAAAACAAAAACAGACTTATCTTTCTGCATTTCTTCATCTGTAGCTTCGCGTAAAGCATCAAACATAAAAACTTGAGACATAACCTTTCACACTATAAAATAAATATTTTGTTGGTTTTATACATTATTTATTAATTCAATTTATTATCGTCATCGGCAAATAAATAACGTTTTAAATCTTTAACCTCTGGTTCTGGACTAGACAATGCAAAATCTATTGCATCATCAATCGCTTGTTTAGTTTTGATATGTATGCTATCAATCGTATCATTGGATACAATATTATTATTAATTAAATAGTTTTTCAAACGCTTGATTGGATCACGTGCTAGCCATGCTTCCTTTTCTTTTTGTGAACGTAATTCATCTGGATCTGCCAGTGAATGTCCACGAAAACGATAAGTTAAAGCTTCTATCAATGTGGGACCTTCTCCTGATCGAGCTCTATCAATAGATTTTTGGGCAACTTCTCTGACAGCAAGAACATCCATACCATCTACTTCAATTCCAGGCAAGCCAAAAGCATTAGCCTTCTTATGTATTTCTGGATAAGAAGTCGATCTATTATGAGCCATTCCTATAGCCCATTGATTATTTTCTACCACAAAAACAATCGGTAATTTCCATAAAACAGCCATATTTAAACATTCAAAAAATTGACCATTATTGCTGGTTCCGTCACCAAAAAAGCATACTGTGACTCGGAGAGGATTATGATCTTGCAAAACCTGCTTTCTATAAACACTTTGAAAAGCAGAACCTATCGCTACAGGTATGCCTTCTCCGATAAATGCAAAGCCACCAAGGAAGTTATGTTGTGCTGAAAAAATATGCATTGAACCACCTCGACCACGACTGCATCCAGTCTCTTTACCAAATAATTCAGCCATAACAAGATTAGCAGGAACACCTTTACTCAAGGCATGAACATGATCACGATAAGTACTACAAACATAATCACTATCACCTAAAGCTTTAATGACTCCAGTGGAAACTGCTTCTTGGCCATTATAAAGATGAACAAACCCAAACATTTTACCACGGTAATACATCTGAGCACACATGTCTTCAAAATTGCGTCCTAATAACATGTCTTTATAAAGAGACACAAGCACCTCATCATCAATATTGCTGGTTTCAGATAATGTCGAAGGCAAGACTATTTTATTACTCATAACTGCAATTATAGATTCCAAATTTAATAAAAAATAAACAAAATACAAAAACTCAGGATAAAAAGTTAATTATAGTAACTGATACTACAATTACTTAACTGTAAGATGCAATTATTATTACCAATAATATTTTAACCATCTCTAAACAAGTATAAAAATAATTATAAACGATATTTAATAAGCTTTAATAAAGTTATAATAGTTTGTTTTCAATTAATATAGAGCTATCAAGTAAACATATATGAACAACACATCATTAAATATACTCTCTACAATCAAAAATGATTTATACATACTAGATAATAATTTAAAGAAAATGGTAGGAGCCAAACATCCAGTACTTTACGCAGCTGCTGAACAACTATTTAATGCTGGTGGAAAAAGAATACGTCCAGCAATAGTTTTACTAGTTGCTCAAGCAACACTAACTAACAATAATATATTACCTGAACATCGAAGATTAGCTGAAATTACAGAAATTATACATACCGCAAGTTTAGTACATGATGACGTTGTTGATGAATGTCAAACAAGACGGGGAATCGAAACAGTACATAATAAATTCGGCACAAAAGTAGCTGTGCTAGCAGGAGATTTTTTATTTGCACAATCTTCTTGGTATCTAGCAAACTTAAATAATTTGGAGGTCGTTAAAGCTATTTCTAAAGTTATTACTGATTTTGCCGAAGGAGAAGTGAGACAAGGATTAACAAGTTTTGATAGCACTATTTCAATAGACGACTATATTGAAAAATCTTTTTATAAAACAGCTTCACTAATAGCAGCTAGTTGTAAGGGAGCTGCTATGATTAGCAAAACCAATAAAGATATTCAAAATAATTTTTATTTGTATGGCAAACATTTAGGATTAGCCTTTCAAATTATAGATGATATTCTAGATATAATTGGATCCAATGAATCTCTTGGTAAACCAGCCGGATCTGATTTAAAAAATGGTAATTTAACAGCACCTTTAATTTTTGCTTTAGAAGAATCACCAAAACTGTATCATTTACTTAATAGAGAATTTCAAAATAAAGATGATATTAATGAAGCTATAAAAATTATTAAGAAAACAAAAGGTATACAAAAAGCTACAGACTTGGCACAAGAACATATTCAAGCTTCTATTAAAGCCATAGGGACTGAATATAATTGCGAAGCAAATAAAACATTACAACTTATCAGTCACTATGTAATTAATAGAATTAATTAATATGTAGTCAAAAAATTATATAGAATTAATTATACTTACGATGATGTTAACTTTATAATTGATTCAAAAGCTAGTTTATCCACAACAGCTAATTGTGCCAACATTTTTCGGTTCAATGCTATTTGAGCATTTTTTAAATCACAAATAAATTGGCTATAATTGATTCCGTAACTATGGACTGCAGCATTAATACGTGTAATCCATAAGCGTCTATAATCACGTTTTTTATTTTTTCTACCTACATAAGAATATCTCAATGCTTTTAAAACTTGTTGCTTAGCTGTACGAAATAAAGTAGAGTGAGATCCTTTAAAACCTTTAGCTAATTTTAATATTTTTTTTCGCCTTTTACGGGCAACATTACCTCTTTTCACACGTGTCATAAAAATAGTGAAGTATTATATACGAGAAAATTTATTACTGAATGACTAATTAGATTAAGGTCCGATTAAACTACTTAATAATCAATCAAAATAAGATAATTTAAATTTGAAATTCAAAATATCACTTTTGCTAACAATTGTAGTTTGCCTCAATTTTTGTTTCCGCTTTGCTGATTTCTTTTGTAACAAATGATTACGTGAAGCTCTATGCCTTAATAACTTACCACGAGATGTTAATTTAAATCTTTTAACTATAGATTTGGAGGTCTTTAATTTATACATAATTAATATTAATTAAGTGATTCTACATAATAATTTTATTCTACTATATAAAAATAGATTTGTAAGTATTAACCTGCAATTCACACCTGAAATTAAAAATTATATAGACCTCATCTACTGATGGAAATTATGAACCTTAGAAAACATAATTAAATTATCAGTTATTAAGGTCTATAGTATAAAAAGTAATAACTTAAGCTATATTAAAACAAACTAGGTAAACTTCTTCCGAAAATTATTAAATGTACTCCATAGTAACATCATCATTATTTTAATTAAATTAGAATTCAATTCCTGAAATATTTTCATATTCAAATTAAATGCTATGTTAGCCTCAGCTATAATTTGGTCTATCTGCTGATTGTTTAAAGGAACATTATCTAATGCATTCCTATAAACTATCTTAAAAGCTTCATCATCTACTATGGCATCAAAATTATAGAACGCTGTGCCCAGTGTTTCTGGTAACTGCATCGCATTTTTTGCGATTTTTTTCAATATTTGTCCTCCAGATAGATCACCCATATAACGAGTATACGCATGAGCTATTAGTAATTCTGGCTGATTTGTTCCTATATTATGAATTCTATCTATATATACTTGCGTGGCTGATGAAGGTTGCACCCGATCTTCCCAATCAGATCCATAATAATATTCTAAGTCTTGACTTAAGCTTAACCCACGATGAAGTTCTGGAAAATATATGGACTTAATAGCTACATGACTTTTATTTTTTTCTATTTCCTCTTCAATAGCCTTATAAACAAAGAATAGATTAGCAACTAACTTACGGTATGACTTTTTATCAACTACTCCCCCAAGAAAAGACTTAACAAAGATTACATTTTCAGCCATGCTATGAGACTTGGTTGTACCTTCTCGCAATTGCTGAGCTAAATTAGTAGACATGATTATTTACCTTTAAATTTTCAAATTAAAATCTCAGAAATGAAAACGAATAATCTTTGATTATTGCATCGTAACTTTTTCTATAAATACAATAAAACTTTATAATAGAAAATTATATTAAATATTTTAAAGATCATAAAAAATAGCAATTACTAGATAGAACGAAAATAATCTTTAGATTCTTTTGGCTTACTAATTATAGTCAGATTGCCAGGCTGCCAGTTAGCTGGACAAACTTCGTCTGGATGCTCTTGAACATATCGAATAGCTTTCAATATTCTTAAAGTTTCATCTACACTTCGACCAAAATCCAAATTGTTTATAAGTGCATGCTGAATAATACCGTGCCTATCTACAATAAACAAACCTCGTAAAGAGGTACCTGCCTCAGTCAATACATTATAAGAAAGACTAATTTCTTTAGTTAAATCAGATACTAAAGGATAATTCAAATCTCCCAAACCACCAGATTCACGATCTGCTTGCAGCCATGCCAAATGAGAATATTCGCTATCAACAGAAATACCTAAAATCTCTGCATCCAGAGCTTGGAATTCTGTATAAGAATCGCTAAATGCTGTAATTTCTGTAGGACATACAAAAGTAAAATCCAAAGGATAAAATAATAAAATCAAATATTTGCCAAAATAGTCTGACAACTTTATTTTCTTAAATTCCTGATCATAAACTGCAGTAGCAGAGAAGTCAGGGGCATTCTGCCCAACTCTAATGCAATTGTTATTTGGTATCATTAAAATATTCTCATAAAATTCAAAATTTCTATGAAATAATATAACATATAAGTCCAATTTTTGATTGCTGATTAAAAGCAAATTACTATAGCGGGAAATGGATTTGAACCATTGGCCTTCGGGTTATGAGCCCGACGAGCTACCAGACTGCTCTACCCCGCGTCTACACCAGCATACAGTATCTTGACAAGATATTACCAGCTATTTAGTGAAAAAATATAATAAATTTTCTAAAATCATTAGTAATGACGATATAATCAAACTAGATTGTATCCGCTTTATGAAAGGTGTGACTTCGTATAAACCTATTAAACGATCTTTCGTTAAACTTTCAGCACTCTTTATCCATATTTGGCCATCATACCAACCAGATTCTTCATAAAATATCGTAGCACTCACTAATCTTTTAATAATATAAGACCATCCTAAATATAATCTAATAAAAATCAAAATCAGTATAATATTCACTATAATAGTATCTAAAATTAGAATCTGAGGAAAATTATAATTATAAACAATTGACCAGACAAAAGGCATAAACAGTACGAAGAAAAAACAAAAAATATAGAAAATTTGCTTTACATATTCATAATTATTTAAAGTAGACCATGCAAAAAACCAAGAAGTTTTCAAAGAAAAATATTCATTTAAAGGCTGCTGATCAAATGGAACAGGACATGTTTTTTTTGAAATACACATATAATATTGTTCAAAACTGAATAATACATTTTTTTTTATTTGTCGCATAGCATAAAAAATATAATCAGCCTACTATACAGGAGAATATAAAATAAAAAATACTGTAAACATAAAGAATATAAATATATTTAATACTGTAATTATTTGTAATTTCTTCTGAGTTCCACGAGTAATATTTAAGACCTGCTTTTGACTACCAAAATCACCTAAACTTGTAGTTTTGGGACTATTAACTAAAATCAAAAATATCGTGAAAATAATATTTATATACCAAATTAATTTCATTAATAAAACCCCATTACCTATATATGTTAAATATTTATAGTAAAGAATAGGAAAATTATATTCTTTACCATTATTAAATCAATGATATTAAAGGTTATTCTATTCACCCTGGATTTTCAAAAGCATAAAACCCAATATAAGACCGAACAATATTAATGTTGAACTAACAATACTAGCTGTAATAATTTCACTTCCCATAATCGAACTCCATTTTTATTTATAATTTATGTCTAATCAGAATTAAAAACCATTTCTGCCCCAAACCACTAAGGCAACCGAGAAAGTAAACACAGCTAACAAAGATCCCCAGCCCAAACTAATAATATCAAACATAAATCATAAACTCCTACTATTAATACTATAATAAATGAAATATTTCGCTATTAATATAATAGCTTTATTATCCAGCAAATAAACACATAATTCATAGACCAAAGCTCACATTATAAAATTAAAAATCAAGAAATGTAAATTTTTTACAATTATAAGTCAACTAATTAAAACTTAAGGTTAGTATAAACTTAGTAATTAAGATATAAATATTTTTAAGAAATGTCATTGCTATAACAATATGCAAGCTACACAACAAACAACGACTAAAGAAACTTTACTTACACCAAGATTCTATACAACAAACTTTGAAGAGATGGCAAAGCTAGACATCTCATTAAATATTGAAGAATTTGAAGCTCTATTGACAGAGTTTAGGGCAGATTATAATAGACAACACTTTATTAGAGATGAAGAATTTGAACAATCTTGGAATAATTTAGACATGAAAACAAAAGCTCTATTCATTGAGTTTTTGGAGAGATCTTGTACAGCAGAGTTTTCAGGGTTTCTATTATATAAAGAATTATCCAGAAGACTACAGAAAAATAATCCCGTAATGGCCGAATGTTTTTTACTTATGTCTCGAGATGAAGCTAGACATGCGGGTTTTTTAAATAAAGCAATGGGCGACTTTAATCTATCTTTAGACCTTGGATTTTTAACAAAAAGTAGAAAGTATACTTTTTTCGCACCTAAATTCATTTTCTATGCAACATATCTGTCAGAAAAAATTGGATATTGGAGATACATTACAATATATAGGCATTTAGAAAAACATCCCGAATATCGCATTTATCCCATCTTCAAATTTTTTGAAAACTGGTGTCAAGATGAGAATCGGCATGGAGACTTTTTTGCAGCTTTATTAAAATCACAGCCTTCTTTCCTAAATAATTTAGAATCTAAATTATGGTGCAGATTTTTTTTACTAAGTGTTTTTGCCACTATGTATTTAAATGATTTTCAACGTACTGACTTCTATAAAGTTATTGGTCTAGATTCAAGACAATACGACATGCAAGTAATAAAAAAAACAAATGAAAGCGCATCACGAATTTTTCCAATAGCACTGAATGTTGATAGACCTGAATTCTTTAAGTACCTAGATCATTGCGCTGCACAGAATAAGAGACTGATAGAAATTGATAAAACAGACCAAAATAGAATACTAAAAAAAATAAATAAATTACCACTATATATTGATTTAGCTTGGAATTTATTGAAACTTTACTTACTACCACCTATCGAGTCATCTACTATATCATCTACCATCCGATAGATGATGCATCTTAAAATAGATAATTCATGTCTACTATAGATAGACTATAAATGTGTTTTTTTAATGAAAAAGGATAATCTATTGCAAATGTTTTATTAGCTACAAGCAAATTTAATATTTGCTTGACTTATTTTGTATTGCAAATTTGTTAAATAGAATTAACATAATCACAAAAAAAAATTCATCACTTTCGGCTATAATTAAACCATAGTAATTATTTTCCTAAAATAAATAGCATCACTCAATACTCCATGAATGCTCATAATAAAACGAGTAATGAAAAATTAATAAAAAAGATCTTGGAAGTTTATTAAAGTCAAAATCAAAAGTTATACAAAACAGCTGGTTATAAATTCATTCTTGCTGACTATTTTTTATTATATTGATAAAACACTCATAGAATCCTCCACTATCATTTTTACCTAAGCTTTGTAAAATCCTGTGCATATTAATCTCAATATACTCATTTTCAGAAATCATATTGGATTGAGAACTCATATACTCAGAAAATTGTTGCAAAATTGATATATAATTCACAAAGTCATTTTGATTTAAACTCAAAAAATTACGAGCTTTTATATAATTATTTGTACCTTGATAAACATATTGAAAATTTTGCACTGATTTACCTAAATGAAATATTTTCATAGTATTACACATTTTTAAAACCTCATATCTACTAATTCTTTGTAGATCCTGAATCTCATAAGTTGTTTTTCTCTCTGTATTTTTTTTACTTGAAGATATATTTAACACTTTTTTTATAGTAATTTTTATATAATCTTCCCTATTCTTTTTATATCTTTCTGGCCTGTCTTGGTAATAAAAATATCGAAGTAAAGAATACTTTTCATCATAAGCCTGATTTGACTTTAAAAACCTATTTATTAGACAAAAGTAAGACCAATCAGCTTCAGAAATGCTTTTATATTTACACCCAGGATTGTCAAATTTATAAAAATCAGAATAAGTTACACTTAAACTTGAATCTAAAATTTTCTTTCTTATCAAAGAGTATTTTTCAGCCAACAATATTATATTTGAATTTAAATGATTTTTGTTTATCAAAGGATCTCTTATGATTGTCTTAAATATATTATTTGAACCTTTTGTAGAAAAGAAATCTTGGTATAGTTTTTGTAAAGATTTACCTTCCCATGAATAATACGGTAATTCTTCCATAAGACTCTTATTTATAGTATTACCAGTCAAAGTGATATAACGACAGTCATAACCAGAGTAAATTTCAAGAGTACCTTTTTTTAATTTTTTACTAATATATCTTTTTGCCTTATTACAATTTGCTAACCATTGTCCTTGGACAATAATATGCAGACCTGTATTACTAGGACTAATTTCAAAATAAGCATCAGGAAAAAGATCAATAATTGCCTGTGTTCCTTTAATTAGAATATACTTACTATCTTTCATTATAATACATTCATCTAAATCAATAACTGTATAAGGACCATGATTCAATACTAAACCTAGTCCATATTCTTGTTTAACTTGATTATTTAGCTTTTCTAATTTCTGTAAACTAAACCAATAGTCTTTGTTTTTTAACGAAGGAATAATTCTATTGATCGAATCTATACCATAGGGTCTCTTTAAAGGTTTTTTTATTGAATTACTAGATTGTTCATATTTCCATAAACAAAATCTATTTTCTTGCTTTAATTTTGTTGGTATAAAAAAAATCGTGTATAATAAGATTGTAAATATTGTAAGCAATATTTTGCATTTTTAATTCCTAGTTAGGGTTTTAAGCAAAACACTTATAATTGTACTTTGATGTACAATTATAGGCATTTTATTTCTCTATATTAAATATAATCTATTTGTGTATATACAAGTAGATTAAAATCATAGTATCTATCTAAATATGAAAAAATTATCAAAGTTTATTATATCCTATGTTGCCTTAAATCCTTTTCAAGTTTGTGAATTTAAGAATTTGTCACAAGCTTTTTCTGTTTCTCATTCAAACGAACTATGTTCTTTAGGAGTTAATACTAGTAATAATTCCAATAGAAACCATGTAAATGATGTAATTTTAATAAATTCTTTTCAACATACTGATCGGAGTTATTCTATAGATAATGATCCTTGTGACAAAAATATTAAGCTAACTGGTGATGTACCAGATAAGGTTTTTAAGAAACCCGGTGCTTATTTTGAAGAAAAGTCGAAACGTAAAAGTAAACGTAGGTCTACTACAAGCAGTGAACTAACTTTTAGACAACAAACAGATACGGTAGATGGAAAAAAACGAGATCATACAGGTGCATCTGATCCACAGGATCCACAAAACCTAGAAAAATTTGAAAAAGCTGGTATACCGATAGATAAGATGAAAGATCCTCGGCAAAAACCAGACAGTCACAACAAATGGAAATGGGATAAAGATCAAAAACAATGGACTTTAATTGGTCAATTAAAAATAAAATTATCAACAGGTAAAATTATTACAGAATCAGAATGGAATGATACAATACGCGATCATTCAGGAAAAGTCTAAAAAAATTTTTCTAATTAATTAATATATGCTCTGAAATGGTCATATATAGCTCTACATTGAATGATTTCAACAAAGACAATCCTTTTTATCATATTTAGCAATTTCGCTTGATTTTGCCCATTATATTCACATAAAACGCTAATCCATATTACCATCACCTTAAGTTCATTTATTATTTGCATGTTCTTATATATTCTAAAACATCTACAATACATAAATTACTCCCGACTGAATATTAGACTACTACTAAGACTGTAATTCAATTTCATACTAAAAAAACAAAAAATTCAACAAACTAGACTAAAATAAGAAACTACAAAAAAAGACCAAGTAATATTACTTGGTCTTTTTTTTGCTAATCATACTAACAGATTATCAATTATATACTTATAACGAACAATATAATATATATAATGTGATAATTATAAGAGTAAAATACCGAACTTTTCTTAGTAAATATTCTACAAAAAGCACATTCTTAATTCAACAAAAAAAGCTAGCCTTTAAAATATTATTTTAATCTAATATTAACTTTCTTTTTTTAACTCTTATACCCATAAGCTCTGTTCCATTTTTTAATAAATAAGCATCCAAATCTATCATTTCTTTTGATTTGTTTACAAATTCTTGCAATAAAGGACTCATTTGATTTTTCCTTGCCCATAGAGTTTTTTGATTTTGTGTGTTAGGCCATAAATCTATTAGTTCACTAACAGAAAAATTTTGACTAAAAGATGCAGGTAAAGTTGATAAAGAAAAATAATAATATCATAATTTCATCTTGTTACAAGTTAAAAGCCTGTAGCTTTTTTTATTAAAAATCGTATAATTATAATTACTTAACTTAAGTATATCAAATACTGCTGTATGCATTTTTACAGCTAGTTTTTTATAAGTCCTTTTAGATTGAGCTTCACCTTTATTATAAGTGTACTTGTAATATAAAAGACTACCACCCTCCTGGGAGTATAACGAACCATCTTTACTAATTTTCTTATGATATTCAAGATTTACAGCAGATAATTTTTTGATTGTCTGAATGAATTGATTATGAGACCTACCGGATTTTGTTTTATTAACATTTTGCAACACTTTATTTATATTTATTTGAACATATTGATCATATAAATACTTATCATTAACAATCAAATTAGCATATTGATCTAAAATTTCAATGTAATAAATCAAATCATTTTGATTTAGACTAATAGGAATAATTGCTTTTAAATAATTATCTTTTTTATCGTTTATATATTCAAAATTTTGAACTGATCTACCTAAATGAAATATTGTCATAATATTGTATACTTCAAGTACCGTATTGTTATTAACGTAAGTACAACTTACATTCTTATCAAAAAAAATAGTACACCTAACATGTTTCCCTGTTTTAAATGAGCTAGACAAAACTTTAGTAACCGTTCAATCAAAATAATCCAATTGATCTTTTTTAGCTCAATATGGCTTATCTTATTGAAAAAATTCTAAAATCTTCTTTTTATATTCAACTTACAATTTAATAAATCTATAAACCATTTGAAGAAAAATTCAGTCAACTTCTGACGCGGAATTATATCTATTATTAATGAAATCATATAAATTAATATATTTATTATGTAAAAGAAAAAACTAACTTTCTATTGTGAGTGCTCACACCATTTATGCTGTTGAAAGTTATTCTTTATTTACTTATAATTACATTAATTAACAGGCTACATAAGACATTGTGAAGCTTTATTTCTTTTTAGAATATAAGTTTAACAAAAATACAATAATAATATTCAGCACTTCTTTTTATTTAAGGTTATATAATGACAAGCACAATTGATTTAAAAATGCCATCACCCACTTTTGGTGGAAGCACAGGAGGATGGTTAAGAGCAGCAGAAATTGAAGAAAAGTACGCAATTACATGGACTAGCAAATCAGAACAAATTTTTGAGATGCCAACTGGTGGCGCAGCAATAATGCGGGAAGATAATAATTTATTATACTTAGCCAAGAAAGAACAATGCTTAGCCTTGAGTGCACAATTAAGAATTAAGTTCAAAATCACTGATTTTAAAATTTATAGAATATTTCCTGATGGTGAAGTACAATACTTACATCCTAAAGATGGAGTATTTCCTGAAAAAGTAAATCCTGGAAGAGAAAGTGTAGGTAACATACAGCATTCTATTGGTAAAAATGATAATCCAGTAAACAAAAAATTTACTGGCAAAGCTACATATGAATAATTAACAATGAATAGAAATAAAGACTATTTTAAAACCAAACATTGTTTTTATAGTCTTTTTTCTGATATAGTATTACTTATTCAGGAGAGGTGGTAGAGTTGGTTTATTGCGTCTGATTTGAAATCAGATGAACTGCGAGGTTCCGTGGGTTCGAATCCCACCCTCTCCGTATAAAAATACGGTACTGTACAAATCAAAAGAAAACCATTATTAATCTACCATAGCTTTAATAAAGTTAATTGCTTGCTCCAAAGTAGTAATTTTTTCAGCATCTTCATCAGATATTGCGATGGAAAATTCATCTTCAATAGCCATAACTAACTCAACAGTATCTAAAGAATCTGCCCCTAAATCCGTAGCAAAATTAGACTCGGGGTTTACTTCTTCTTTATCTATACCTAATTGCTGAACAACAATGTCTCTTACTCTCTCAAAAATATCTTCCCTTGATTCTTGTGATTCTGCTGATGCCATAACTAATTCCTCAAAGTTTTCTTATATTAACCTGTATCTATAGTAAACAATAATATTATAGTCAGAATTTATCAAAAGCGCATCATTGAATTAATCTGGATAAATGCGCAAACTTCTGTAAGGTTCTTCTCCAAAACTTCGGGACCTTAAATTATATAACTGAATCAGTTTGTGCTGCAATCTGCGAATATTAGCTGAACGGGATAATAATTGTACAGACTGTTTCTTTGTCATTACGATTTTTTCTACAGCTAGACGTGCTTCTGCTAAAGCAAGAATTTCTATGCGGGTTTTATTATTACACAATTGTCTCCAACTTAAGCTAGACATCTTACTCAAGTGCAACATTTGCTTTAAAGCCCTAGTAATATTAGGTATCGTACTGCTATGTATAGTATAAATTGTTATCTGTCTCGATTTGGCTAGTTGTCTTAATTTAGTATTCTGCTTAATTGTTGATCTTAAAGCTAAGATAACCTCTGCTTCTGCAAGATTTCTTGTAATATGAATTGGCAATTGCAGTGTATGAATTGTAGCTTCGATTTGTTGATTGTTAATAGAGTAAGCATATAATAATATGACCTTATAATCACTACTAATACTCTTATTAGATACGGTATTCAATATATTACTTGTAGACTGTTTTTTTTCTAGAGGGCGAGATAATTCTGGTATTTTGTATTGATATTTTACATCACTTAATGATCTTGCATTTTTAAATTTTGCATTATAACTATTATTAGCCATAAAATTGGTAGATAACGATTGTTCATAATGAATGCAAATAGAACCATCCTTACTAAATTTACGACGTTGTATGAATAATATAGCACCTTGTAAAATTTGATCAACAGCTTCATCAACTTTTTCATGAACTATCCAGTTATCTCGTTCATGAATTTCAATGGCAACTTGAAAAGCTGGTATAGCCTTTCGCTCTAAAATACTTTTTTGAGATCCTCTACGCTTGGCTTCTTCATCACTTAAAGTGACATACTGAATGCCACCTATCAAATCAGATAAAGTTGGATTTTTAATTAAGCTTTCTAGATAATTACCATGAGCTGTACCGACCAATTGTACGCCTCTTTCGGCTATAGTACGAGCCGCAAGTGCTTCTAGTTCCGTACCAATCTCATCTATGATTATAACTTCTGGCATGTGATTTTCCACGGCTTCAATCATCACTTGGTGTTGAAGCTCGGGACGAGCTACCTGCATTCTTCTTGCTCTTCCAATCGCTGGATGAGGTATATCTCCATCACCTGCTATTTCATTAGATGTATCAATGATTACAACACGTTTTTCCATTTCATCTGCTAACACACGAGCTACTTCTCTTATAGCTGTAGTTTTACCAACACCAGGCTTCCCTAAAAATAATAAAGACTGACCTTTCTCCAACAAATCTCTAATAATACTAATGGTTCCAAAAATTGCCCGTCCAACCCTACATGTCAAGCCGATGATATTACCTTTTCTATTTCTAATAGCACTAATTCGATGTAATGTACGTTCAATACCTGAACGATTATCCACACCAAAATTTCCTACCCTCTTAATACAATAATCTAAATCTTGCCATGAAATAATTCTACTAGACAAATATTCAGGCCCATTGGGAAAACGAGCTTCAGGACGTCGACCTAAATCTACTACTACTTCGATCAAGTATTTTCTACTAGAATGTTTTGCTAAAGGCTGGCATATAAAATCAGGCAAAATTTCTAATAATTTATCTAAATCATCTGCAATCAACATTATTTTCTTCTATCAAATAAAATATGTTTCATTAACAATTAAAAAATATTACAATTTATAAACTCTGAATAAAAATCCACTGTAACAATCAATATCTAAATTTATTAAAGAAGTTAACATATTTTATCAAGATGATTGAGATTAGTAAAATTTTAATTGAATTGGATTTTAAAATACTAATACATAACGGATAAATTACTGAAATTCTAATCGTGATATATATTTATTATGAAACAATAGAATACTTGATTTAATATCGTACATGACAATCAGCCATTCATTTCAGGCTTTTGAGAACATAAATAAAAATTTTAAACGAACTAAAAGATATTTTCTTAATTGTCTTAAAATAAGAGAAATAAACGATATATTATGATTTTAACTTAAATACTTACAACAATATTTAATCACGATATTAAACTTCTTAATTTTTATAATTAATATGATATATTAATAAACAAATAATACAAAATATTTATTTATTAGAATCTGCAAAAATCTCAACATAACTATAATTTAGTTACGATAAAATAAACTTACCCTCATAAAATACCGTGTCTAGAAATAAGACATATATCAGAGAACTCAACAGCAACATTAATATAGGAATATTAAAACATTTATATAATAACGGTATTATTGTGGGAACAAAAATTTTATCTCAAAACGATACCGTAATCATTATAGAATTAAATGATTATACGAGGATTTGGATGTTACCAGAAGAACTAAATATAAACGAGATGATCCAGAAAAACTATAATAGTACAAGGACATATTAATAAATATGAAATTTCAAATAAAAGATTTAAAAAAAATTTTGTATTCTATTCAGAGTAATGATGTAGATCAAATGAAAATAACGAGTAATGAATTTGAATTAATAATTAATAAAACTTTAGGACTAACAAGTACAACTAACAGCACAACAACAACGAAAAAAAGACACTATATCAATACGCACAAAACTAATGATAATCATATAATTATACAAAAAAATTCGGACAGAAATCCTACTCAGAATAGTGAATCTGAAACTTACTCTACAATAGTTTCACCCATGGTTGGTACTTTTTATCGTTCTCCTGCACCTAATGAGCCTTCATTTGTGGAACTCTATGATCTTGTTGAAAAAAAACAAACTGTATGTATAATTGAAGCTATGAAATTAATGAATGAGATAGAAGCAGAAGTACATGGAGAAATTGCTGAAATACTCGTTAAAGATGGTGATGTAGTAGACTGTGGACAAGCACTAATGAAAGTAAAACATTATTAAAAAAATCATACACTATAAATTTAGATTTTAACTATTGTTAACAGATTTAAGGTATTGAAGTAGTTATCTCTATAATACTAAAGTATAATAAAAACTCACAGATCATCATACGATGAAATATAGATAGATCATAACTTCTATGATATGAGAAGATTATAAAAATTCAATGTGAGGGTTTTATTACCTGTCTCATTTTACACCTATATAGAATAGAGAGGAGAATTTAAATGGCAATTAGCTCACAAGAGCAAGAGACAAGTAAAGTCAAAGTCACTGTAGACAAAAATCCAGTTAGCACATCTTTTGAAAAATGGGCACAACCTGGTCATTTTTCAAGAAAATTAGCTAAAGGTCCTAGAACAACAACATGGATATGGAATTTACATGCAGATGCTCACGACTTTGATAGTCATACAAGTTCTTTAGAAGAAATATCAAGAAAAATATTTAGTGCTCACTTTGGACAACTAGCTATTATTTTTCTATGGCTTAGCGGAATGTACTTTCATGGTGCACGATTCTCAAACTACATAGCATGGCTAAGCAATCCTACAACAATCAAACCAAGTGCTCAAATTGTATGGCCTATTGTTGGTCAAGAAATTTTGAATGGTGATGTGGGTGGCGGATTCCAAGGTGTCCAAATTACATCTGGTTTTTTTCAACTATGGAGAGCTTCTGGAATTACAACAGAATTTGAACTCTATGCAACTGCTATTGGGGGATTAGTGATGGCATCTCTTATGGTATTTGCTGGCTGGTTCCACTATCATAAAGCAGCTCCTAAACTTGAATGGTTTCAAAATGTTGAATCTATGATGAACCATCACTTAGCAGGTCTACTTGGTTTAGGTTGTCTAAGTTGGGCGGGACATCAAATTCATATAGCATTACCAATTAATAAACTATTAGACTCAGGAGTCTCGCCACAAGAATTACCTTTACCACATGAATTTCTAGTAAATAGAGACCTAATGTGTCAATTATACCCCAGTTTTAGTAAAGGCATTCTACCTTTTTTCACTCTAAACTGGAATGAATATTCTGACTTTTTGACTTTTAAAGGTGGATTGAACCCTGTAACTGGTGGCTTATGGCTAAGTGATACAGCACATCATCACTTAGCACTTGCTGTATTATTCTTAATAGCAGGACATATGTATCGTACCAATTGGGGTATTGGTCACAGCATGAAAGAAATACTAGAAGCTCACAAGGGTCCATTTACTGGTGAAGGGCATAAAGGTCTATATGAAATTCTAACAACTTCATGGCATGCGCAACTAGCAATTAATTTGGCTATGATGGGATCTTTAAGTATTATAGTTGCTCATCATATGTATGCTATGCCTCCTTATCCTTACATTGCTACTGATTATCCAACACAAATATCTTTATTTACACACCACATGTGGATAGGGGGTTTTTGTATCGTTGGCGCAGGTGCACATGCATCTATCTTTATGGTAAGAGATTATAATCCAGCACAAAACTATAATAATGTATTAGATAGAATTATACGCCACAGAGATGCTATCATATCTCATTTAAATTGGGTGTGCATATTCTTAGGTTTTCATTCTTTTGGCCTATATATACATAACGATACAATGAGAGCATTAGGTCGATCTCAGGATATGTTCTCAGATACAGCTATTCAACTTCAACCTATATTTGCTAAATGGGTTCAGAATATTCATACACTTGCTCCAAGTAATACAAGCCCTAACACTTTAGCAACAGCTAGTTATGCATTTGGAGGAGATGTAGTATCAGTGGGAAACAAAATTGCGATTATGCCAATACCTCTTGGAACAGCAGACTTCATGGTTCATCATATACATGCATTTACTATTCATGTAGCTGTACTGATACTTGTAAAAGGCTTTTTATTTGCAAGAAACTCACGACTGATTCCAGATAAGTCTAACTTGGGTTTCCGATTCCCTTGTGACGGTCCAGGAAGGGGTGGAACATGTCAAGTATCTGGATGGGATCATGTATTTTTAGGACTTTTTTGGATGTATAATTCCCTATCCATAGTTATTTTCCACTTCAGCTGGAAAATGCAATCAGACGTATGGGGAAGTGTATCACCAACGGGTACAATTTCACATATAACTGGAGGTAACTTTGCACAAAGTGCAATCACAATAAACGGATGGTTGAGAGATTTTTTATGGGCACAAGCATCACAAGTAATCCAGTCATATGGATCAGCCCTATCGGCATATGGCTTAATATTCTTAGGTGCGCACTTTGTATGGGCATTTAGCTTAATGTTTCTATTTAGCGGGCGCGGATATTGGCAAGAATTAATTGAATCAATTGTATGGGCTCATAACAAAGTTAAGGTAGCACCATCAATACAACCAAGAGCATTAAGCATTACACAGGGAAGAGCTGTAGGTGTAGCACACTATCTTTTAGGTGGTATAGGTACAACCTGGGCATTTTTCTTAGCGAGAATAATATCAGTAGGATAAAATTAAATTAGGAAAATCAAAAAATGGCAACAAAATTTCCAAAATTTAGCCAAGCATTAGCACAAGATCCTACAACAAGACGGATCTGGTATGGAATTGCAACGGCACACGATTTTGAAAGTCATGATGGAATGACAGAAGAAAATTTATACCAGAAAATTTTTGCATCTCATTTGGGACATCTGGCTATTATATTTTTATGGACATCTGGCAATTTATTCCATGTTGCATGGCAAGGCAACTTTGAACAATGGGTCTTAAATCCATTAAAAGTAAAACCTATCGCACACGCTATTTGGGACCCTCATTTTGGTCAATCAGCTGTTAAAGCTTTTACGAAAGGTGGTGCATCTTACCCTGTAGATATTACTTTTTCTGGTGTATATCATTGGTGGTATACAATTGGGATGCGAACAAATAATGATCTTTACAACGGGTCATTATTTCTGCTAATTCTTTCAGCATTAATGCTATTTGCAGGGTGGCTACATCTACAACCAAAATTCAAGCCAGGTCTTTCTTGGTTCAAGAACAATGAATCGAGGCTAAATCATCATCTATCAGGCTTATTTGGATTAAGTTCACTAGCGTGGACAGGACATCTGGTTCATGTTGCCATCCCGGAATCACGCGGACAACATATTGGATGGGACAATTTTACTTACACATTACCTCATCCAAGTGGTTTAGAACCGTTCTTTACAGGTAAATGGAGTGAATATGCATCTAACCCTGATAGCTTAAATCATGTGTTTGGAACAAATGAAGGAGCAGGCACAGCTATTCTAACTTTTCTAGGTGGTTTCCATCCACAAAGCCAATCTTTATGGCTAACTGATATAGCACATCATCACTTAGCAATCGCAATAATATTCATTATTGCAGGTCATATGTATAGGACAAACTGGGGTATCGGCCATAATTTAAAAGATATTTTAGATGCTCATAGACCTCCAAGTGGAAAATTAGGTGCAGGACACAAAGGATTGTATGCCACTATTACTAATTCATTACATATTCAGCTGGGCTTAGCTTTAGCTTCTTTAGGAACTATTACATCTCTTGTTGCACAACATATGTATGCTATGCCTCCTTATGCTTTTATGGCTAAAGATTTTACTACCCAAGCTGCATTATATACACATCATCAATATATAGCTGGCTTTTTAATGGTTGGAGCATTTGCTCATGGCGCTATATTTTTCATAAGAGATTATGATCCTGAACAAAACAAAGATAATGTTTTAACAAGAATGTTAGAACATAAAGAAGCTATTATCTCTCACCTAAGCTGGGTTTGCCTATTCTTAGGATTTCATACTTTAGGATTGTATATACATAACGATACAGTCATTGCATTTGGAACACCTGAAAAACAAATCCTTATTGAACCTGTATTTGCACAATGGATACAAGCAAGTTCAGGAAAAGCTTTATATGGTTTCAATGTATTGCTATCGTCACCTTCTAATATAGCAACACAAGCTGGGAGCAGTGTTTGGCTACCAGGATGGCTAGAAGCTATTAATAGCGGTAAAAACTCTTTGTTTTTAACAATTGGCCCAGGAGATTTCTTAGTACACCATGCAATTGCGTTAGGATTACACACTACAACATTAATATTGGTAAAAGGCGCTTTAGATGCCAGAGGCTCAAAATTAATGCCTGATAAGAAAGATTTTGGATACAGTTTTCCTTGTGATGGTCCAGGAAGAGGTGGTACATGCGACATATCAGCATGGGATGCATTTTATTTATCTGTATTCTGGATGTTAAATACAATTGGATGGGTAACCTTCTATTGGCATTGGAAACATATAACAATCTGGCAAGGAAATGTGAGCCAATTCAATGAATCATCAACATATCTGATGGGCTGGCTAAGAGATTACTTATGGCTAAATTCATCACCTCTAATAAATGGCTATAATCCATATGGAATGAATAATTTGTCAGTATGGGCATGGATGTTCTTATTTGGTCATTTAGTATGGGCTACCGGGTTCATGTTTTTAATTTCCTGGCGTGGTTATTGGCAAGAATTAATTGAAACTCTTGCATGGGCGCATGAAAGAACACCTTTAGCTAACTTAATTAGATGGAAAGACAAACCAGTTGCTTTATCTATTGTACAAGCAAGATTGGTGGGATTAGTACATTTTTCTGTAGGTTATATAATGACATACGCAGCATTTGTTATAGCATCTACCGCCGGAAAATTTGGTTAAGAATATAGAAAGCAATTATAGATAAACTAGAAAGAAATGAAGATTATTGATTATATATTTAAACTTATATAATTAATGATCTTATTTTATTAATTATATGATTGCAATAATGTGAAAAATCAGATAATATTTACTTAAATTTTAACATACATAAACATAAATTAATCATGGCGAAAAAAAACATGGTGGAAAGAGAGACTAAGAGATTAAAATTGGTAAAAAAATACAAAAATAAACGCAAAAGCATAAAAGATAGCAGAAAAAATGTCACCAGTTTCACAGAACAACTCAAAATTCAAGAACAACTACAAAAACTACCTCGTAATAGTGCACCATGCAGACAAAGAAATAGATGTTGGCTAACAGGAAGAAGCCGCGGATTTTACCGCAATTTTGGCTTATCAAGACATGTACTGCGAGAAATGTCACATGAGTGCCTACTGCCTGGAATAAAAAAATCTAGTTGGTAAAATCAACAAAAATTGATCGGATTTATACTCCTATTGATAAATAACATGTTAAAATACATCCAAAAATAAATACTCTAAACATCTGTTTAGAATATTTACAGAATTATGTATACCATATACAAAACTAATTATAGACCAAACTGATTTCCTCTACGATACTGCAAATAAGCTGCTACTAATAATCCTAATAGAGTCACAGGAATTAATCCTAGAACTATACCTGACAAAAGAGGTTCAACCATAAAACAAAAATATGTAATACAATATGTGAAAAATTGTTATATATCGTAACTTTTATCTAAAACCTATCGCTGCTTGCCATACAAACGCCAAAAGCAAGAAAAATACTGGAATTACAGGCAGAATGTCAACTAGTGGTCTAAACATAGCATAAGCTTCGGGTAACTTAGTCAATATTACTGTTGTGAACATATAATAAACCTCTTATCTATTAAATAAAAAATATATTTATACTTATAAAACTATACAGGACACAAAGATATTTGCTAAACTTTCTTCTTATTTTTTTATGTTGCTTAATGATAAAACGATAACATTTAAATTGGATATTATAATTGATGCAATATATACCAACTTTTTATCATATATCCATCAGCGACAAGTTTCAGTAAGTTTTATTGCCAAGTTAATAGCTATCTTGTAAACAATCTTATAATAATGCATAAAATATATATAACAATATACATTATTATATATACAAATAATTATATTACTCAATTATCTAGTATTATAGTATTTAGTTAATTAATAAGGGGATCTTTTATGACAATAGTTGTTCAACTACTTGTAATTGCTCTAGTAATATTTTCTACGCTTTTAGTTATTGGTATACCTGTAACTCTTGCATCTCCCGGACAATGGGAACAATCAAAGAATTTAATTTATACTGGGGCCGGTATATGGGCAGGACTAGTTATCATAACTGGATTTGTCAATTCATTCGTTGCATAAATCATGATTAACCTGTGGAATAGATAATACACAATATCTATTTTACATAATACTTATCTTGACAAATATACAACTATTTGACAAAATAATATTAATAAGCGGGTATAGCTCAGCGGTAGAGCGTAACCTTGCCAAGGTTAATGTCGCGCGTTCGAATCGCGTTACCCGCTATTAATATTGTAATAATCTATGCTTCTTTTGATTTAGTATCTATGACTGTGTCATCTACCTTAGTATCCTCCTGTTGATTTGTTGGTTCCTGTGTACTGTATACCTTCTTACCTAAATCAACCATTTGCTGTTGTAGTTGAGTCTGCAATGAGTTAATTAAATCATAATTCTCATCTTTAATTGCTTGCTGTAGTTCTTGTATGGTATACTTAACTTTGCTTTCTTCTTCGTTGCTCACTTTACCTTGTAAGTCTTTCAATTGGTTCTGCGATTGATAACATAAAGAATCAGCCTGATTTTTCAAATCAACCTGTTCACGTCTTTGCCTATCTAAATCTGAATTTTGCTCAGCTTCTTTAACTAATTTTTCTACCTCTTCTTTAGGAAGTGTAGAAGCGCCAGTAATAGTAATAGATTGTTCTTTTCCTGTTCCTTTATCTTTAGCATTTACCGATAAAATTCCATTAGCGTCAATATCAAAGGTAACTTCAATCTGAGGAACACCTCTTGGAGCAGGCATAATACCATCCAGCCTAAAAGTCCCTAAACTTTTATTATCTTTAGTAAATTCCCTTTCTCCTTGCAGTACATGAATTTCAACATTAGGCTGATTATCTACTGCTGTTGAAAAAACCTCTGATTTTTTAGTAGGTACAGTTGTATTACGAGCAATGATTTTAGTCATAACACCACCAAGAGTCTCAACACCAAGAGATAAAGGGGTAACATCTAACAATAAGATATCTTTAACCTCGCCAGCTAGCACTCCTGCTTGTACAGCTGCACCAATTGCGACAACTTCATCAGGATTTACACTTTGATTTGGTTCTTTACCAATAATTTTTTTTACCAGTTCTTGTATAGCTGGTATTCTTGTAGAGCCACCGACTAGAACAATTTCATCTATTTTGTCAGCACTCAACTGTGCATCCCTTAAAGCATTATTAACTGGTATCTGACAACGGTCAATTAAACTTTGACACAAACTTTCAAATTTTGCACGAGTTATGGTCTTTTCTAAATGCTTTGGCCCGGTATCAGTTGAAGTAATAAATGGTAAATTAATATCTGTCTGTGTCAAACTAGACAATTCCATTTTTGCCTTTTCAGATGCTTCTGTTAATCTCTGTAAAGCCTGTCTATCTTGTCCTAAGTCAATACCTTCATCCTGCTTAAATTCCATGATCAACCACTCTACAATTTTACGATCAAAATCATCCCCTCCCAAATGGGTATCACCAGAAGTAGATAATACTTCAAAAACACCATCACCTACTTCTAGCAATGAAACATCAAATGTACCACCACCCAGATCAAATACTAGAATAGTTTCATTATTTTTTTTGTCTAATCCATAAGATAAAGATGCAGCTGTAGGCTCATTAATTATACGTAAAACATCAAGGCCTGCTATTTGTCCTGCATCTTTAGTAGCTTGTCTTTGAGAATCATTAAAATAAGCTGGAACAGTAATAACAGCTTGGGTTACAGATTGACCAAGATAAGTACTAGCATCTTCAACTAATTTTCTTAAAACTTGAGCTGAAATTTCTTCTGGAGCAAAATCTTTATTCAATGCAGGGCATTCAAGCTTTATATTAAGATTAGTATCTGTCTTAATTTTATATGAAGCTTGTTTTGACTCACTATTAACCTCTTCTTGCTTACGTCCTATAAATCGTTTAACAGAATAGAAAGTATTTTCTGGGTTCATAACTGCCTGCCTTTTAGCAATATGACCAACCAACTTATCTTGCTTCTTTGTATAAGCAACAACAGAAGGGGTTGTTCTTAAGCCTTCTTTATTTGGAATAACGGTTGGTTTACCACCTTCCATGACAGCAACAACAGAATTGGTTGTACCTAAATCGATTCCCACCACTTTACTCATACTTAGTTCCTATTTCAATATAACTTATATGTATTTATAATTTATATAATGCATTAATTTAGTAAAAAAAAATATCGTATTTCCCGAACATATAATAATTCATATGCTATATTTAAACTTGAAAATTTTAAACAATTAACAGATAATAAGGTAATTAATCAAAAAGAGGCCTGTGTACAACGATCTTTCAGAACTTGGAGGCACAAGATAATGTCAATTGGTCTGTTAGGAACAAAAATTGGAATGACTCAAATTTTTGACGAAAAAGGTATAGCTATACCTGTTACTGTTCTTCAAATGGGTCCTTGTATTATCACGCAAATTAAAAACATTGGAACAGATGGATATCAGGCAATACAAATCGGATATAAAACAATCAATGCTAACAAAACAACAAAAGCGATTATAGGACATCTACAAAAAGGTAAAATACCACCTGTAAAATATATGCGTGAATATCGCGTAGAATCAACTGATAACTTTGAAGTTGGACAAACAATTACTGTTAATCAATTTAAAATAGGTCATTGCATTAATATATCAAGCATAAGCATTGGTAAAGGATTTACCGGATATCAAAAAAGACACAATTTTAGCAGAGGTCCTATGTCACATGGATCTAAAAACCATAGACAACCTGGATCAATAGGTGCTGGTACAACGCCGGGTAGAGTATTTCCTGGAAAACGAATGGCAGGACGTATGGGAGGTAATAAAATCACTATCAAAAATTTACAAATTATTGACATAAATGCAAATGACAATATTTTAGTGGTAAAAGGTTCTGTTCCTGGAAAAAAAGGAAATATTATTAGTGTTAAATCAAAATAAATAAATGATCAAAGAAAAAAAATTAGTATATTCTGTAATACGAGAAAATGATACAGAAGATAAAGAAATCATGTTTAAAATCAAAGAAAACCATACTCAAAACATGTACATTATTCATCGATCACTGATTAGGCAACTTAGGAAACAAAGACAGGGTAATGCTTGCACCAAGACCCGCAGTCAAGTGAGAGGCGGTGGCAAAAAACCCTGGAAACAAAAAGGTACAGGTAGAGCAAGAGCAGGTTCTATCAGATCACCTCTATGGAGAGGTGGTGGAGTAATTTTTGGCCCCATAACAAAAAACTATACACAAAAAATCAATAAGAAAGAAAAACAATTAGCATTACGAACAGTAATCTATAACAAATTTAAAGATACTTTAGTAATAGATAATTTCCTTAACGACTTACAAGAACCTAGCACCAAAAATATAGTAAAAAGTCTACAAAACCTTGGAATATATAAAAACAAAAAAGAAAGAATCTTAATTATTGTAGATACAAAAAATAAAAATTTATACTTATCCATGCGCAACTTACAAAATATAGAACTAATTGCAGCAAATCAACTTAATGTATTATCTATAATAAAAGCTCATAAACTATTAATTACAATAGATGGACTAAACAAAATTAACGAAATATACAATGGCTAACATAATAACAGAAAGAAAACTCATCGATTTGGTCAAATACCCAATTATAACAGATAAAACTACAAAACTTATAGAAGAAAATCAATATTGCTTTGCAGTGGATAATAAAGCTAGTAAATTAGATATTAAAGCAGCTATTGAATATATTTTTAATGTACGTGTTCAAAAAATAAATACCATGAAAGGTGTAACTAAAAAACGTCGTATAGGACAATTCTTGGGAAAAAAAACTAGTTATAAAAAAGCTATTATAAAATTACATGAAGATGATAATATCGAATTATTTCCAGACAGTTAATTATAATACAAAAGAACAATAATATGGCTATCCGTTTATATAAAGCATACACACCAGGCACCAGAAATAGAACAGTTTCTACTTTCACAGATATTACTACGAGGAAGCCCGAAAAGTCCCTAATAAAAAAAAATCATCGTAGTAAAGGACACAATAATAGAGGAATTATAACATCAAGACATAGAGGTGGTGGACACAAGAAACGTTATAGAGTAATAGATTTTAAAAGAAATAAACTCAATATAGAGGGGCAAGTAGCCAATATTGAATATGATCCCAATAGAAACGCACGTATCGCATTATTACATTATGCAGATGGTGAAAAAAGATATATTTTACACCCTAGATCATTAACAATAGGAAGTAAAGTTGTATCGGGTCCTTCTGCACCTATAGAAATTGGCAATACTCTTTCTTTAGAATCAATCCCCTTAGGTACAGCGGTACATAATATAGAACTTACTCCTGGCAAGGGAGGTCAAATTGTAAGAGCAGCCGGCACATATGCACAAATTGTAGCTAAAGAAGGTAATTTTGTAACACTAAAATTACCTTCTAGTGAAGTCAGAATTGTACGAAAAAAGTGTTATGCTACAATTGGACAAGTAGGTAATATCGATGCTAGCAATATTACTATAGGGAAAGCTGGCAGGAATAGATGGCTAGGAAAAAGGCCACGAGTTAGAGGTGTCGTTATGAATCCGATAGATCATCCACATGGTGGTGGTGAAGGACGTTCACCGATTGGAAAACCACACCCCGTAACACCATGGGGTAAACCTACATTGGGCAGAAAAACTCGTAGTAACAAAAAATATAGTAATAAATATATATTACGTCGTCGCAAATAAAATATCAATCAAATAACATATGTCAAGATCTTTATTTAAAGGCCCATTTATAGAAGTGAAATTATTGAATAAAATACAAAAATTAAATACTGAAGGAACAAAAAAAACCATAAAGACATGGTCAAGATCATCAACAATCATACCAGATATGGTTGGTCATACAATAGCTGTACATAATGGCAAACAGCATTTTCCAGTATTTATATCAGATCAAATGGTAGGACACAAACTAGGAGAATTTGTTCCTACCAGGACCTTTAGAAGCCATATCAAAAGTGATCGTAAAGCAAAAAGATGAATAAATCATGACACAATCAAAAATAGAAAGTAAAGCCACTGCCAAATACTTAAGATTATCAGCACAAAAAACAAGACGAATTCTAGATCAAATTAGAGGCAAAAATTATCAAGAAGCTTTAATGATCTTACAATTTATGCCATATAAACCATGTAAAATGATTAAAAAAGTTTTAGAATCGGCTAGTAGCAATGCTAATAATCTAAACATGAGTCAAAATAACTTAATTATTCATCAAGCATTTGCTAATGAAGGACCAAAATTGAAAAGATTTCAACCTAGAGCACAAGGAAGAGCATTTCCAATACATAAACCTACATGTCATATAACAATAACATTAAAAGAAAAATCATAAATTTGTATAATAATCAAGTAAATATAAAAAATGGGACAGAAAACACATCCACTGGGATTTAGAATCGGTATTACTCAAAAACATAAATCTTCTTGGTTTTCTACGATGAAACTATATCCAGAATTAATAGAAGAAGACTATAAAATCAGGTTATATATCAAAAAGAAACTTAGCACTGCTAGTATAGCGTCCATCTGTATTGATAGAAAAGTAGATCAAATTGAAATAGAAATACATACAGCACGACCCGGAATTATTTTGGGAAGAATGGGAACGGGTATTGATAATTTACGAGAAGAACTCAAATCTAAATTAGCTAAAAGTAAACAAATTAGAATTAACATAGTGGAAATAACAGAACCGGATACAGAAGCTGCACTAATTGCAGAATTTATTACACAACAACTTGAAAAAAGAATAGCTTTTCGTCGTGCAGTAAGACAAGGTATCCAAAGATCTCAAAAAACAAGTACTAAAGGAATCAAAGTACAAGTATCCGGTAGATTAAATGGTGCAGAAATAGCACGTAGTGAATGGGTAAGAGAGGGAAGAGTACCACTACAGACACTAAGAGCTGATATTGATTATTCATATAAAACCGCACATACGATTTACGGAGTGTTGGGAGTGAAAGTTTGGTTATTTAAAGGTGAAAAATTAACTAACCAAAAACCTAAAATCAATGTAGAAGACAGCGTAGCTATTAACCCAATATAACATTACAGAATATGCTAAGTCCAAAAAAAACAAAGTTTCGCAAACAGCATCGTGGACGCATGAAAGGTATTGCAAGCAAAGGCAATAAAATTGCATTTGGAGAATATGCTTTACAAAGCACAGAACCGGTATGGTTAACTTCAAGACAAATCGAAGCAACCAGAAGAACAATCACAAGATATATAAAGAGAGGTGGTAAAGTATGGATAAGGGTTTTTCCGGATAAACCAGTTACGGCAAGACCTGCTGAAACACGTATGGGCTCTGGAAAAGGGGCACCTGAATATTGGGTTGCTGTAATCAAACCAGGGCATATTTTGTTCGAAATAGCGGGTGTTCCAAAACAAACTGCACAACAAGCAATGAAACTTGCATCATATAAACTACCAGTAAAAACCAAATTTATCACGAAGGATAACTAGTAATATATCATGTCTTTACCACAGATTAACCATAGCCGAGACTTAAGTTCTGAAGAAATAAAAAAAAGAATAATACAGGTAAAAAAAGACCTATTTAATATAAGATTGAAAAGAGCAACAAAACAAAATATAAAATCTCATATATTTAAACATAAAAAACATGAATTAGCTCAATTATTAATGCTAGAAACAAAAAAATCAAAAGAATAAAATATTTAATCAAATTAAAATGCACAAAAAAGAAACTATAGGAACAGTCATTAGCAATAAGATGGACAAAACTATCACAGTTGCCGTAAAAACCAAAGTAGCTCATAAAAAATATAGCAAAATTATAGCCAAAACAAATAAGTACTATGCACATGATGCAAATAATGAATGTCGGATTGGAGATCAAGTCAAAATAGAAGAAAGTAAACCTATAAGCAAAAATAAACGCTGGATATTAAAAGGAAAAATAGTATAAAGTAAATTATGATACAAAATCAAAGCTATCTAAATGTTGCGGACAATAGTGGTGCACGCAAAATTATGTGCATAAGAGTTTTGGGAACAAGTAATCCCGCGTACGCTGGGATAGGAGACATTATAATTGCAGTAGTAAAAGACGCTTCACCAAACATGCCTGTAAAAAGATCGGACGTGGTAAGAGCAGTAATTGTGAGAACAAAAAAAACACTAAGACGTTCTGATGGGATGAGTATAAGATTCGATGATAATGCTGCCGTTATTATTAATCAAGAAAATAATCCACGAGGAACACGAGTATTTGGACCAATAGCAAGAGAACTACGAGAAAAGAACTTTTCTAAAATCATCTCATTAGCACCAGAGGTTGTATAATGGTAAAAAAAAATAATAGTACAAGATATAAAAAATCTATTAAAATTGGTGATACAGTAAAAATTATGTCAGGTAAATATAGAGGAGAAATAGGAGAAGTAATAAAAATTTTATCAAAAAAAGGAAAAATAATTATTAAAAACATTAATTTAGTAACAAAGCATATCAAGCCTACAAAAGAAGAAGACAGTGGACGGATAATAAAAATAGAAGCCCCCATACATATATCTAATATAATGCTATATAATAATGCATAAAAACTAGAATACTCAAATTTATGGAAAACTCATTATATCAGCTGTACAATACCAAAATTTGTCCAGAATTAGTTCAAGAATTCAAATACAAAAATATACATGAAATACCAAAGCTAATAAAAATCACTTTAAACCGAGGGCTAGGAGAAGCTGGACAGAATACAAAAGCATTAGAAAAAAGTATAGAAGAATTCACTCTAATTACAGGACAGCAACCAGTTATAACAAAATCGAAAAAATCAATAGCTGGCTTCAAAATCAGAGATAATATACCCATAGGATTATCTGTCACACTAAGAAGAGAAAAAATGTATAATTTTTTAGATAAACTTATACACTTGTCCTTACCTAGAATCAGAGACTTTCGCGGTATTAGCCCTAAACAGTTTGATGGACATGGAAATTACAATTTAGGACTTAAAGAACAATTAATATTTCCCGAAATAGAATATGATAGTATTGACAAAATACGCGGAATGGATATTGCGATAGTCACTAGTGCAAAAAATGACAGAGAAAGTTTATCTCTACTGCAAAAATTTGGCATGCCTTTTCAAAGACAATAAAATACAAAATAATTCATGGGGTAAATAAAGTGGTTAACGACACAATCGCAGACATGCTAACACGTATTCGCAATGCAAATTTAGCAAAACATCAAATCGTCCAAGTTCCAGCAACAAAGATGACAAGAAATATTGTGAAAGTTCTACAAGAAGAAGGGTTTATATACGAATTTGAAGAAATTGGAGAAAACTTAAAAACCTACTTACTTATATCATTAAAATATAAAGGAAAGAATAAAGAACCAGTCATAACAGCACTCAAAAGAATAAGTAAACCTGGACTTAGAGTATATGCTAATCATAAAGAATTACCACGAGTACTAGGAGGCATTGGCATCGCTATCATATCAACATCACAAGGTGTAATGACTGATAGGCATGCAAGACATTATGGGCTAGGAGGCGAAGTATTATGTTACATTTGGTAAATATTAAAAATAAAGAATAGGACAAGGTAATATGTCTAGAATAGGTAAACAACACATTATTCTGCATGAAGAGATAAGCGCAGAAATTCAAGGTACGAATGTATCCATCGTCGGACCAAGAGGAGAAATATCACATAAGCTATCAAATTTAATCGAGATAAAAAAAGTAAATAATAAATTATCATTACATAGACTTAATAATAGTAAAAAAGCACAATCTTTGCATGGATTATCAAGAACACTAATAAATAATATGGTTATCGGAGTATCTAAAGGATTTAGTAAACAACTAGAGATTCAAGGCGTTGGCTATAGAGCACAAATTCAAGGGAATGATTTAATCTTAAATGTAGGTTATAGCCATCCTGTCACAATCAGGCCACCAAAAGATATATCCATAACTGTAGAAAAAAATAGTATTATTACTATTAATGGAATAAATAAAGAAACCGTAGGACAAATAGCTGCTAAAATACGAAAAGTTAGACCTCCTGAACCATATAAAGGTAAAGGAATTAAATATAGCTATGAAATAATACGTAAAAAAGTCGGTAAAGCTGGTAAATAGACATAAAATTAAGCTTAATTATGAATAAAAAAATACAAGGTAACGAGACTGTTCCTCGTTTATATGTTTTCAAGTCGAATAAACATATATATGCACAATTAATTAATGATACAGACAAAAAAATCTTGGCCAGTAGCTCAAGTATTTCCCGTAAAATTAAGACTTCTAGTAAATCTACAACATGTGACACTGCTCGAATGATAGGAGATGATATAGCAATACAATCCAATAAAAAAGGTATTGATAAAATTGTCTTTGACCGTGGTAAGAAACAATATCATGGACAAATTAAAGCTCTAGCAGATTCTGCTAGAGCAGCAGGACTGATTTTTTAAAAAGAATATAAAGAGATAGATATAATAATGAAAAAAAAGAATAATAGAAGTAAAGAACCAGATACTAATTGGGAAGAAAGAGTTGTACAAGTGAAAAGGGTCACTAAGGTTGTAAAAGGAGGAAAAAAACTAAGCTTTAGAGCTATTTTAGTAGTGGGCAATGAATCGGGGCAAGTTGGAGTGGGAGTTGGTAAAGCAAGCGATGTAATTGGTGCAGTAAAAAAAGGTGTTGTAGATGCAAAAAAACATCTAATAAATGTACCTTTAACTAAATCATACTCTATTCCGCATCCGATTAACGGAATATCCGGCGCTGCCAAAGTTATTATTAGACCCTCTGCTACAGGATCAGGTGTAATTGCAGGAGGATCAATAAGAACTGTTTTAGAATTAGCAGGAGTGAAAAATATTTTAGCTAAGCAGTTGCGTTCAAGCAACACCTTAAATAATGCTCGAGCTGTATTAAATGCACTAGCTAATTTGAGAACATTTAAGCAAACTATATATGATCGAGATATAAGCATAGAATATAATAGCCAAAACTTAAAAATCACTCAATAATTTATAGAAACAGTAACTATCTTAACATATAATTAAAATTCACAAAGATAGACTCAGTACTAGTTGTTAAATAAAAATGAAAACACAATGAAAACAGCAATTAAGTTCAGGAAAAAAATTCTTATTACTTTAATTATATTATTGCTTGCTAGAATGGGTATTTTTATTCCTATACCTGGAATAGACCACGACTCGTTAGAAAGTAGCTTTGGACAAAATGGAGTGATTAATTTTCTAAACATTTTTTCTGGCGGTGGGTTTTCAACTATTGGTATTTTTGCATTGGGAATTGTTCCATATATTAATTCGTCAATTATCATGCAATTACTTATTAAAATTATACCTGATTTAGAAAATTTACAAAAGGAAGAAGGGGAGTCTGGGCGACAAAAAATTACAAGAATAACGAGGTATCTCACTTTATTATGGGCTATATTACAAAGTACAGCAATAGCTTTTTGGATTAAACCATATGTATTTATATGGAATTACTCTTTTATTATAGATTGCACATTAACCTTAACAACAGGATCTTTAATTATTATGTGGTTTTCAGAAATAATCACAGAATATGGAATAGGTAATGGCGCTTCACTATTAATTTTTCAAAATATTGTATCGGGCATACCAAAAAACTTCAAAAACTATACCATAGATATTTATAGTCAAGAAACTATTAGTAAAATATGTGCCTTACTCATCTTCTTTATTAGCATGCTAATTTTAACAGTATTAGTTCAAGAAGGAACAAGAAAAGTAGCAATTGTGTCAGCGAGACAACTTAGTAAAATGAATGAATTAAATCCCCAAAGCTATATACCATTAAAACTAAATCAAGGTGGTGTAATGCCTATAGTATTTGCTTCTGCAGCTATGGCTTTACCTACTTATCTCATCAAAAAACTTGGAAATTCTAAAATAAATTCTATTTTGGCAATATTTTTACCAGACAATATTCTTTATTTGCCGATATATTGCGTCTTTATCATAGGCTTTAGTTACTTTTACTCATCACTTGTCTTAAATCCAGAAGATCTATCAAAAAATCTAAAAAAAATGGGAGCAAGTATACCTAATATAAGACCTGGTTTAGATACTACTGAATACTTAGAGCAAATTATTTATAAATTAACTTTTTTAGGAGCTACTTTTTTATTTATTATAGCTTTAGTGCCATCTATAGTATCAAATATAATACACATCAATACTTTCAGGGGACTTGGTGCAACATCTCTATTGATTTTGGTAGGGGTTGCAATTGACACAGCAAAACAAATCCAAACATATATAATATCTCAACAATATGATAATATAATGGAATAATTCAAGATAATATGCTTCAACTTAAAACCAATAAAAATTATGAAAGTACGACCATCGGTAAAAAAAATATGCGAAAAATGTAGAATTATACGCAGACACAGAAGAGTAATGGTAATATGTGAAAATACTAAACATAAACAAAGACAAGGGTAAAAGCAATTAAATAAAAGAATTCTAATCAAATAAGAGCAACTATAAAGGATCAAAAATATGGCAAGAATAGCAGGAGTAGACTTACCTAAAAATAAAAGAATAGAAATAGGACTAACTTATATTTATGGTATCGGCTTATCTCGCTCACAAGTTATTTTAAACAAGATCAATATTGATCCTAGCACACTCGTTAATAAACTTAATGATGAACAAATCGTCTCTATTCGACAAATTCTGAATAATGAATACCAATTGGAAGGAGACTTAAGAAGACTTGAGTCACTAAATATTAAAAGACTCATGGAAATAGGCTCATATAAAGGAAAAAGACACAAGCTAGGACTACCACTGAGAGGACAAAGAACAAGAACTAACGCTAGAACAAAAAAAGGTAATAAGAAAACTATAGCAGGGAAAAAGAAAGCACCTAGAAAATAAAAACTCAAAACTCTAATCAATAAATTATTAATAAAACATGGCTAGACAAACAAAAAAAAGTAGTAACAAACAGAAAAAAAATATCATCAATGGTATTGCACATATTAAATCCACTTTTAATAATACAATTATTACTATCACAGACTTAAAAGGAGAAACTATATCTTGGTCATCCTCAGGAGCAAGTGGATTTAAAGGAGCTAAAAAAGGAACACCATTTGCCGCCCAAACAGCAGCAGAAAAAGCAGCAAAACAAGCTTCAGATCAAGGTATGAAACAAGCAGAAGTGATGGTTAATGGACCTGGTGCGGGTCGCGAAACTGCTATAAGAGCTTTACAAGCTACTGGAATAGAAATTACTCTCATCAAAGACATAACACCAGTACCGCATAATGGATGTAGACCACCAAAAAAACGAAGAGTTTAGTGTTAAGCTAAAAACTTTAATAGTCTGTTTAGTATACTAAGATATAAAAAGGAACTTTCTTGAATGACTCATTTTCAAATAGAATGTATAGAGTCAAAAACAGAAGGAGCACGCCAACAATACGGGCACTTCATCTTAGAACCTTTAAAACAAGGACAAGGTATAACTGTAGGCAATTCTTTAAGAAGAACAATTTTATCAGATCTGAAAGGAACTGCAATAGTAGCTGTACGGATTGCTGGGATAAATCATGAATTCTCTACTATTACTGGAGTTAGAGAAGATGTATTGGAAATACTATTGAACTTAAAAGAAGTTGTTCTTAAAAGTTACAGCGAAGAGCCTCAAATTGGACGGATTCGCATACAAGGACCGGCCATAGTAACAGCTGGCTTACTTGATTTACCTCCAGACGTTAAAGTAATTGACCCAAAGCAATACATTGCAACTATATGTAATAATACCATTTTTGAAATGGAATTTAAAATCGAACAAGGACATGGATATCGTTTAGTAGATAAAAAAATCAATAACAAATCCGTTGATTTTTTACAAATAGATGCTGTATTTATGCCTGCAACAAAAATCAACTATATCGTAGAAGAAAAAAGAGTCAGTTCTACATTAATTCAAGAAAAACTATCATTAGAAGTATGGACAAATGGCAGTCTATCACCACAACAAGCTATAAGTGAAGGTGCTAATGTACTGACTAATCTATTTCACCCCCTAACTAATATAGACTTCAAGCCAACCGAAAGTATTAATAAAAAAAATGAACAATCAATTAATCAAGTACTCATAGAAGAATTACAACTCTCAGTTCGAGCATATAATTGTTTAAAAAGGGCACAAATACATTCTATCTCTGATCTTTTAGACTATTCACAAGAGGAATTACTGGAAATCAAAAATTTTGGTCAAAAATCAGCAGAAGAAGTAATGGAAGCATTACAAAATAAACTAGGTATTAGCCTAGGAAAAGAAAAGCTAGATTAAAAATATAAATACTATCAACATGAATAAAACATACATACCTACTAAACAATCACGGACAAAAACTAAGTGGTATTTAATAGATGCCAAAAACCAAACTTTAGGTAGATTAAGCAGCCATGCAGCAAAAATCTTAAGAGGAAAGAATGAAACAACATATACACCATCGTTAGAAAATAACATATATATTATTATTAAAAATGCAAACTTAATTGAAGTTACGGGTGGAAAAAAACACCAAAAAATTTATAGAAGACATTCTGGACGTCCGGGTGGACTTAAAAGCGAAACATTTTTAGAATTACAAAAAAGGGTACCAAATAGAATCATAGAAAAAGCCATAAAAGGGATGCTACCAAAAGGTCCTCTAGGACGTAAACTGTTTACAAAACTTAGAGTATATTCAGACAATAGACACCCACATGAAGCACAACAACCTCAACAAATTTACCCAATTTAATTTCTTAATTATAGACAGATGAACATTGTATCAAATAATTCTAAAGTTACTTATTCAGGAACAGGAAGACGAAAAACATCAATTGCAAGAGTCAGATTAACGCCGGGGTCAGGAAAATTAATGATAAATGGACTACCCGGAGAATCATATCTACAGTTTAGCCCTAACTATTTACGTATTTCATGTTCACCATTACAAATACTAGGCCTAAGTAATGAATACGATATTTACGTAAAAGCTGAAGGCGGTGGCCTAACAGGTCAAGCAGATGCAATACGTTTGGGTCTAGCAAGAGCGTTATGCACTATTAATCCAGAAAATCGTACAGCCTTAAAATCCGAAGGATTTCTAACAAGAGATGCAAGGGTAAAAGAAAGAAAAAAATATGGTTTGCGAAAAGCAAGAAAAGCACCTCAATACTCAAAACGCTAAATTAAACAAATCAAAATATAGTAAAATGGTAAAAAAACATATACAACCTAAATGGTATCCTCAATCTAAGGTATATTGTGATGGACAGCATATTATGACTGTTGGCTCGACAAAACCTGAATTGCATGTCGATATTTGGTCAGGAAATCATCCATTTTTCACGGGCTCGCAAAGGATTATAGATACTGAGGGTAGGGTGGAAAGATTTATGAGAAAATATAATTTAGATAATACAAATAACTAAAATAAAAGGTTTGACACTGTATACTACAATCTTTATAATATAAAAAATATTCACTTGAATATGAACACAAATAATTAGTAATGCCGACTATTCAACAATTAGTAAGATCAGTCAGATATAAATCAAATAAAAAGACTAAATCTCCCGCTTTAAAAGCTTGTCCACAACGTAGAGGCGTGTGCACGAGAGTATATACAACAACACCTAAAAAACCTAATTCTGCTTTGAGGAAAGTAGCTAGAGTAAGGTTAACCTCAGGTTTTGAAGTAACTGCATATATACCTGGAATTGGACACAACATTCAAGAACACTCTGTTGTTTTAATTCGAGGAGGTCGTGTAAAAGATTTACCTGGGGTAAGGTACCATGTAGTAAGAGGCACACTAGATTCCGCTGGTGTTAAAGATCGAAAAAATAGTCGTTCAAAATATGGTACAAAAAAACCAAAGACATAATAATAATATTTAAATTGAAGTTCTTAAAAGTACACAACTAACATGTCTCGTCGTAATACAGCAAAAAAGAGGACCATTCATCCAGATGCTATTTATAACAGCAAACTTATAAGTATGCTCATAGCACGTATACTAAAAAATGGTAAAAAAGGACTAGCTCACAAAATTATATATGAAGCCTTAGATATTGTTAAAGATAAAACATCAACAGATCCATTGCAAATACTAGAAAAAGCTATTAGAAACACCACACCTTTAGTCGAAGTGAAAGCACGGAGAGTAGGAGGATCTACTTATCAAGTACCCATAGAAGTTCGGGCATATCGCGGAACTAATTTAGCTTTACGATGGATTACAAAATTTGCATCTACAAGATCTGGAAAAAACATGGCTACGAAACTAGCAAATGAAATTATAGATGCATCAAATGAAAATGGAAATTCTATCAGAAAAAGAGAAGAAACACATCGCATGGCAGAAGCAAATAAAGCATTCGCTCACTATCGCTACTGAATTATTTGATAATCGATACCAATATATTATAATTTGCTTTAATAATTAGGAAATAAAACATGGCACGCGCAAAATTTGAACGTAAAAAACCCCACGTAAATATCGGTACAATAGGTCATGTAGACCATGGAAAGACCACACTAACAGCTGCTATATCGGCAACATTAGCTGCTTCTAGTAATACAACAGCAAAAAAATTTGATGAAATTGATGCTGCTCCGGAAGAAAAAGCACGTGGAATTACAATTAATACCTCTCATGTTGAATATGAAACGGATAATCGACACTATGCGCACGTAGATTGTCCAGGACATGCTGACTATGTAAAAAATATGATTACAGGAGCAGCTCAAATGGACGGAGCAATTTTAGTAGTATCTGCGGCAGATGGTCCTATGCCACAAACTCGAGAGCATATCTTACTAGCAAAACAAGTAGGTGTACCAAATATTGTTGTATTTCTAAATAAACAAGACCAAGTAGACGACGAAGAACTACTAGAGCTGGTTGAATTAGAAGTCAGAGAATTATTAGCACAATACAACTTTCCTGGAGATGAGATACCTTTTGTTGCTGGTTCAGCATTAATGGCTTTACAGGAAATCAATAATAATAGTTCTATTCAAAGAGGACAGAATGAATGGGTTGATAAAATTCATTTATTAATGGATAAAGTCGATGAATATATACCAACTCCAGTAAGAGATGTAGAAAAAACATTTTTAATGGCAGTAGAAGATGTATTTTCGATTACTGGAAGAGGAACTGTAGCAACTGGCCGGATTGAAAGAGGAATTATTAAGGTAGGAGATACAATAGAAATCATAGGTCTAAAAGACACAACTACAACTACCATTACTGGACTAGAAATGTTCCAAAAAACTTTAGATGAAGGTATGGCTGGTGATAATATAGGCATTCTGCTAAGAGGAATACAAAAAAAAGATATTGAACGAGGAATGGTATTAGCACAACCAGGTACTATCACACCACATACTCAGTTTGAAGCAGAGGTATATATTTTAACAAAAGATGAAGGAGGTAGGCATACTCCATTCTTTTCAGGTTATAGACCTCAATTCTATGTAAGAACTACAGATGTAACTGGTACAATTACACAATTTACAGCTGATGATGGATCTGCGGCAGAAATGGTGATGCCTGGAGATAGAATTAAAATGAGTGCACAACTAATCAACCCTATTGCTATTGAACAAGGTATGAGATTTGCTATACGCGAGGGCGGCAAAACAGTTGGAGCTGGTGTAGTTTCTAAAATTCTTGAATAAACGAATAAACGATAAATATATGACACTTTCCAAACAGAATAAAATAAAAATTAAATTAAAAGCATATGATCGCTACTTATTAACAAACTCTTGTACAACAATTATTGATACAGCCAAGAGAAATAATACAAAAACAAAGGGACCTATACCATTACCTACTACACGTAGAATTTATTGTGTCTTACGTTCACCACATGTAGACAAGGATTCAAGAGAACACTTTGAGATTAGATCTCACAAAAGGGTTATATATATATATGATCCATCTTCACAAACAATAGATTCATTAATGAAATTAAATATTCCTGCTGGAGTAGATATCGAAGTCAAGCTATAAATTCTAATAAATCATGAGAGAATATATAACATTTCCTATTCAAGTGAAATTGAATAAGAAATGTTATATATTCTCTCATGATTTATTAAAAGATCTATAACAGAACTAATATAATTCTTCTTCTTGATGAGTTTTTATAGAACAGTCAGAAGTTGGAAAGGCAACACATGTCAAAACCCAACCTTTATCTATCTGCTCACTATCTAAAAAAGACTGATCCGACTGATCTACTGATCCTTCAACAATAAGTCCCACACAACTTGAGCAAGCCCCTGCACGACAAGAATAAGGCAAATCTAAGCCAGCGTCTTCAGCGGCATCTAAGATATATGTTTCATCATCACATTCTATTGTTTGAGTCTCACCATCTTCCAATAAACAATCTATTTTAAAAACGGTCATTTCAGTATCTCCTTATAAACAAAATTACATCGGCAAAACCGCATATGATCTACAGTTTATTCAATTAATACTAGATCATACAATATAATCTTATAATAATTAACCATATTCTAATAACTAGAATATAATTTATATAAAAAAATCACAAATTAAAGCTAAAAAGTTTTTAAATACATTTACATAAGTAATATAATGATAAACACCTTACAACAATCTCCATTAAAATACTCTATGAAATTGGAGCCTAGAAAGATAATTAGAATAAAGGGAGATAAAAAAAATTTACTATGTGAAACTTATGCCTTAACAAAAAGATTATATATACAATTAATAAGAAGACCTTCCACTCTAGTCTCAGGGATAATTCAGCCACTACTGTGGCTAATACTATTTGGAGCTTTATTTCAGAATGCTCCCGTAGAACTTGTAACATCAAATATAAGATATGGAAAATTTTTAAGTCCAGGTATTATTGTTTTTACTGCATTTACAGGATCTATTAACGCTGGTTTACCATTAATGTTTGATAGGGAATTTGGTTTTTTAAATAGATTATTGACAGCACCTCTATCATCAAGAGATTCTTTATTAATATCATCCATGATATTTATAGCTACAACTACAATAATGCAAACCTTTGTTATAATAATCTTCACACTCATATTATTTAAGAGCATTATGAATTTGTATAATATATACATTATACTAACAATTACGCTTTTAATTGCATTAAGTATAGGGAGTATTAGCTTATACTTAGCTTTTATTTTACCTGGCCATATAGAATTTTTAGCATTTATATTAATAATCAATTTACCCACTTTATTTTCAAGTACGGCATTAGCGCCTTTATCGTTCATGCCATACTGGCTTCAAATTATTGCGAGTATAAATCCACTTACATATGCTATAGAAAGTATAAGATATATATCCCTTAATAATAGTAATAGTATGATACAAACCGTATGGCGTAATCTAGAGATCAATGAATGCATGTATTTATTGATATTTATAAATATAATAAGTTTCTTAGTAGTCAAAAATCTTATCTCTTACAAATTTGAATAAATTATACTTGAAAGATATGAAGAATGTTATAATATTCTAATATGTAGTTTTACATAAACTTAAGCGTAAGAAAGGTAAAATATTAATCTCTTATTTATAGGAGGCATGTAGTTCAATGGGACTACCTTGGTATCGCGTACATACAGTCGTTTTAAATGATCCTGGACGCTTAATTTCTGTCCACCTAATGCATACAGCTCTAGTAGCTGGCTGGGCAGGATCAATGGCATTATACGAATTATCTGTCTTTGATCCATCTGATCCAGTTTTAAACCCCATGTGGAGACAAGGAATGTTTGTCATGCCATTTATGGCACGTTTAGGGGTAACGGATTCATGGGGTGGATGGAGTATCACTGGAGAAAGTGTATCAAATCCTGGCTTATGGAGTTTTGAAGGAGTTGCAATAACACATATTGTACTGTCAGGTATGCTATTTTTAGCTTCTATATGGCATTGGGTATATTGGGATCTAGAATTATTTAGAGATCCTAGAACGGGTGAACCTGCTCTAGATCTACCTAAAATCTTTGGAATCCACTTATTATTATCTAGCTTGTTATGTTTTGGGTTTGGAGCATTCCATGCAACTGGGTTGTTTGGTCCTGGTATTTGGGTATCTGATGGATATGGCGTAACAGGTAAGGTACAGCCCGTAGCTCCTGCATGGGGACCAGATGGATTCAATCCATTTAATCCAAGTGGCATAGCATCTCATCATATAGCAGCTGGGACTGTTGGAATACTAGCAGGATTATTCCACTTGACTGTTAGACCACCTCAAAGATTATATCGTGCACTAAGAATGGGAAATATAGAAACTGTACTGTCGAGCAGTATTTCAGCCGTATTTTTCAGCGCTTTTGTAACTTGTGGAACTATGTGGTATGGTTCAGCAACTACACCCATAGAACTATTCGGTCCAACAAGATATCAATGGGATAGTGGGTACTTTCAGCAAGAAATAGAAAGACGAGTAGAAAACTCATTAAATGAAGGTGCAAGTCCAGAAGAAGCATGGTCCAAAATACCAGACAAATTAGCATTCTACGATTACATAGGAAATAATCCTGCTAAAGGAGGATTATTTAGAGCTGGCCCTATGGATAAAGGAGACGGCATTGCTGAAGCATGGCTTGGTCATCCTATATTTCAAGATAAAGAAGGAAGGGAATTAACTGTAAGAAGAATGCCTGCATTTTTCGAAACATTCCCAGTTATTTTAGTTGATAAAGACGGAATTATTAGAGCGGATATACCTTTCAGAAGGGCTGAATCAAAATATAGCATAGAACAAGTAGGTGTAACAGCAAACTTTTACGGGGGAAAATTGAACGGCAAAGTTTTCACCGATGCACCTAGTGTCAAAAAATATGCGCGTAAAGCACAGCTTGGAGAAGTATTTGAATTTGATAGAACAACATTAGAATCTGATGGCGTATTCAGAAGTAGCCCTAGAGGATGGTTTACATTTGGACATGCCAATTTTGCACTAATATTTTTCTTTGGTCACTTATGGCATGGATCAAGAACAATCTTTAGAGATGTATTTGCAGGGATTGGAGCTGAAGTAACAGAACAAGTGGAATTTGGTGCATTTCAAAAACTAGGGGACAGAAGTAGTAAAAAACAAGGCGCAGTATAGTATAATTTAAATCAAAAAAGTCCAAAATTCAATTTTATCTATAAGGAGATAAAAATGGAAGCACTCGTTTACGTATTTTTATTAGTTGGAACACTAATGGTTATCTTTTTCGCAATATTCTTTAGAGATCCCCCAAGAATTGCTAAATAACCATAAAATAATCTAATTAAACGTAAAAAAAAGAATAAACCACTCTTCATATTTAAGGGTGGTTTAACAATCAAAAAAATTAGAACGTATAATTATTTACTCCTCATGCTCTTCAAATGGGTCTCTTAGTTCTTTGGCTACAGGACCAAAGGCGGTATACATAGAATAAAAAGTGATACCTAATAGTAAACTTGAAATAAAAATACTAAGAACTGTTGCAGTTTCCATAAATCAAATACAAATAAAGTTAAGTTATTTTTATAATAACATTATAAGTATTACAAACAGGAAAAATCGATAAAACAATTATGGCACTAAGAACTAGACTGGGTGAAATATTAAGACCTTTAAATTCTGAATATGGTAAGGTTGCTCCAGGTTGGGGTACTACTCCAATTATGGCTGTTTTTATGTTACTATTTTTTCTATTCCTATTAATTATATTACAGATATATAATTCTTCACTAATTTTAGAAAATGTGGATGTAGATTGGGCAACACTAGGAAGCTAGAACTTAAATTCAATTAATAAACAGAATAAAAAAACATTACATCGTTAATATAGATGGCAATGTTTTTTTTATAGCCCAGTTCAAAAAAATAATTAAATTAAATTGTTAGACTACTATCAATTCACTCTCAGCAAAATTATTACTATTCACACCACTATATGTTTCTTTTACGAATCTTACTAGTACAGGATATTTTATATCTTTATCTACTTTAACAACTGTACCAAGATCTTGGTACCAATATGATTCTTTCCTTAAAACCTTTACTTTTGCACCTTTCTTAATCATAAAATATTAACTAATTAAATTAATTATAAATATAATTTCTTATTATATATTTCTAAACGAAGATATAAATTAACTTATGTAAACCGAAAACTAGTTTTTTAATGTATGATAGTTGCCGATAAAATCTGAAAGATGTTACATTCATGTAAGTAATAGAAATATTAATACTTCGAATAAAATTTTCACTGAATATAATATAAATCTATTAAACACCAAGAATTAAACTATTAAGGCTTAACTATTATGAAATTATCTTGGAAGACTTTTTTATTATGGTCTTTACCAATAATCGTTATTGGATTTTTTTTATGGCAAGGTTTTCTTGCTCCTACTACAAATGATTTAAATAACAACATATCAAGTTCGAGAATGACATATGGTCGATTCCTCGAATATTTAGATATGGGGTGGGTAAAAAGAGTAGATATGTATGACAATGGCCATACTGCTATAGTAGAAGCAGTGGGACCAGAACTAGGTAACAGAGTACAAAAAATCAGAGTTGAATTACCAGCAAGTGCTCCAGAACTTATTACAAAATTAAAAAAAGCCAATGTAGATTTAGACGCACACCCAACTAGAAACACAAGCGCCATATGGAATTTAATAGGAAATCTAATTTTTCCATTACTGTTAATCGGTGGATTAGCTTTTCTATTTAGAAGATCTAATAATTCAGGTGGCGGACCTGGGCAAGCAATCTCGTTTGGAAAATCTAAGGCATTGTTCCAAATGGAAGCAAAAACGGGAGTAGTGTTTGACGATGTAGCTGGTATCGATGAAGCTAAAGAAGAGTTCGAAGAGGTAGTCACTTTTTTAAAACAACCAGAATGCTTCACAGCTGTGGGTGCTAAAATACCTAAAGGAGTTTTACTGGTAGGACCTCCAGGAACTGGAAAAACATTATTAGCAAAAGCAATCGCCGGGGAAGCTAATGTACCCTTCTTTAGTATTTCAGGATCTGAATTTGTAGAAATGTTTGTAGGTGTTGGAGCATCAAGAGTAAGAGACTTATTTAAGAAAGCAAAAGAGAATGCTCCTTGTATTGTTTTCATAGATGAAATTGATGCTGTAGGTAGACAGAGAGGTACAGGTGTTGGAGGTGGAAATGATGAACGAGAACAAACTCTGAATCAGCTCCTGACTGAAATGGATGGCTTTGAGGGAAATACAGGTATTATAGTCATTGCAGCAACTAATAGAGCTGATATACTAGATTCTGCATTATTACGACCAGGTCGTTTTGATAGACAGGTCGCCGTAGAAGTTCCAGACTTTAAAGGTAGATTAGCTATTTTAAATGTGCATGCCAGAAATAAAAAAATGGACGACAGTATCTCATTATCTATGATAGCCAGAAGAACACCTGGCTTTTCCGGAGCAGACTTAGCGAATCTACTTAATGAAGCAGCCATTTTAACAGCGAGAAGAAGAAAGAAAGCTATAACATTAAATGAGGTAGATGCATCAATAGATAGAATCGTAGCAGGCATGGAAGGAACACCTCTAATTGACAGCAAAAGCAAACGTTTAATAGCATACCATGAGGTTGGTCATGCAATAGTAGGAACGTTACTAAAAGACCATGATCCCGTACAAAAAGTCACTTTGATACCCAGAGGACAAGCAAGAGGACTAACTTGGTTCACACCTTCAGAAGATCAAAGTTTAATCTCGAGATCTCAAATTATCTCAAGAATAATGGGAGCATTAGGCGGAAGAGCTGCTGAAGAAGTAGTCTTTGGAGATGCAGAAGTAACCACAGGTGCAAGTAATGATTTACAGCAGGTAACATCAATGGCTCGTCAAATGGTCACTCGATTCGGAATGTCTACGATTGGACCCTTATCATTAGAAAGTGAAGAAACAAATCCTTTTTTAGGAAGGGGTATGGGTAGTTCGTCTGAATATTCAGATGAGATTGCGATCAAAATAGATCAGCAGATTCAATCAATAGTAGAAGAGTGCCATAAAAAAACAACACAAATCATAAGAGATAATAGAGTAGTAATAGATAGACTAGTTGACCTATTAATAGAAAGAGAAACAATTAACGGAGAAGAGTTTAGGCAAATTATTAACGAATATACGCCTGTACCAGAAAAAGAAATATATATAAAATAAATATGAAATTAATATCAATTATCTATGTAAATTTACGGGACTGACGGGACTCGAACCCGCAACTTCCGCCGTGACAGGGCGGTGCTCTAACCAATTGAACTACAGTCCCAGTACACCAATAATATCTCATATTTTAGTCAATTTTGTCAAATACAAACTTCAAATATACACATAAAAAGAAAAGTTTTAATCATAACTAAAATATACTCACTAAGCAAAATCAAGAAACAAAGTTTCTAGAAATAAATAGATTAATATCAAGGAGAAGAAGGGATTCGAACCCTCGGTATGATAGTATCATACAGCAGATTAGCAATCTGCCGCTTTCGACCACTCAGCCACTTCTCCAAATATTTAAGAGATAAATCATGGCTCAGGCGGGACTTGAACCTGCGACCTTGGGCTTATGAGTCCCCTGCTCTAACCAGCTGAGCTACTGAGCCTTAAATAGAACGCTTTCAATTATAACACTAAATTTGAAAACAAACAAACGATTCAAAGGATATTGTTAATTAAGAGTCAACATAGAGCCTATACCTTCATCAGTTAAAACTTCAAATAATAATGCATGCTCTACCTGGCCATTAATAATATGTGCTGAATTAACATTGTCTTGTAAAGCTTTAATACAACATTCAACTTTGGGAATCATACCTCCAGTGATAACTTTATTTTTTTTCAAATTTTGAGCTTGTACAATATCTATATGCTTAATTAAAGTATTAATATCATCAACATCATGCATAATACCATGCGTATCAGTTAAAAGAATAAGCTTTTCCGCCTTTAATGATGATGCTAATGCTCCTGCAACAGTGTCAGCGTTAATATTATAAGAGTATCCTTGAGAATCTGCTCCTATGCTAGCAATAACAGGTATATAATTATTATCTAATAATAATTCTATTATTTGTGTATTAATATAATTAACAGTACCTACATAATTATCTTCTTGATTAAACAATTTTCGAGCACCAATCAAATTTCCGTCTTTACCAGATAATCCAATTGCATTGGCACTTCTTTGAGTCAATAAAGTAACCAAATCTTTATTGACTCTGCCTGATAAAACCATCTCAACTACTTCCATTGTAGCTTTATCAGTTACGCGTATACCATCTTTAAACTTAGATTCTATATTTAATCTAGACAACCAAGAATTGATCATAGGACCACCACCATGAACTAAAACAGGTCTAATACCTATAGAAAATAAAAATAAGACATCTTCAATAACTCTAGATCTTAATTTAATATCTTTCATAGCGGCACCACCATATTTAATAACCATAGTAGTACCAGAAAAAGACTGGATAAAAGGCAAAGCTTCACTAAAAGCTTGAACTCGTTGAAAATTATTTAACATTTTTTGCACCTATAAATAATCAAATCAAAAGTAACCATTTGCAAAAGAAACCTTTATTCATTATTTTAATTTTACGAACAATAAACAAAACCATAATTAAAATGAATAGTTTTTGGAAAAATATAATTAAGTACCCAAGATTCTTAATATCAATAATAACAGGGTTTTTCTTGACAACTCTTTACCCACTTTTTAAGCTATTAGCAACAAATAAAAATCGATTTTTATTTATTGCTATATTAAATTCAATATTAATAGTTTTATACTATATAATAAGGCTGATGCTAGACATAAATTAAAAAAAAAAATAATAATAATAATCAAAATTAAACATATATAATATTATTATATTTAAGTATCTTTACTTAAACAAGTTTTTTATTATTAAAATCTTTTAATTTATTAAAGTTATTTTTAAAATAAATCTATATTTAATTTAATTTGTATTATAAAAAATCATTTATTATAAGGATTTTATATGTTTACTAATTTTACTAAAACTGGAGTCACTGGCGCTTTTGCATTGATGGATAGTCTAGTAAGACATAAGGTACGTTATATATTTGGCTATCCTGGAGGTGCTATATTACCTATATACGATGAACTATATAATTGGGAAAATCAGGGTTTAATTCAGCATATTTTGTGTAGACATGAGCAAGGTGCCTCTCATGCTGCTGATGGTTATGCTAGATCTACAGGGCAAGTTGGAGTCTGTTTTGCAACTTCGGGACCTGGTGCTACAAATTTAGTTTCTGGTATAGCCACTGCTCAAATGGATTCTGTTCCTCTATTATTGATTACAGGCCAGGTAGCTCGTTCTTTCATAGGTACTGATGCTTTCCAAGAAGTTGATATTTTTGGTATTACTTTGCCTATAGTTAAACATTCGTATGTTGTTAGGGATCCTAGAGACATGGCTCGAATAGTTGCAGAAGCTTTCTATATTGCAACGCATGGTCGTCCGGGTCCTGTATTAATTGATATACCTAAAGATGTAGGATTAGAAAAATTTTTATATGAGCATGTAGATCCGAAAAATATTAATTTACCTGGTTGTAGGCCTATTGTTTCACCCAAAGTTAAGCATATAGCTAAAATTGTTCAACTTATCCATCAGTCAAGTCAACCATTGCTTTATGTAGGAGGAGGAGCTATAATCTCTGATGCGTATGAAATAGTACAAAAACTGGCTGTACTATTTCAGATCCCTGTTACTACTACTTTAATGGGTAAAGGTATAATTGATGAAAGTCATCCTTTATCTCTTGGTATGTTGGGAATGCATGGAACGGCATATGCTAATTTTGCCGTTAGTGAATGCGATCTATTAATAGCGTTAGGTGCTAGATTTGATGATCGTGTAACAGGCAAATTAGATGAGTTTGCATGTAATGCTCAGGTAATTCACATAGATATTGATCCTGCTGAGGTTGGTAAAAATCGAATACCTCAGGTAGCTATTGTTGGTGATATTAAGCAAGTTTTGAGTGATCTTATTAATTATATTCAATCTCAGTCCATCTCTACATATACTGTTGAGCAAACGAGGTCTTGGAGAGAGAGAATAAATTTATGGAAGCAGCAGTATTCTTTATTAATTCCAAAAAACGTTGATATTCTATCTCCTCAGGAAATTATTTCTGTCATTTCATCAATGAATCCAGAAGCTTATTTTACAACTGATGTTGGCCAGCATCAAATGTGGGCAGCACAATTTTTAAATGTTTTACCTCGTCATTGGATGTCTAGTGCGGGACTAGGTACAATGGGCTATGGTTTGCCAGCCTCTATAGGAGTTCAAATGGCACATCCGGATAGCTCAGTGATTTGTATAAGTGGTGATGCTAGTTTTCAAATGAATTGTCAAGAGTTAGCTACAATAGCGCAATATAACTTACCAATTAAAATAGTGATTATTAATAATAAGTGGCAAGGTATGGTTAGACAATGGCAACAAGCATTCTATGGTGAGAGATACTCTCATTCCCACATGGAAAAAGGATCACCCAATTTTACGGCATTAGCTAAGTCTTTTGGGATTTTCGGTATGGAATTAGAAGATAGAAGTGAAATTAAAAAAACTTTAGAAGTTTTTTTTAGTTATGATGGCCCATGTTTATTGGATTGCAAAGTTAAAGAAGAAGAAAATTGTTACCCTATGGTTGCTCCTGGTAAAAGTAATTCGCAGATGATAGGAGTTGTAAAAAGGGCTAAAAATATTAATACTATGATAAATACACATAATTAAATATGCAGAGCTCTGCATATTTAATTATGTGTATTTTAAGATAAAAAGCTTGTAAGCCCTTAATGAGAATTGAACCCATGACCTTCTCCTTACCAAGAAGATGCTCTACCACTAAGCTATAAGGGCCATTAATTAATTGGGCCGGGTTGGATTTGAACCAACGTAGGCATAGCCAGCGGATTTACAGTCCGCCCCCATTAACCACTCGGGCACCGACCCATTAGAATTCTAATAATACTAGCAGATTAGAATTTAAAAAGCAATTATTGATCATGATTTATTTGGATATAACTGGATTCGAACCAGTGACTTTCACGATGTCAACATGATACTCTAACCAACTGAGTTATATATCCAATAAAATATATGATTTCATCATAGCATGAATTGTATGTTTATAAATCCAAAAATTCAGCTCTGCATATATGAAATCACTAAATTTCAGGTGAATTTTTGTTTTAATCTTGTTGCCTTTCCCGATCTTTCTCGTAAATAGTATAGCTTAGCTTTTCTAACTTTCGAACTTCTAGTTATAATTATTTTTTTGATCCTTGGTGAATGAATTAAGTAGACTCTTTCTACGCCTATATTCTGTAAAACTTTTCTCACAGTAATAGTTGTATTTAGTTGAGAATTGTTTTTTGAAATTATAACACCTTCAGATACTTGTATTCTTTCTTTATTGCCTTCTTGAATAAGTATATTAATTTGTACACTATCTCCTACATGTATATCTGGAATATCATTTTTTTTGAATTTATGTTCTATTTTAGAGATGATCGAAGATTTTATATCAGTTGTTGAAATCATATGTTTAAATATATTTTTTTGTTATGCTTTAATCATTTTATGGAATAATTATAATCGTAGTCAACTACAATAATATAGTTTTATTTTTTTATAATATTTGTTTATGCTTTTTATGGAAATTATAAATCCTAAATCGACTAATATTTCATTGATCAGACTTAATAATTGTATGTTTTTTCAGGATTTATTTTTTATTCGTAAATCTCCAAGCTCATCTGGCAATACTAAGACTTCATTTTGCTATTTAATATGTATCGAATACAATTATATGCTTATTAATCATGCATATATGTGTGTTTCTCCTATTCTTAATCAATATATTTTTATTGATTACATTAAAAGTATTAGTTCTCCTATGAATCCTAAATTGGTTAATCCAGGATTATTGATATTTAGTATATATTCTTTATTTCATATCAGGTTTACATCTATCTTAGTACTTGAAGTCAGTGCTTGTAATTTAAAGGCTTTTAGTCTATATTACTGGCTTGGTTTTCAATTAATCAGAAGAAGAAACGGTTACTATAATACTAATTATATTCATAATGTATCTAATACAGCTTATATTTTAGTCAATACAAAAGTTTCAAGTAGAAATATTTTGGCACGTTATTTATTATAAATTTTATTGCAATGATTATAATTAATTCCAGAATTTTTACTTTTTGTATTAATTTATTAATTGTAATATGTTATGATTAAATAGTATCAAAGGTAATCAAAAATATTAGCTGGTTCTATGACATGTTTGAACGCTTTACGGAAAAAGCTATTAAAGTAATTATGTTAGCCCAAGAAGAGGCTAGACGCTTAGGACATAATTTTGTTGGTACTGAGCAAATCTTACTAGGATTAATAGGTGAAGGAACAGGTATTGCTGCGCAAGTTCTAAAATCTATGAATGTTAATTTGAAGGATGCACGTATAGAAGTTGAAAAGATTATTGGACGTGGTTCAGGTTTTGTAGCAGTAGAAATACCTTTCACTCCTCGAGCAAAAAGAGTATTAGAGTTATCTCTAGAAGAAGCAAGACAATTAGGACACAATTATATAGGTACAGAACACTTATTGATGGGTTTAGTTCGAGAAGGTGAAGGAGTAGCAGCGCGCGTATTGGAAAATTTAGCTGTTAATGTTTCTTCGATTAGAACTGAAGTGATACAAATGTTAGGTGATAATGCAGAAGCTAATACTAATAGTAGTGGTAATATGCAAACAAGAAGTAAAACACCTACATTAGAAGAGTTTGGTTCTAATTTGACTGAATTAGCTATAGAGGGTGTTCTGGATCCAGTTGTGGGTAGGCAAAAAGAAATTGAAAGAGTAATTCAAATCTTGGGTCGAAGAACAAAAAATAATCCTGTATTAATTGGTGAACCTGGTGTAGGTAAAACAGCTATAGCGGAAGGTTTAGCTCAAAGAATAGCTAATAGAGATATACCAGCAATTTTGGAGGATAAATTAGTAGTAACGCTGGATGTCGGTCTCTTGGTAGCAGGTACCAAGTATAGAGGAGAGTTTGAAGAGAGACTAAAAAGAATTATGGATGAAATTAAGTCTGCTAATAATGTAATTTTAGTGATTGATGAAGTCCATACTTTGATTGGTGCTGGTGCAGCGGAAGGTGCTATTGATGCGGCTAATTTACTAAAGCCTGCTTTAGCAAGAGGTGAGTTACAGTGTATAGGTGCAACTACTCTTGAAGAATATCGTAAGCATATTGAAAAAGATGCAGCTCTTGAAAGGCGTTTTCAACCTGTTTTAGTGGGTGAGCCAAGTGTAGAGGAGACGATTGAAATTTTATTTGGTTTACGAGATAGATATGAAAAACATCATCAGTTAAAAATGTCAGATAGTGCTTTAGCGGCTGCAGCTAAATATGCTAATCAATATATTTCTGATCGTTTTCTGCCAGATAAAGCTATTGATCTAATTGATGAGGCAGGTTCTAGGGTTCGATTACTTAATTCTCAATTACCGCCGGCTGCCAGAGAGCTTGATAAAGAATTAAGATCTGTATTAAAAACAAAAGATGAAGCTATAAGAGCGCAAAAATATGAAAAAGCAGAGCAGTACAGAACTCGTGAAATGGAGATTAAAGCACAGATTGCAGCTATAGCACAAAGTAAAAAAAGCGAACCTGATTTACAAGTAGAAGAGCCAGTAGTAACAGAAGAAGATATTGCAGAGATCGTTGCTTTTTGGACCGGTATACCTGTAACTAAATTAACTAAGAGTGAATCAGAAAAGCTTATGCATATGGAAGAAACATTGCATGGTCGTATTATCGGACAAGATGAAGCGGTAGTTGCTGTTTCTCGTGCTATTAGAAGAGCTAGAGTTGGTTTAAAAAATCCTAATAGGCCTATAGCTAGTTTTATTTTTTCAGGTCCTACAGGAGTCGGCAAAACGGAATTGACCAAGGCATTGGCATCCTATTTCTTTGGCGCCCAGGAGGCTATGGTAAGATTAGATATGTCTGAGTATATGGAGAGGCACACAGTTTCTAAATTAATTGGTTCACCTCCTGGATATGTTGGTTATAGTGAAGGAGGTTACCTAACCGAAGCAGTTAGGAAACGTCCGTATACGGTAATTTTGTTCGATGAGATTGAAAAGGCACATCCGGATATCTTTAACCTTTTACTGCAGATTTTAGAAGATGGTCGACTAACTGATGCAAAAGGTAGAACGATTGATTTTAAGAATACTCTTCTTATCATGACTTCTAATATTGGATCTAAAGTTATAGAAAAAGGTGGTGGTAGTTTAGGCTTTGAATTGGGTGAATCTCAAACAGAATCTCAATATAATCGTATTCGATCTTTAGTTAATGAAGAATTAAAGCAATATTTTCGTCCAGAATTTTTAAATAGGTTGGATGAAATTATTGTATTTAGACAGTTAACAAAAGATGAAGTTCGAGAAATCGCTGATATAATGCTAAAAGAAGTTTTTGATCGCATCAAACAGCAAGAAATAGAGTTGGATGTAACAGAAAGATTTAAGAATCGTTTAGTGGACGAAGGTTATAATCCTAGTTATGGTGCACGACCTTTACGTAGAGCTGTTATGCGCTTATTAGAAGATAGTCTTGCGGAAGAAGTTCTTGCTGGAAAAATTAAAGCAGGAGATAGCGCGGTAGTTGATGTGTCTGATGATGGTAATGTAGTAGTTTTGTTAGGCGAAAAACTAGAAGTATTACAATCTAAATAAAGTATCCACCAATCCTCAGCTGATAACAAATTTGTTATCAGCTGAGGATTGGTGTTTGAATTTTGTTTCTTATGCCAGGAACCAGATTTGAACTGGTGACACGAGGATTTTCAGTCCACTGCTCTACCAACTGAGCTATCCCGGCTACCATCAAGATACTAGCAAAAATATTATTAGATTGCAACTGATCACATAAAATTGTCCTCATTAAATACACTTGATAATTGTTTACTTTGTAAATTTGTAAAACTTGTATTCTCTAGTGAAAATAATATTTGACAACAGCCTGTTGGTCCGTTGCGATTCTTACAAAGAAAAATGTCTATCACTTTCAGTGTTAGATTTTCTTGTTTATTTTGTTCTTTTAAGATCATTACTAGATCAGCGTCTTGTTCAATAGAGTTATGTAATATTATATTATGTGCTATAAAGTTTGAGTAATCATCAACTTTTATATCATATACAGTTGAATATTTAAAATATGATAGATTCTTAATATAACAATTTTCTAGTATTTTTTTTCTATAAACAGTAGATTGCTGTAAAACTTTTTCTTTTTCTATTATGTAGTTTTGTTTAGTCCATTTTTGTTTTGAGTATAATTTATGGTTTTGTGTAATTTCTAGACAATTGTAAGTATTTATATAAATCTTAAATATATATTGAAGTAATATATGTATAGGTTTATAATCTATTAGTTTTTGTTTCTTAATTAAGATATTATACTGATCATTAACGTGATTTATTTGAACTATTTGTATATCTTGTTTAATTTTATTTGGAGGAAAAATATTTGTAACATTTAGGTGATTTATAGAATCACTATTCATTAAAATGGATGTGTTTAAGCACCCACTTTCTCTCAAGTCAGATAGTAAAGGTTGTTTATTAATTCTTGTTTCTATACTTCTATTTAGTTGGGATAGAATAATAATAGGTACATTTAGGTTTTGAGCTAAAAGCTTTAATTTTCTCGTAATGTAGCTTAATTCTTGTGATCTATTTTCACAAGATATTTCTTCAGTTTGTATCAATTGTAAATAATCAATGATTATTATTTCAACATATTTAGTTTCTTTTTTCAACAGTTTTGTTGTATATTCGATATAGTCTACAGACATGTTTGGTGTGTCATTTAAGTACACTTTTGATGATAGAAGTTTTTTGCATATTGTTTTGATGTTTTTCCATTCTCCGTTATTTATTTGATTTAATATTATTTGTTTAGTTGGTATTGTAGAAGCAATCGATATTAGTTTTTGTAGAATTTGCATCTTGGACATTTCAAGGCTAAAAATGCAAACACCTATATTGATCTCTGTTATAATATTGTAAACTATATTAATAGCTAACGAAGTTTTTCCTGTTGATGGTCTACCAGCTATAACAATTAAATCTCCATTAGGTAGTCCATTAGTAAGTTTATCCAGTTCCTCAAATCCTGAAATAAGACAATATTTATCATTATTTGTTTGTCGTATTAGTGTGCTATCTATGTCTGTTTTATGCAAACTTAATAAAAAATCTCCGATAAGAGTTTTAAAGTTGTGCATATTTTCTTTAGGTATTTTGTCTGCTGTAGTGTTTAATTGATTTGTTACTTGATTATAAAGCTGGTGACTAGGGAATTTTTTTATATAAGCAAGACTAATAACATTGTAACCATATTGAATTATCAACCTTTTAATGTAGTCATTATTAATTATATCTACTAATTCTTTAGTATATATAATTATATTGTTAGATGACATAAATACCTGACTTTGTTTCATAAGTTCAATAATTTTGTTGATTCCCCCAATCGTATTTAATGCCTTTTTATCAGATAAGCAGTAAAGAAGTTGTATTATATCAAGTTTATTCTTTCTATGTATAGTTATTAAATTTTTATAAATTATTTGATGGCATTCTAGAAAAAATGAGTCCTCTTTTATAATAGGAGTAATTTGCGGAAAAATACTTGGATGAATTAGTATAGTACCTAATAATATTTCTTCTGCTAAGTAATTTTGAGGCGGAAAAAGATAGAAGTGCACAATATTTAGGCTCCATTGTATTCTCTTGATATTGAATTTATAATGCAAGAATTCATGAATATTAGTCACATAATCATTTTCTTTTTGAATAAAAGTTTCATATAGTTTATTTTAATTTGGGAGTTAAAATATCTACGATGATTTTGTGATTTGATTTTCGATTTTTGGAAATTGTATCGATTCGTACGGATTATTTTTTATAACTAAATATCTATTTACTTGCTAATAATATGTAAGTAATAGATATTCTGCATACTTTAAATGTTTGTTGGTAAAACCTGTAATTTAATATTCGCAATAATATCATCTAGAATATGAATTTTTATTATATAAATTCCTATTTTTTTAATTTCTGGTGCTTCTATCTGTTTCTTATCCAGCTTTATTCCTATATAATTGAATATTTTTTCAGTTATTTCTTTGCTACTTATATTACCAAAAATATATTGTTTGTCTCCTGTCTTTTTTTTTATACTGATTTTAGTAATCTCTCTAAGCTGTTTTTGTAGTTCTGTTGCTTTAATTTTAATTATTTCTTTTTTTTGATTTTGAATTTCAGCCAACATATTTGCGTGTTTTAATATTCCTTTAGTTGCCAAACTAGCTATTTTATTTGGAATTAGATAATTGAATGCATATCCAGGCGCTACGTTAATAGCTTTGCCTTCTTGGCCTAGTTTTGGCATAGTTTTTTTCAAAATGACGTGAATATTTTTTTTCATATTTTTGTCTATAGTATATAATTGTATATTGTTCCATTAGTAATAAAGTATATAAAATATTGATGAAATATGGTAGCCTACAAGGTGTTTGATTGTCCCTACTTTCTAGTAAACATATAATTTTATATTTATTATTAATATCAATATTGTATATTACAAATGTTTGGTTTATATTTCAGATTATCTAAATGCTGATTGAAGCCGTTCTTTAGTATGTAATGTTTTATTTTATTTTTGTATAAAATGTTGGAAGCAGTTATTGCACGAGAATTAGAGCTGCAATAAATAATGGTTATTTTATCGAGATGAGCATTTTTAATAAACTCAATAGTTCTTTTGTTTTTCATACAATTTAAAGGAATATTAATAGCATTTTTGATATGCGATTGTATAAATTCTATATTTTGTCGTACATCTATAATTATAGTATTATCTTCAATAAAAAAATTTTTTAGTTGTCTAAACGCAATAATATTTATGTTATTTATTATTGATTCATTAACTGTATTAGTACATGTATGTTGATTTAAGGGATTAATCTTTGTTTTTTTAAATGACATATTGAGTGCATTATATCTCATGATATGCCCACTTAGTACTTTGCCGTTTCCTAAAATGATTTTTATGGCTTCTATTCCTTGTAAAAGACCAATTAGTCCTGGTAATATTCCTAAGACACCTAGATTATTGCAATTTTGATTCTCTAAGTTTAAGTGATTAGGATATAAATTAGAGTATCGGGGACCGCCCTTATAATTAAAAACACTGATTTGTCCCTCAAAATTTTGTATAGCACCATAGATATGCACTTTATGTAATTTATAGCAGACGAAATCAACTATATATCGAGTTTCAAAGTTATCACAAGTATCTATGATTAAATCGTAGTTTTGAATTAGGTTTATTGAATTATTTGAATTAAGCTGGTATGGGTAAGTCACGACTTTGCATTCGGAGTTTATTTGTTTAATTTTGTATTCTGCAGCTTTAACTTTGAGTTCACCTATGTTATCTGTATTATACAAAATTTGTCTATGTAAGTTAGATATTGATACAATATCATGGTCAACAATACCAATATGCCCTATACCAGATGCAGCAAGATAAAGGATTGCAGAAGATGCTAATCCACCAGCACCTATGAAGAGTAAACTGGCATTTTTTAATCTTTTTTGTCCATTTATCCCTATTTCATTCACTATTAAGTGACGAGCATATTTTTTATATTCTTCGGCTGATAAGTTTGTATTGTATAATAGCGGGTTTAACATGTTATATTTTGAAGCTTCTTAATATATATTTGTTTAAATCAATATATTATTGTAAGGTAATGGCGTATATAATACGCCTTTAGTTCAGTTGGTAGAACGCAGGTTTCCAAAACCTGATGTCGAGGGTTCAAGTCCTTCAAGGCGTGTTTTTCAATTGTTAACTTGATATAATCTCTTCTTTTCAAGTCAGGTCAATTTCTGAAAAAAATATGAGCATACAGAACTTTTTAGATAGCTCATGAAAGATTTGCAATCGTTAGCAGATTCAATTGTTTCCTCTTGATTTTTATTATCTATCTTATTTTGAATCAGATACTGGCTTTTTATACACTGAACGACCTAACTAATATCTATAAGAAAGTTCAGTATCTTTTACTTTTTTTCATCTGGTTACGCCTGAAAAATATTGGGAGAAATTCTCTTGATTTGTTAATCCTATTTTTTGTTTTATATATGTAATATGTTCTTACAAATGAACATATTTATATGCTTAAATCCAAAGTTCTTTGAAGAACTGATAAAAAATCACCGTCATTTGTTACAGATAGGTATTTCACTATTTATTAATCTGATGCAATTAGGAATATCTGATTTGAATCTAATTTTTCTAAGACTTGCTTATTATATTTGTTTTATATATACATAAACTCGATTATCGATCATTTTGGTTTCCAGATATATTTATTATGAAATTTGTTAATGTATCCATACAATCGATCCTTTTTCTAAAGTTATCAAAGTCAATATTCATGTTTTGACTATCTTTATGATACTTTTTTTGAGCCTGCAAATACAAATATGGAATACTTTTGATGGTAGTCCTCATGTACTTTAAGACAATATAATGTAGTTATAAATGATATCCGCTGTAATCCATTCATGCTGATATTTTCTAGTATTATGTCATTATCCATAACACTTTTTTAGCATTATTCGTTTAAGTGATAATTATTCTAAATTTACGTAAAAAAATACATATTATAGTCTAAGAACTAGAATCATACTACGAGTATATTTCATGTGACATAGGTTTGACTCGAAATTATTTACAAGTTATAAAAATCAAAATATTATAAACTATACTCGATTGATTTTCATGAACTATTTTGAGATTTATAGATATGGTTCCATCAAATATGAAATAATAAGTATTATTTATATAATTTCATTAGTAAGTTTCATTATCAATATTATTCTTTAAATTATTGTTGTTATTTACTCAAATCAAGAAATAGTTTCAGTTTAGAGTGTAGAAATATTAGCGTGATTTGTGGTTCAATTGTAGTCATATATCTTAATAACAACCAAAAATATCTGCTTTTAGATGAATTTCTTGCTAGTTTTCGGAAAAAAGTGTTTATATAGAAACAGAGACTATTACAAATAGCTAAGATTTCCATATGTTATATAAAGTAAACTGAAATAATAAAAAGCAAATCACTTAATAGATTTTTTATATTGACGGGTTCAATAATTACTCATCATGATTACTAATATAATGAAATTTTATTATGTGTCTTAGATATCTTCAAAAAGTTGAAATTCCCATAAGAATTTTTTTAATTGTTATTTCCTGAAGCTTACAAGAGGATTTATAAATGTTTATTATAATGATTAATTCAAAAAAACAGAACCATATTGAATTAGGTATTTTAGAATCAATGTATACATCTATATAATGGTTTGTTGGTATAAGCATAATATGTATTAAGCTCCCAATGAAAATATGATGAATATGTTCATATCCTTCAAGTTAAGTAACTAATTTTAAGCCATATTTTTATAATATCAACTGAGTATGACTATATCAAATAAATGAACACAAGTTTAATTAAGTAGCATAACATAATAATTTTGAATATATTATATATCCAAATTTTGATTTGATGTGTTCATATAAATGATTTGCATCCAAATTAACATTATGTATTTAGATGTATAAATTACAGGATTTCAGATATGAATCAAATAAATTAGTTTTTTGCCATTTAGATTTTGTTTAATTGAAAACTTGATTCAGTATTTACTTTTTTTTATATATTAATTTGTTTATGATAAACTATTGAACAAATAATTGTATTAATATATTTTTAAAGATTATTCTATTTAGCCATTAATATAAATTGACTATATTTGGAAAAAAAGCAAATGATCTATATAATGATTATGTAAACATGGTAAGTATCATACTGTTCAATATTAGCAAATCAAGATAAATTATTTTTATTATTTTTTGTATCTAATTATATCATTTTGAATTAAAACTTTATAAATATATGTCTAAAAAAGTGATTGGCTTGGTCAAATTAGCTTTAGTAGCTGGTAAAGCAACTCCTGCACCACCAGTTGGTCCTGCATTAGGGCAGCATGGTGCCAATATTGTTATGTTTTGCAAAGAATATAATGCTAGGACAGCGGACAAAGCCGGATTAGTTATTCCTGCTGAGATTTCCATTTATGAAGATCGAAGTTTTTCTTTTATTCTAAAAACGCCTCCGGCTTCAGTATTATTAGCAAAAGCAGCGGGTGTACAGAAAGGTTCAGGACAACCTAATTCAAATAAAGTGGGTTCCATCTCTCGCAAGCAATTAGAAGAAATAGCCATGACTAAGCTTCAGGATCTTAATACAAAAGATCTTAGTAAAGCAATGTTGATTGTATCTGGAACAGCTCGAAGTATGGGTGTTCAAGTTCTTGATTAGTTTTTAGGAGTAAAAAAATATAATGCGTAGATATTCTCGCCGTTTTCAACAAGCATTGCAAAAAGTTGAAAACGGTAAATTATATTCACCTCTAGCGGCTCTAGAGTTATTGAAAAGTTTATCTAATGTTAATTTTATTGAAACATTAGAAGCCCACATTGTTTTGGGTTTAGATCCTAAGTATGCTGACCAGCAATTAAGATCCACAGTTGTTTTACCAAAAGGAACGGGTAAGAAGGTTAGAATTGCTGTGGTTACCACAGAAGAAAAATTATCAGACGCTATATCTGCGGGAGCAGATGTAGCAGGATTTGAGGATTTGGTAGATGAAATTGCAAAAGGTCGTCTAGACTTTGATAGGTTAATTGCTACTCCTAATGTGATGGTGACAATTGCTAAATTGGGCAGAATTCTAGGACCTAGAGGACTAATGCCTTCACCAAAAGCAGGCACTGTGACTACAGACTTAATAAGCGCTGTTAATGAGTTTAAATCAGGAAAAGTAGAGTATCGATTAGATCGTGCCGGCATTTTGCATATACCTTTTGGTAAAGTATCGTTCTCTGCCGAAGATTTGCTATTGAATTTAAAAGCATTGCAGGGATCTATAGATAAAAATCGTCCTCCAGGAGCCAAAGGTAAGTATTGGAAGTCTATTCATCTATCCACTACAATGGGTCCATCTGTGCCAATTGATATTAGTATTTTAAGGGAAGGTATTGTATAATTAGGTCAGTATAGACTCCCGCATAACTATTATTATTAATGTTATTAAATATAGCATTTTGTTTATTTTATTTATTTGTTATTTTTATTTATTTTGGTTTTGATTATGGTTACTAAAATTGATAGCATTATTGAAGAATTAAAGTCTTTGACATTATTAGAAGCAGCTGAGCTTGTTAAGCAAATAGAAGAAACTTTTGATGTAGATGCATCAGCAGCCTCTGGTGCTGGTATGGTTGTAATGCCTACATCATTAGAGAATTCATCATCTCCTAGTGTTGAGGAAAAAACGGAGTTTAATGTAGTTTTGGAAGAGGTCCCTGCGTCAAAAAAGATTTCTATATTGAAAATTGTTCGATCTCTTACTTCTTTAGGGTTAAAAGAAGCAAAGGATCTAGTAGAGTCTGTGCCTAAAACGTTAAAAGAAGCAACATCTAAAGAAGATGCGGAAGAAATGAAATCTAAGTTAGAAGAGGCAGGTGCTAAAGTTTCAATTACTTAATGATTAATTGATTAAGACAACTGAAGATATATATACTCAGTTGTCTAGTGAGGATATAGTTGATATATTAATTTTATGAGTTAGAATATACCTAAGCTTATAGCTTTATCCAATGGCATGGTTGCTCCGATACCTAGCCAAACACTAACAAAAGTACCAATTAAAAATACGGTTGTAGCTATAGGTCTACGAAAAGGGTTTTGAAATTTATTTACATTTTCAATAAATGGTACAGCAATTAATCCAGCAGGTACAGAAGCCATAGATAAAACACCAATTAGCTTATTCGGAATAACCCTTAGTAAATTAAATGTTGGGAAAAAATACCATTCTGGCAAAATTTCTAAAGGGGTTGCAAATGGGTTTGCTTCTTCACCGATAACTGATGGCTCTAAAATTGATAGTCCAACATCGCATGCTATTGTAGCTAAAATTACCACGGGAAATATATACAGTAAGTCATTAGGCCAAGCAGGTTCTCCATAATATTGATGTCCCATACCTTTTGCTAATTTTGCACGTAGTTTTGGGTCGGTTAAGTCGGGCTTTTTAATAATTGACATGGCTATTTTTCTTTTCCTTATTATTTATATAAATCAAAAGATACTTATTTATAATGGTCCTGATATCCCTTGCTTACGGATCATTAAGAAATGCATTAGCATAAACACAGCTGTTAATAAAGGTAATACAAATGTATGCAGGCTATAAAACCTTGTTAGTGTACTTTGTCCAACGCTTACACTACCTCTTAGCAATTCTACTATACTACTGCCCACTACTGGTATAGCTTCCGGTACTCCTGTTACAATTTTCACGGCCCAGTAACCAATTTGGTCCCATGGCAATGAATAACCTGTTACACCAAAGGAGACTGTTAGTACGGCTAGTATTACTCCAGTTACCCACGTTAATTCACGTGGTTTTTTAAAACCACCTGTTAAATAAACTCTAAATACATGTAGAATTAACATTAGTACCATCATACTGGCCGACCATCTGTGAATTGATCTAATTAGCCATCCGAAGTTTACATCTGTCATAATATATTCTACAGATGAGAAGGCTTCAGCCACAGTTGGTCTATAGTAAAATGTCATTGCAAATCCACTTGCTACTTGGATTAAAAATGATGTAAATACTATACCTCCTATGCAGTAAAAAATATTTACATGTGGAGGAACATACTTGCTTGAAATATCATCTGCAATGGCTTGAATTTCCAAACGTTCTTCAAACCAGTCATATACCTTGCCCATAAATATGAATTCTTATATTACATAAATAATTTTGCTTTTAGACTACAAATTATATGGAAACAAATAAAATTATAACATATAGAATATACTTTGTGTTTTATTATTCATATTTTCTATACTTTGTATAGATATAGTTTAAACTCAATGGATCTTTTAGTATGATTTTTTTGTTCTTAGAGTATTTAATTAGCATTTGATTAGACAGATTTTTTATTATCTTATTGATGGTTATTTTGTTACTTCCAATTACATGTCCTATATCTATTTGTGAAATTTCAAAAGGAATTATAATTTCTTGTTTTCTGACTATACCAAATTCCTGGCATAAAAAGAAAATTAATTGAATTACTCTATTTTTCATGTATTTATGAATCATTATATGGCTCATTTGTTCATATCTATATATAGTATTTTCGTATGATTTAATAATTTGATTTAGGATCAGTGTTGATACTTTCTCTTGTTCAGTAATATCTTGCAATTGAAAGCTAAGTATATATGTTGTTTTGAAAGCGATAGCTTTGTAGTAATAATGTTTGAGATCAGCAGTGGTATGCTTGATGTTGATTATATGATTTTTACTAAGGATTGCTGTAGCTGATATTTCACCATTAGTAAAAACTTTGAATACATATATAACTCCATATAATATAATTAATGATTGATGTGGATTTTTGTTTAACTCGTATAAAATACAATCATGTTTATTTAATTTATATATGTAAAAAGGAACCTTCAGTATAGATAATTGTTGTACCCATTGCATAGTTAATAGTTATAATAATATGGTTTAGCAGATCTACAGTAAAAAATGAAGAAACAGCTTTTAATTGTTGATGATGATTTATATCTGAGAAATTCTATATCGTCTTATCTAGTTTCAGTGGGTTTTTTGGTCTATACAGCTAGTAATGTCGAAGCGGCTTTACGAGTGATCAGATTGCATAAACCTGATCTTATAATAGCAGATATTATGATGCCTTATTTAGATGGTTATGATCTATTAGCTATTTTACGTGCGGATCAATTATTATCTAATATACCTATAATTTTCTTAACCGCTAAGGGAATGACGCATGATAGAATTGTTGGATATGACTTGGGTTGTAATGCTTATTTAACTAAGCCTTTTAATCCTCAAGAGCTACTTGCTATCATAAATAATATCTTTGTGAATATAGATTTGCTTTTGAGTAAGCGTAGCTTAAAGCCGTCTTTGCTTATTACGGAATCTCAGTCCACTGTTCTATTGAATTTTACACGAAAGGAGTCAGAAGTTTTGTCTTTAGTGGCTCAAGGTCTAATGAACAAGGAAATAGCTTTACGTTTAAATTTGAGTCAACGTAATACAGAGAAATATGTTAGCCGTTTATTAAAAAAAACTAATACTAGAAACCGTACTGAGCTAGCACAGTTTGCTTTATCAAAAAATATTAATTAAATATAAAATAAATTAATGAGTAATATGTCTTTACATATTGATTTTTTGATTCTAAGTTGAAGGGCGAATGACGGGACTCGAACCCGCGAATGATGGAGCCACAATCCATTGCCTTAACCTCTTGGCTACACCCGCCATATTTTTGTAGTAAGTATAGTATTTTTTTATCATTACGTCTACTTTTAATATCAAATTGGGAAAACCACATGAAATATAATACAGTCTTTGTTAATGGTCAGGCATTTAATTGCTATCAATCTATGTCTTTAAAGGATTTACTAATTTATTTAGATTTTAACACTGATTTTATAGCTGTTGAATATAATAATGAAATATTAGATAATTCTTGCTTTCATAATACATTCATGCAGCCTCAAGACACTATAGATGTTATCACTATTGTCGGTGGTGGTTGATTGTTGTTACATGTCTCTAGTTGACACAGATAATCTGCCTTGTTTCGTATCTATATGAATAATTTTCACCTGAATTTTGTTTCCTAAAGCAAATTTTGTATTAATATTATCTATATGCTTGTAGCCTATTTCTGAAATATGTAAAAGAGCAGGAATACCGTGAATCGTTATAAATAAACCGTATTTTTTTATCTCGGTTATTTCCCCGTTTACGATATTTCCTATTTTAAACCTGTCTGTAAATTTTGCTAGTAGAGCACATTTATTACTACATATTAATTGATTTTTTCTTTCATCAGCAACTAATAGTTTGCATTCTATAATTTGATGAATTTTAATAATCTTTTTTTCTTGTGCCGTTATATGTGAGTTTGGTATGAAACTTTTTAACCCTTCTATTCTAACTAGAAGGCCACCTTTGTTAATATTTATTACAATGGCATTTATAATGATATCCTCTCCTTGTATTTGCTTGATTCTTTTCCATGCTCTAATGTATTCTAATCTTCTGATTGATAGCAAAAGTTGGTGTGACTTTTTATTATAGGCTACAATAAAAAATTCTCTTGTTTCATTAATTAATGATAGTATTCTATCTTCGATTGATTCATGATATGTTATCAATGATATTTCTTCTTCCGGTAAATATCCGGCAATATCTGCTCCTATATCCACTAGTAGGCCTTGTGATTCTCGATTGAATACAGTTCCTGCTACTATATCTCCTGTATGTAAATTATAACCATACTTTTCCAACATTGAGCCAAAATCTTTCTCAGAAAATCCTTTTTTATTATGTATTGTTATGTCCATTAAAGAATCATGTGAATTTGGTATTTGATTTTTTACTTTTTGTATCTTAGTATGTAAGTACCAAGTAAGCGTAGGTAGTTGCAAATCTTTAACAGATTTGAGGAAAGTCCGGGCTTTATTTAAGTTAGTATAGCTATATAATCAATAGTGTGGGTAACTGCGAGGAGAGTGCCACAGAAATAAACCGCCTTTTAAGATTGTTAATTAAATAGGTAAGGGTGCAAAGGTATGGTAAGAGCATACCAGAAATGCTATTAAGGTATTTGCTAGGTAAACCCCATAAAAAAGCAAAGTTAGCAGTGTATTTTTTGATTGTACTTATAATCATTTTAATTGTATTTATTTTATAACTGCGATTTAATACTGCAAGAAGTTTATGTTAATATGAACTCGAGATTAATAACTACCCTTGTTCTATATTGTAGATAATTATAGATATGAGCAAGAACAGAATCCGGCTTATGACTTACTTGTATGATATTTCATACAATTTATTATTTTATGCTATATTTTAGAATACATTTAATCTCTTTATTGATTTTGGTAAGGTCTTTATCGTCTAGAGTTCTGTTCTGTGCTCTATAAGTGACTCTAAGACTAATATTCCTTTTATTATTATTATGTTTATATTCATTAAATATCTCTATTGATTCAAGTAAATTATTGTTTTGATTAATTATTTTTTGACGTATTGTATCAATATTTTCATGATTGTGTAGTTTGATAGAAATATCGCGAGTTACACTAGGATATGATGAGTATGGTTTGATCCTATATTTTAGGTGATTTTTACGATTGATCGTTTGCATTAAACCTGACAACTTGATTTCACATATGTAAGTTGTACAGTGTTCTAAATTATAGTTACTTAGGTAACGTAATTGTCCAAAAAATCCTATATTCTCTTTTGTTATTGGATTATATATTATACTTGTTCGTTTTAGATTGAATAAATCGGCTATTTTTTGATTTATCTTTGTTATATCTGAGTTGATAACTTTTTTCCATGCAACAGTTGCATGTAATTTTTCAAAAAATTCTTCTAATATACCTTTAGCCTGAAACCAGCTAAGTTCTTTAGGTTCATCTGTCCAAGATGATCTCAAAAAATTTGGTTTTCCCATAATACAAGCTATATACAGCTGTTCTTGATTTTGGTGAGTATTGATGGAATCTTGAGATATTTGATTTTTTATAAATATTCGCCCTATCTCGAATGCTTCAATACTAAAATTTTTTTGATTTATATTATATTGTTGTATTTCAAGAAGATTTGCAAATAGACTATTTTGTAGTATTGTTTGATCTTCACTTAGCGGATTGTATAATTCTATAATATTTCTGTTGTTTTGGTAATATTTATTCTTTCTTTTTAAAGAGTAATGAATTGCTTCATGCATTCCAAGATTTCTTAATATGGTACGTATTTTTTTTGTGATTTGTCTTTCATCAGATGCAAGACCTTTGTTTATTGCTTGAGGTAAACCATCATCGAATTTTTCGAATCCATATATTCGTCCTATTTCTTCTATTACGTCTATAGTTCTTGTAATATCATGGATTCTATATTCTGGAATAGTTATTGTGAATACTTGTTTTATATAATTATAAGTTGATATAAAATTTAGTTGATCTAGTGTATGTAATATTTCTTTTACTGATAAAAAATCATTATAATGATTTTTTATAGGCCCTAAAATATTATGTATATCCTTTTTATTAACTAATAGACTTTTGTGTTTATATGGTAAACGATGGTATGTATATGCTTTGCCGACAATTCCTTTTGCAAATGTTGATATTAATCTTATAGCTTCTTCATAAGCATATAAAAAGTCGCATCGTAGAATTTTCTTTCTATGTTTTGTAGATTTTTCTGTTTTAATATTCAATTTTCTTATAATTGATTGAATATATGTAGACTGACAAATGGTTCCACATACTAGAATTGACGATGTATTTAAATCGCACTTAAGATTATGATTTGATTTGATACCAATTACAGATAAAATTATATTTTTATATTGAAGAAGTTCTGGACTGATATTATAAGAAGAGTTTTTCTCATCTATAATTTGACTAATATTACAGTTATTTAAAATTTGTATTTTGTTACTAGATATAGAGTCTATACCTATCTTCCTTGCGTCAAAAATTTCAATATCTTGTCCCCATTTGAGATTAATGTATTCTGTAATATCGTTTAGTAAATTAGTTACTTCTATATTATGGCTTTTTAAATAATTTTGCATCCATACAGGAGAATGCCTATTTTTTATATTTACAATTATATTAAGCTTGAGATCGTTTAATGATTGATATGATACGTGATTACATGTTCTATTGATGTTATTGGCTTTTATATGATGATAATAATTTTTGAGAGGTTTGTTGAGTAAGGTACTGATTTCTCTTGCAAGTCCGATTAAAAATGAGGTATCTTGTCTATTTGCTGTTAGTTTTAGTTCAATTATTTTGTCTTGAAGTGTTTTCAATTGATAGGTTTCTTCTATCTCAAATCCGGCCATTGTTAGTTTTTTAGTGAGCTTATCAAACTCTATGTTTTGTAAGTCAATTATTTGGCCAAGCCATTTCCATGATACTTTCATTGTTATTGTTTAATATAATTCTGTATATTAAGATGATAGTTTATTAACTTTTATAGCGATTGAATATAACTGAAAATATTATTATATTTATTTGGCTTTCTTGAAAGATAATTCATTGTCTTTAGCATACTTTTCCATGAAACGCATAAACCTATCCCAATCTGATGGGCTTTTAATTACATAAATTGATTCAATGGCATGAGGTTTCCCATTAATAAATTTTGCGTTTACATCTTTTGTCAGAATGTCTCCTTCATCATCTCTTAGATACATGCCTGTAATGTCTCCTTCATCTTTCATTACTGATTGCAGAATACTTGGATTGTTAAATCTAAAAGTTGCTGTTCCTGTACTACCATCTTTAGATCTGGTTAGTTTAACTTCTGGTACAACATCTTCGTTGATTCCTTTAATAAACTGAATAACAGCCATAATTATCTTCTTTCCTTCTCTTTCAAAATTTGAATATTTTTGTCATGCAATACAATATAATAAATGCTTATTATATCTTGGCAATAAGCTAATTTCTATTGCAATTGTTGTTGCAATCTATAATTATAGTATATTTTGTGTTGAATATATTATTAATTATGAAATTGTAAAAGGCGGAATGTTATGATTGTAGTAGATTGTATATTTAATAATATTTATATCTCCAGCTTGATATGTTTCAACCCTAGATATAGAATTAATTATTATTATCAATATTTTTTACACTGGGGTGGGAGGATTCGAACCTGCGAATGGCGGAGTCAAAGTCCGCTGCCTTACCGCTTGGCTACACCCCAACAACTATATTGTAACAAAAAGATATAGTATTTTGTCAAGTTTTAATTATTCCTCAAAATAGCTTCTAGTTCTTGGGGTAAGTTAGTATTGAATATACGCTTTTGTTTCTTTGTATTTAAATATTTTAACGTTATTTCTTTTTTATTGACTTCATCATCTCCTAATATAAGACATACGGATGCATTTGATCTATAAGCTCTTTTTATTTGTTTTTGTAAGTTGTTGTTATATAGATCTAACTCAAAATTAATTTTGTATTTTTCTAAAGTTTTTATAATATTCCAAATTTTTCTTTGTGCTTCTATACCTTGAGTAATTATATATATAGTTGGATTTTTTGTTTTGATTTGTAAATTGTGTTTTACGATAGATAAAAGTCTTTCTATTCCAATTGCCCATCCTACTGCAGGAGTATAAGGTCCTCCTAATTGTTTAATTAAGCAGTCATATCTTCCTCCTCCACAAATTGTATCTTGACTTCCTAGCTCATCTACTTTCATTTCAAAAGCTGTATAATTATAATAGTCTAACCCCCTTACTAATTTATCGTTAATATTGTACTCAATATTTAATTCGTTTAAGTACTGGCATACTAAATCGAAATGATTCCTGGATTCAGATCCTAAATATTTATTTAGTGATGGCGCTTGATTAAGTATTTCTTGTGTTTTTTTATTTTTACTATCTAAAATTCGTAGAGGATTAGTTTTTAATCTTGTTTGTGAGTCACTGTCTAAATCTTCTTTATGACTGATTAAATAGGTGATGAGAGATTCTTTATAAAGGTTTCTTTCTTGTAGATTACCTATAGAATTGATTTCTATTTTATAATTAAAACATTGAAATTCTTGTAACAGTTGAGTAGCTAATCTAATAACTTCTGTATCTGCCATAGGATTGATACTACCTATACATTCTATGCCGAGTTGATGAAACTGTCTTTGTCTACCTTGTTGAGGCCTTTCATATCTGAACATCGGACCTAAGTACCATAGCCTATTAGTTTTACTTTCTTGATACAGTTTATTACTAACAAATGATCGAACAACACTTGCTGTTCCTTCAGGTCGAAGCGTTATTTGTCTTTTGCCTTGATCAGTAAAACTGTACATTTCTTTGTTTACTATGTCTGTTTCATTGCCTATACTTCTATTAAATAAAGATGTAGATTCTAGTATAGGTGTTCGGATTTCAGAATAGTTTGATAAAGCCAGTATTTCTTTAGTTTTATCATATATATGTTGCCATAATATAACATCATTCGGTAGTATATCTCTAGTTCCTCGTAGCGGTTGCATGATATAATTTTTGATATATTTTGATTTTAGTATACACACATATGAAGTTTTGATTTAATTATATTGCAGATATTTGATTTTTACTATCATTATAAATATTTTTGATCGGGCAAGGAGGGATTCGAACCCCCGACACCATGGTTCGTAGCCATGTGCTCTAATCCACTGAGCTACAAGCCCTCGTGTAAATAGATTATATCATTTTTTCATGAAAAACTTGTTTTTTATTTAATTTAACTGTAATATTCTCATGTGTTTTTGAAATTTAAACTGGTTATTTTCTTAGATTTACTATCGATTTTATAAAATATAGTTTTTAATAGTTTTTTGTAATTCATATTAACATTAAGATGATTTTATGGGTAAAACAATACTTTATCAAGATAATGCTCGTAAAGCCTTGGAACAAGGAATGGATATTTTGACGGAAGCTGTTTCAGTTACTTTGGGCCCTAAAGGTAGAAATGTTGTACTAGAGCGTAAATTTGGTGCTCCCCAAATTGTTAATGATGGTGTAACAATTGCAAAAGAGATAGAATTAAAAGATTTAATTGAAAATACTGGTGTAGCCTTAATCAGACAGGCAGCCTCAAAAACTAATGATGTTGCGGGTGATGGTACCACCACTGCTACAGTATTAGCGCATGCTATTGTTAAGCAAGGCTTGAAAAATGTAGCTGCAGGTGCTAATCCAATGGTATTAAAAAAAGGTTTGGAGAAAGCTGTAAAGTTTGTTGTTTCCAAAATAGCCGAATTTTCTAGACCCGTAGCTAATGTAAGAGATATAACTCAAGTTGCTGCTATTTCAGCAGGTAATGATCATGACATAGGTCTAATGATAGCAAATGCTATAGAAAAAGTTGGTAAAGAAGGAGTCATATCTTTAGAAGAAGGCCAGTCTACAGTGACTCAACTAGATGTGAAAGAAGGTATGAAATTTGACAAAGGTTTTATTTCTCCCTATTTTGTTACAGATTCATCTAAAATGGAAATAGTTCAAGAGAATCCTTATATTTTATTGACTGATAAGAAAATTACCTTAATTCAACAAGAGCTTCTGCCTATTTTGGAACAAGTATCTAAAACAGGTCGTCCTCTATTAATTATTGCGGAAGATATAGAAAAAGAAGCTCTGGCTACAATTATTGTCAATAAGTTACGAGGTATAATTAATGTTGTTGCTGTAAGAGCTCCTGGTTTTGGAGACAGAAGAAAAGCTTTACTTGAAGATATTGGCGTTTTGACTGGTGGCCAAGTAATTACTGAAGATATTGGTTTAACATTGGACAATATCTCTTTAGATAGTTTAGGTATTGCTAGAAGAATTTATGTAACAAAAGATACTACTACCATTATTGCTGATGGGCATGATGTCCATATAAAAGCAAGGTGCGATCAAATTAGAAGGCAATTAGAGGTTAGCAGTAATAGTTATGAAAAAGAAAAATTACAAGAAAGATTAGCCAAATTAGCTGGTGGTGTAGCTGTTATTAAAGTTGGTGCTGCTACTGAAACTGAAATGAAAGACAAAAAACTGCGTTTAGAAGATGCAATTAATGCTACTAGAGCTGCTATTGAAGAAGGGATAGTGCCCGGTGGTGGCTCTACACTTGTGCATTTATCTACAGATTTGAATCTATGGGCAAAAAATAATTTGATAGGAGAAGAGTTAGTTGGTGCTTTAATTGTAGAAAAGGCTTTATTAGCTCCGTTAACTAGAATTGTTGAGAATGCGGGTTCTAACGGAGCTGTTATTGTAGAAAAAGTTAAGCAAAGCGATTTTTCAGTGGGATATAATGCAAACAAAGGTAATTTAGTTGATATGTATAAAGAAGGTATAATTGATCCATCTAAAGTGACACGTTCTGCTCTACAGAATGCTTCTTCGATTGCTTCAATGGTTTTAACTACAGAATGTATCGTTACAGAGAAGGAGGATGAATAGTAAATTATTTTTATGATATAATATTAACACTCATATAAATATTTGAGTATCAAGTAAATCCCATGTTTTGTTTTGAGTTGAGCAATAATGTAGAGATTAATCATAGCTATTTCTGTAATATTAACATTAATATAGTAACTGTAAATAGAATAATAGTTTTGTGTTTTATTATATATGTATTTAAATCTTTTAATATATTGTTGATTGATTATTGATGTAGGATTTTTATAGTGATTATTCAATACTGTAAATGCCATATTTTGTGTAAATGAATTACTCAGTGCATCCTGAATAATATGAATAGTTTTAATGCTATCTTCAAATTCACACAAGGAGTTATTACTAGGATGTCTAGTATAATTTCCAGATCTAAGACGAAAAAATTGCTCTTTTTTTCTTGATCTAATAAGTCTATTTTTATTATAAATATTTTCTAGGCTATATGTATCGATTGCTTCCAAACTAATTAATAATAAATCTATTTTTTTTTAAAATGTAGTTTTTTATTTATAGGTTTTAAAGTCATATTTCTCGCTTAAATTAATACAAAAAAAGAATACCATTATATTTTTGATGATTAGTACGATATTAATTTTTTACTAATCATCTTAGTTTTTTAGTTACTTCCAGCAAATGTAAAATGCGGAAATTTTTCTTGAGCCTGTAAAAGAGATTTATTTTTTCCTTTTTCTTGCCAAAAATTTATGATTTCCGTTGCTTGATTTAATAATTTAACTTTTTCGTTCCCTGAGATCCATGGTTTCGCTTCTAATTCAGTTTTTAATTGTTCCCACGCATCATTCCGTGGCCAAAAAAAATAAGCAGTAAGTGGGCTGGAGTTTTTACCTACCATATGATCAACAGCAATCGCTACATTATTCTCCAGCCATAAAATTTTAAATGTAAATTTGGACAATTTAGTTCTCCTGATTGTGTATTTGTTTAGCCATAGCTTTAACAATTAAATTATTTACAGTTTTAGTTGGTTGTGCACCTTCTTGTATTCTTTGTTGAATTTTAATGATATTTAGTTTTGTTTGTTTTGTTATGGGATTATAAAATCCAACCTCTTCTAGTGCTTTGCCATCCCGTCTCTTTTTGCTGTCAATTATAATAATACGATAGCTAGGTTGTTTTTTTCTACCAAATCTTTTTAGTCTAATTTTTAACATGGTTTTTTAGTCTAGTATAATATATGAGCATCAAATATGGAATACAATTATATATAAACGATTCTTTGATCTACATTATGCTTCAAAATATAAAAATCGTATTTAGTGTTAATTTTATGTTACCGATTCAATTCTGATATTATTGAAGATAACAGTTAGGCATTGTAAAAATATAATTCCTAGCATTGGGGACATATCCATGCCAAAAATCATAGGTATTGTTCCTCGAAACAATCTTAAATATGGATCAGTTAATCTGTTTAATGAACAGAAAGGTTCATTATACCAGTTTACTGTTGGAAACCAGGCTAAAGATAGTTTTAGAAGTATTAAAATTAAATATATCTCAGAGAAATTAGCAATAGATGTAAAAATTAAATTAAAGGAGTTTGTTATGATGTTCATTATTTGTATGTTGATTTAATAATTGATAGTAAAGTATATAACTATAATTACAAAATTTTAGTTGTGTAAATATTTAAATCAGGATACTTATTTCCTATTTTTTCTAATATTTGATGTTTACAAGTAATACAAATGATTTTAATTTGATTAATTTGAATATGTTTTTCTTTTGTTAAATAATCTAAAAAATTAATTAAAATATCGTTATTAATGTGTAAATTGACGATAATAATTTTTTGTTGTTCTGTGTTATTCGTATTAATAATACAATTATTAATATTATCTAATTTCTGTCTAAAATTTATATGATTTAATTCTACTCCTGGTATTAAGTTTAGAGCATCTGTTACAAAATTATAGGAATCTACTAAATCAGTTAGTATAATATATGATTCTTTTCGTTTTAAAGTGCAAAATGTGTGGATATGATCAATTTGCTTAATATAAATATTTTGTATTAACATCCATTTTCTCATTACCTCATAAACCATAAGTAATCCTAACTGCTTGTAGCTTTCATTATACATATTTTGTGAGACTAATGTAGGGTTCATTATCTGGCTTGATAATTGTTGTATAATAGGATGTGATACAATGTATATGTTTAATTGCATATATGTTAGTTATGATATTTTCTGATTTTTTATATAGTTTAAAGTATTTATTTATAATATATAATGATCTTATATGTTTTAGGAAGATTATATGGTAATTAAGACTTCTCGTAACCGATGGACTTGGGGTTTTTCAAAAGGAGCCGAAAGCTGGAATGGTAGATTAGCTATGCTAGCTTTTATATTAATTTTTTTATTAGAATTTTTTTTTCTTTTTCTGTAATTCAATTTCTTGGAATAGAATAGGTGCTTAAAATAAGAAAACTATTCCTAATCTTACTTTTCAGTAAGAGATTAAGAATAGTTATATTTATCTACATGTTTTTTTATTAGAGTTTAGTCTAAGGGTCTCATTGATAGTACAGCTTCGTTTTCTCTATTGATTCCTTTTTCGAAACCAGCAGCTGCAGCTCTAGCTCTACCAGCATGCCATAGATGTCCTATAAATAGGAAGAAGCCTAAGAAAAAGTGAGATGTTGTTAACCAACTTCTAGGAGATACATAGTTTACTGAATTGATTTCTGTTGCAACACCACCTACAGAATTTAGAGATCCTAGCGGTGCATGAGTCATGTATTCAGCAGCTCTCCTTTCTTGCCAAGGTTGTATATCGTTTTTGATTTTATTTAGATCTAATCCATTTGGACCTCTTAATGGTTCCACCCAAGGAGCTCTTAGATCCCAAAATCTCATTGTTTCGCCTCCGAATATGATTTCTCCACTAGGGGATCTCATTAGGTATTTACCTAAGCCCGTAGGGCCTTGTGCAGATGCAACATTTGCTCCTAATCTTTGGTCTCTAACTAAGAAAGTAAAAGCTTGTGCCTGTGATGCTTCAGGTCCAGTGGGCCCATAAAACTCGCTTGGGTAGGCTGTATTATTATACCAAACAAAGTTAGATGCTGTTAAACCCATTATAGATAAAGCTCCTAAGCTATATGATAAATAGGCTTCGCCAGACCATACAAAAGCTCGTCTTGCCCAAGCAAATGGCTTAGTTAAAATATGCCAAATACCACCAGCGATACAAATAACACCAATCCAAACATGGCCACCTATCAAGTCTTCCATATTATTAACACTTACAACCCATCCATCACCTCCAAAAGGTGATTTTAGTACATAGCCAAAGATTATAGAAGGATTTAAAGTAGGGTTATTGATCAGTCTAACATCTCCTCCTCCTGGTGCCCATGTATCATATACTCCACCAAAAAAGATAGCTTTGATGACAAGCAAAAAAGATCCTATACCTAATAAGATTAAATGAATCCCAAGTATAGTTGTCATTTTATTTTTGTCTCTCCAATCGTATCCAAAAAATGGAAATGATTCCTCTAGAGTATCTGGACCAATTATAGAATGATAAAGTCCGCCAAACCCTAGAACGGCTGAAGATATCAGGTGTAGTACACCAACTACAAAATATGGATATATGTTGTTAATTTCTCCACCTGGCCCGACACCCCATCCTAGTGTTGCTAGATGGGGAATTAGGATAAAACCTTGCTCATATAGTGGTTTTTCCGGTACAAAGTGTGCTACTTCAAAGAGTGTCATTGCTCCTGTCCAGAATACCATGACTCCTGCATGAGCTACATGAGCACCTAATAGTTTGCCGGATACATTTATAAGTCTTGCATTACCAGACCACCATGCAAAACCTGTAGACTCTATATCTCTTCCACCTACGCTAGTATTATTATTAAAGGGCGTTTCCACGTGGTAAAACCTCCTCAGGGAATATGAAGTTTTCATGAGGTTGGTCTTGAGCAGCCATCCATGCACGAATACCTTCGTTTAGTAAAATATTTTTAGTATAAAATGTTTCAAATTCTGGATCTTCAGCAGCTCTTAGTTCTTGTGATACAAAATCATAGGCTCTTAAGTTTAGAGCTAATCCTACAATTCCAAATGCACTCGTCCACATGCCTGTTACTGGAACAAACAACATGAAGAAGTGCAGCCAGCGTTTGTTAGAGAAAGCAACACCAAATATTTGTGACCAGAAACGATTTGCTGTTACCATTGAATAAGTTTCTTCTGACTGAGTTGGAGTAAATGCTCTGAAAGTATCTGCTGCATCACCATCTTCAAATAACGTGTTTTGCACGGTTGCACCATGAATAGCACATAGAAGTGCTCCACCTAATATTCCAGCTACTCCCATCATATGAAATGGGTTTAAAGTCCAGTTATGAAAACCTTGTAAAAATAATAAGAATCTGAAAATAGCTGCGACCCCAAAACTAGGAGCAAAAAACCAGCTTGCTTGTCCTAAAGGATACATTAAAAATACAGAAACAAATACAGCTATTGGTCCAGAAAATGCGATTGCATTATAAGGTCTAATACCTACTAGCCTAGCTATTTCAAATTGTCTCAGGCAAAAACCAATTAGACCAAACGATCCATGTAATGCGATGAATGCCCATAATCCACCAATTTGGCACCAACGTGTGAAGTCACCTTGCGCTTCAGGTCCCCATAATAACAATAAGGAATGTCCCATACTATTAGCAGGTGTTGACACTGCTGATGTTAAAAAGTTGCAGCCTTCTAAATAGGAGCTTGCTAAGCCGTGTGTATACCAAGATGTTACAAAGGTAGTTCCTGTCAACCATCCTCCTAGTGCAAGATAAGCGCATGGAAATAGTAATAATCCAGACCAACCAACAAATACGAAGCGATCTCTCTTTACCCAATCATCTATTAGATCAAAACGACCGCGATTTTTTTCTTGTCCAATTGCTATGGTCATATATAAATTCTCCAGAGCAAATTAATTAAGTAAATATATCATAACTAATGATACAAAAATATTTTGTTGACTACACTACTAATTTCAGTCTTGTGAGTTTTTTAGTATGAGTTTACTTTTCTTTACGGTTAAATATAATTATAAGTGTAATTACTTATGAAATTGATTTACTTTGAAAAACTATATAACTATAGTCCTCTAAGTTTTATATTAGCAATTTCAATATTGCACTATCTAAATCAATATATTACATTAAACTATGTTTATTTGCTGATGAAGGTTTTCCATTTGCTTTAATGTTATTTTTATCCCGCATATTGTTTAATTAATATTTTGCTAACCTTAATAATTAAATTCAAAATACAAAATTTGGGCATTTTTAGTAAAGTATTTATTGCCAGATGCAAATACTCTAGTAGAAAGGGATAAAGAAATTCTAGGCGTATAAAGTAAAAAAAGAAAGATGAGTGTAGTTTAAGTGGTATTTTTTGTTTTGCTGAATTTTTATATTTGGTTGACTTATTTATAAAATTAGATTACAAGACTCTTTACTCTCCTTATACATCTTATTGTTTTGTATTGCATTGAAAGCATGTTTATGGAAGTTTAATAAAGTGTATAACATTATTTGTTTGTGTATACTCTACACGTAGTATGTAAATTCCAAGCTATTATAGTCTTTTGCAATTCAAACAAATAAATTATATCATTTATTATTGCAATCTGATATGAAAATAATTTCAATGTCTAATTTATATAAACGATATGTTGTATATATTAATTGATTATTATTTAATTAAATATTTTTAATAAACTTTAAAATGATATTTGAGATCTTACGCTTTTCAATACCAGATAATACAATATATTATATAAGTGAGTTCAATATTTTTTGTCTTAACACAACAAATTGGCTGTTTTTATATATGTATTTCAATATGGATCATTTCTATAGATTTAGTTTAAATAAAGCTTCAGTAATTAATTTAGTCCACCACCATATATTGTTTCTATTCACTGTGTTAAATCAGTAATTCTTTGGAATAGATAACCAGTACCCCTTGCAGTTAAAATCAAGTCAGGGTTACTAGGATCATCTTCAAGTTTTGCTCTTAATCTAGAAATATGAACATCAACTACTCTAGTATCAACATGTCTTTCGGGCGTATAACCCCATACTTCTTGTAATATGGATGACCTTGAAAAAGCTTCTCCCGCTTTACTAACTAATAATTCCAATAAACTAAATTCCATTCCTGTTAATCTAACTCTTTCATTATTTTTATATACTTGTCTTTTGTTTGTATCAATTTTTAAAAAACCAATATTAATTATCCCTGAACTGGGTATGCCAGGATTTATAGTGATTTTATCTGCTCTTCTTAATACTGAACGAATTCTTGCTTCAAGTTCTTTGGGTGAAAAAGGTTTGACTACATAATCATCTGCTCCCAGCTCTAACCCGGTAATTCTGTCTGATACATCACCCAAAGCTGTTAGCATAATAATAGGTACATCCGATTCTTTTCTTAATTCTTGGCATACGCCATATCCATCTAGTTTTGGCATCATTACATCCAGTACAACTAAATTTGGATATTCTTGTCGAAATACTATCAATGCTTCTTCTCCATCTGATGCACTTACTACTTCATACCCAATCATAGATAATCTAGTCTCCAAGATCCTTCTTATACTGGTTTCATCATCAACTACGAGTATTTTTTCTCTTTGTATTTCCAATTTATATTTCTCCTATTATCTCACGTATTATGTCAACTATAAATTATAGTAAATAATATTTCATTTCATATTCCATCATGATTATTGATAAATAAATAAAAAAATCGTGCATTCGGGTTGATTATTTTTAGAATGATTCAGTTTAGTTTGAAGTTTTTTTAAGTGTTATTCTTTTGAAGCGGCACCAAAAAATTTTTTAAACTTTAAAAATCCGGCTTTTATTACTTTAATTTATACTTATTACATTATTATTATATAGCTATATATGTATTCGTATGTTTTAATAAAGATGCTTGCTTGTTTAATTGATAGCTTATAGTGAAGTCTTACCGATTTATAAAAAGTACAAGTTATTGTTTATATTTAAATATGTAAACTGAAAAAATTTAAAAAATTGTGTTCTTACGGATTTTCAGATTACTTCTATATCATCTTATCCTATAGATATAGCTTGAAAAATGGTTTATAGTACTATCGTAATGAGTAAAAGTTCTTATTTGTTTTTTCAAACACTGTATAGTCAATAATAGAACAACAATACCGACAGTAACTGTATTGCCTATACTAAAAAAGTAAAAAGAGATAATAATATTATTATTAAGGGAGCTGATATTTTATAATCTATGTAATAGTCAGGTGAAAATATATTCTTTAATCGAGTCCTAAAAGGACTTTTCAGTTTATACAAAGTATAAATAAGAAATATTTGATTTTTTATACCTATATACAAATTTATATTTTTATAGTTTTTTTTGAAAAAACGGAAATTCATTCTTACGCTAATGACGGCACCATAGTAAGTTCAGATGATTTATACAATCAATTAGTTATCAAAATAATCTCAATTACAACCATTAAATATGTTTAATAAACTAGTTAAGAGAATAAGATCGTATATAGTTATTTTTTTAATGTAGATGTGAATTCTTAGTTGATAGTCATGACAGTATATTTTAAGAGATAAACACGAAATATAATTCTAGATGTTTCTGTTGCTTTGATTAATTTAAGTAGTAGAAGGATATACTAATAAAATATTCATAAGTAATTCTATATGTTTTATTATGGAAAGAATCACTATTAGCTATCTCAGATGCTGAATCTTTTTCCTTGAAGATAGTATAAATGAATGCATCTTATTGATCTAGTTTTAAATAAAGGGTCACAAGAAAATAAATTAGGATAGGATCTATGATTATAATTGCATGCATTGATATGTATAAAGTTTATATGATCGTATAATGATTAGAACTTCTATTATTTTAATGTTATTACTTTTGTTTTGCTTGACTCTATCTAATATTATAGAGTTTGATTGGTGATCTTTGAAATATATAGCAAATATCTTTTACTTATATTTAAATATCTATTAATAGCTACTCGATTAAAAAGCATAATCAGTAAACTGTACTGTAAGTAATTTTATTCTGGAGTTTTTTTGTTAGATTTTGGCCGTGTGGACATGAGATATAGTTTCCAAAAAATGTTAATAGTAAGGGGTTGACAATATACTATTAGAGGCAGTATGCTTGTCTACATACAGTTGCAATCTAGGTTTTCAAAAAAACTAAATATATAGCAGCTTAAAAGAGCGATTTAAACAATTTATAGCATCTATTTGAATGTTGTATATTCTGGATACTACGGAGAGTTTGATCCTGGCTCAGGATGAACGCTGGCGGTATGCCTAACACATGCAAGTTGAACGAAAGCTTACGCTTTAGTAGCGGACGGGTGAGTAATACGTGAGAATCTGCCCTTGGGAGGGGAATAACGGTTGGAAACGATCGCTAATGCCCCATATGCTTTAGAGTGAAAAAGAGTAATCTGCCCGAGGATGAGCTCGCGCCTGATTAGCTAGTTGGTAGAGTAAGAGCCTACCAAGGCAACGATCAGTAGCTGGTTTTAGAGGATGATCAGCCACACTGGAACTGAGACACGGTCCAGACTTCTACGGAAGGCAGCAGTGGGGAATTTTCCGCAATGGGCGAAAGCCTGACGGAGCAATACCGCGTGAGGGAAGAATGCCTGTGGGTTGTAAACCTCTTTTATTAGGGAAGAAATATGACGGTACCTAATGAATAAGCATCGGCTAACTCCGTGCCAGCAGCCGCGGTAATACGGGGGATGCAAGCGTTATCCGGAATCACTGGGCGTAAAGCGTCTGTAGGTGGTTTAGTAAGTCTGCTGTTAAATATTAGGGCTCAACCCTGAGCAAGCAGTGGAAACTATTAGACTAGAGTATGGTATGGGTAGAGGGAATTCCCAGTGTAGCGGTGAAATGCGTAGATATTGGGAAGAACACCAGAAGCGAAAGCGCTCTACTGGGCCATTACTGACACTCAGAGACGAAAGCTAGGGGAGCGAATGGGATTAGATACCCCAGTAGTCCTAGCCGTAAACGATGGATACTAGATGTTGCGCGTATCGATCCGTGCAGTATCGTAGCTAACGCGTTAAGTATCCCGCCTGGGAAGTATGCTCGCAAGGGTGAAACTCAAAGGAATTGACGGGGGCCCGCACAAGCGGTGGAGCATGTGGTTTAATTCGATGCAACACGAAGAACCTTACCAGAACTTGACATGCCATGAATCTTTACGAAAGCAAAGAGTACCTTAGGGAACATGGACACAGGTGGTGCATGGCTGTCGTCAGCTCGTGTCGTGAGATGTTGGGTTAAGTCCCGCAACGAGCGCAACCCTTGTCTTTAGTTGCCATCATTAAGTTGGGTACTTTAAAGAGACTGCCGGTGACAAACCGGAGGAAGGTAAGGATGACGTCAAGTCAGCATGCCCCTTATGTTCTGGGCTACACACGTGCTACAATGGTCGTGACAAAGAGTTGCAAACTTGTGAAAGTAAGCTAATCTCACAAACGCGGCCTCAGTTCGGATTGTAGGCTGAAACTCGCCTGCATGAAGGTGGAATCGCTAGTAATCGCCGGTCAGCTATACGGCGGTGAATCCGTTCCCGGGCCTTGTACACACCGCCCGTCACACCATGGGAGCTGGCCACGCCCGAAGTTGTTACTCTAACCTTTATGGAGGAGGGCACCTAAGGCAGGGCTAGTGACTGGGGTGAAGTCGTAACAAGGTAGCCGTACTGGAAGGTGTGGCTGGATCACCTCCTTAATTAGGGTTTGCAAAGTGAATTTAATATCTTTACATCCCAGATCGAAAATATAAGAGCTCTTAATTTAGGTGTTCTTAAGAAATTTGAGTAACTAAGGGCTATTAGCTCAGTTGGTTAGAGCGCACCCCTGATAAGGGTGAGGTCCCTGGTTCAAATCCAGGATAGCCCAGCTCAAAGTAGCGGGGGTATAGCTCAGTTGGTAGAGCGCTGCCTTTGCAAGGCAGACGTCAGCGGTTCGAGTCCGCTTATCTCCAAAAAAAATAACTCAGCTATTTGAGTTTAGACTAACTAAGCTTAAAAAGAATATACTGGTATATGTTAATATAAGTATTAAGTAAATTTAAGGCTTACGGTGGATTCCTTGGCATTTAGAAGCGATGAAGGGCGTGACTACCGACGAAATGCTTCGAGGAGCTGGAAGTAAGCTATGATCCGGAGGTTCCCGAATGAGGCAACTCTTTAATACTGCCTATTGAATTCATAGATAGGTAAGAGCTAACTTAGCGAACTGAAACATCTTAGTAGCTAAAGGAAAAGAAAGCAAAAGCGATTCCCCTAGTAGCGGTGAGCGAAATGGGAACAGCCTAAACCACTAGAACAAGTTCTAGTGGGGTTGTGGGACAGTTAAAATAATATTAACAAACTAGGTGAAGCAATTGGAATATTGCATCATAGAAGGTGACAATCCTGTAACCGAAAGTGCGTTTCTATTTATATTGTATCCCAAGTAGCATGAGGTACGTGGAATCTTGTGTGAATCAGCGAGGACTACCTCGTAAGGCTAAATATTCCTAGATGACCGATAGTGAACCAGTACCGTGAGGGAAAGGTGAAAAGAACCCCGGGAGGGGAGTGAAATAGAACATGAAACCGTAAGCTTACAAGCAGTAGGAGGACGACTAAACGTCTGACTGCGTGCATGTTGAAGAATGAGCCGGCGACTTGTAGGTGGTGGCAGGTTAAGATAGAGAATATCAAAGCCATAGTGAAAGCGAGCTTTAATAGAGCGTAAGTCACCATTTACAGACCCGAACCCGGATGATCTAGCCATGGCCAGGGTGAAGCTTAGGTAGTACTAAGTGGAGGTCCGAACCGACTGATGTTGAAAAATCAACGGACGAGCTGTGGCTAGGGGTGAAATGCCAATCGAATCCGGAGCTAGCTGGTTCTCCCCGAAATGCGTTTTGGCGCAGCGGTTGATGCTTAAACTTAGGGGTAAAGCACTGTTTCGGTGCGGGCTGCGAGAGCGGTACCAAATCGAGGCAAACTCTGAATACTAAGTGTGTAGTCAACCAGTGAGACAGTGGGGGATAAGCTTCATTGTCAAAAGGGAAACAGCCCAGACCACCAGCTAAGGCCCCTAAATAATTGCTAAGTGAAAAAGGAAGTGGGAATGCATAGACAACCAGGAGGTTTGCTTAGAAGCAGCAATCCTTTAAAGAGTGCGTAATAGCTCACTGGTCTAGTGATCCTGCGCCGAAAATGAATGGGACTAAGCAATTTGCCGAAGCTGTGGGATGTTTTACATCGGTAGGGGAGCGTTCTGTGGTAGGTAGAAGCATTAACGTAAGTGGATGTGGACAAAGCAGAAGTGAGAATGTCGGCTTAAGTAGCGAAAACATTGGTGAGAATCCAATGCCCCGAAAACCTAAGGTTTCCTTCGGAAGGTTCGTCCGCGAAGGGTGAGTCAGGTCCTAAGGCGAGGTTGAAAAACGTAGTCGATGGATAACAGGTTAATATTCCTGTACTATTTATTATTGATATCGAGGGACAAAGAAGGCTAAATTAGCCGGATGTTGGTTACCGGTTTAAACTGTCAAGGTGATGAAGGATGGAGAAAACATCTAGAGCTAAGCAGTGAGTACAAAACACCAAGGTGTTGAAGTAATTGATGTCACACTTTCTAGAAAAGCTCGAAATATCTTAAGTAATAAATACCTGTACCCTAAACCGACACAGGTAGGTAAGTAGAGTATACTAAGGGGCGCGAGATAACTCTCTCTAAGGAACTCGGCAAAATAGCCCCGTAACTTCGGGAGAAGGGGTACCCTTGTAGGGTTGCAACAACCAGGTCCAAGCGACTGTTTATCAAAAACATAGGTCTCCGCGAAGTCGTAAGACAATGTATGGGGGCTGACTCCTGCCCAGTGCCGGAAGGTTAAAGAAGTTGGTTAATTGTTAAGATGAAGCTGACGACTGAAGCCCCGGTGAACGGCGGCCGTAACTATAACGGTCCTAAGGTAGCGAAATTCCTTGTCGGGTAAGTTCCGACCCGCACGAAAGGAGTAACGATTTGGACACTGTCTCGGAGAGAGACTCGGCGAAATAGAATTGTCTGTGAAGATGCGGACTACCTGCACCTGGACAGAAAGACCCTATGAAGCTTTACTGTAGCTTGGAATTGAGTTTGAGTCTATTTTGCGCAGTATAGGTGGGAAGCTAAGAGTATATACTTGCGGGTATATAGGAGCTATCAGTGAGATACCACTCTAATTAGACTAGAATTCTAACTTTGACAGCCGTCAACCGGCCAAAGAACAGTTTCAGGTGGGCAGTTTGACTGGGGCGGTCGCCTCCTAAAAAGTAACGGAGGCGCGCAAAGGTTTCCTCAGGCTGGTCGGAAATCAGTCGTAGAGTGTAAAGGTATAAGGAAGCTTGACTGCAAGACCTACAAGTCGAGCAGAGACGAAAGTCGGCCTTAGTGATCCGACAGTGCTGAGTAGAAAGGCTGTCGCTCAACGGATAAAAGTTACTCTAGGGATAACAGGCTGATCTCCCCCAAGAGTTCACATCGACGGGGAGGTTTGGCACCTCGATGTCGGCTCATCGCATCCTGGGGCGGTAGCACGTCCCAAGGGTTGGGCTGTTCGCCCATGAAAGCGGTACGCGAGCTGGGTTCAGAACGTCGTGAGACAGTTCGGTCCATATCCGGTGCAGGCGTTAGAGTATTGAGAGGATTTCTCCTTAGTACGAGAGGACCGGGAGAGACATACCTCTGGTGTACCAGTTATTGTGCCAACAGTAAACGCTGGGTAGCCAAGTATGGAAAGGATAACCGCTGAAAGCATCTAAGTGGGAAGCCTACCTCAAGATGAGTACTCTTCCTTATTAGGATAAGATCACGGTAAGATTAACCGTTTGATAGGCGTTAAGTGTAAGTGTAGTAATATATTCAGCTGAGACGTACTAACAGATCGAAAACTTAATACTTAATTATTATTAGTTAGCTTATTAACATATATTAGTTTAATTTATGTCTTGATACTCATAGCGTAGTGGACCCACTCCAATCCATCCCGAACTTGGTTGTTAAACACTACAGCGGCGATGATACTTAAGAGGAAGCTTTTTGGGAAAGTAGCTCAGTATCAGGACTCTAAACAATTGATCTTTGTATAAATCATATTATACTCACAATTTGCGTATCAATACGTAAAGACAACTAAAATATAGATGTATGACACAATAAGATAAGTACTGTGAGATAAGAAGTGGTTAAATAAACTTTTGTAGCAGCATGCTTCTGTAACTTGTTGTACATATAGTATATGTATGAGGTCGCACGGTAGAATAGTTTTGGATTATCATTCGAAGTTGCGTTTTTTATTTTTATGTCTTGTAAATAATCTTAAGTAAAGTCAATATAAATTAGAATATACTTTTATCATGATCTCTAACCCAATCACTTTATTGTTCTTACGGTTTAATTTTAGCAAGAAAATTTTTTTGATAATGATATTATAATTGTCTCAAATTAACTATAAACTACCTATTTTCTTCAGAAGCCAACCTAACTTTTCCTAATCTAGCCCAATCTTGTAATGCAGATATAGATCCTTGATCAGTAAAGGATAGTGGTACAAAATTTTGAATTACTGTAACAATATCTTGTGTGTTAAATTCTCGCTTTTCATAAAAAGCATTATGCATGGCCTCTATAATTAACTGCCTAATCTCCGCACCCGAAAACTTATCTGTTAACTTGCTTAAATTTTTAATATCATACCTTTCCCACGTTAGAGGACGTACTTTCATCAGGTGTATTTGAAAAATTTTTAGTCTTTCTTTATAATTTGGTAAATCCAGAAAAAAAATCTCATCAAATCTACCTTTCCTTAACAGTTCTGAAGGTAATGATAATGCATTATTTGCTGTTGCAACAACAAATACTTGTGTTTCTTTTTCAGAGAGCCATGTGAGAAAAGAACTTAAAACTCGATTTGTAGTACCACTATCTGTATTACTAGTTAACCTTGTAAATGCTTTATCAATTTCATCTATCCATAGTATGCACGGAGCTGATTGCTCTGATATCTTTATCATTTTACGTATCCTTTTTTCCGATTCGCCAACAATTCCTGTGAAGATTTTTCCTATATCCAATCTAAGTAATGGTATATTCCACTGGTGTGATATAGCTTTCGCACTTAAAGATTTACCTGTTCCTTGAATTCCAACTAACAATATACCTTTTGGATAAGGTAGGCCATAGTTTTTAGCTTGTTTTGAGAATGAATTAGAGCGTTTTTTTAGCCATTCTTTTAAATTGGTCAAACCACCTATATCTTCTAAATTATGGTTACTATAATAAAAATCTAATATGTCAGTCTGTTGAATGAGTTGTTTTTTTTCTTCTAATATACTTTTAAAAACTTCTTGTATAGATTTCTGAGAATATACTAGCTTTGATATAGAGCGTCGGATTCTTTCTATAGAGAATCCTTTATATGCAGATGTTAGATTTGTGTTGTTAATAGAAATATTAATAGACATTATTGTAAATAGTCGTTTCAATTCTGCCTCAATTTCTTGTGTATTAGGTAAAGGAAATTCAATAACAGTAATAGTTGTACTAAGTAAGGATGGAATTTGTATAATTGGAGCTGATATAATCACATATGAATTCGTTTTATGTAATGTTTTTCTTATATTTTTTATCTTTCTAATAACAGCAATATCATTCATGAATACATGAAAATCTTTTAATATGAAAATTTTGGGTGTATTAGATGTTAGAGTCTCTATAAACTCTAAAGCTTCGATGGGATTTCTTTGGGCCTTATTCATATAATTGGGATTGTTTTGATATCCATCAATAAAATCCCAAGAGTAAATAGAATTATTAAATTCTTGATTAAATATCTGTCTAATTGTATATTCCAAGCGTTCTTCTTCATCACTAACAATGTACACTAATGAATGCTGTGATGATAATAGAATTTTGAATTCTTCTTCGAAATTCATAATATTATTATATAAATAAGATAATAGTGATTATTAAATTTAAATGATACCCATATTATATTTTATTTTATAAAATTCAAGATATAGGTACTATTAAATTATTGTATCCCAACATTCTTTCTATTCTTATTACGTCTAGAATTTATGATTTTTCTACCACTTGTAGTTTTCATTCTAGCTCTGAATCCTGATTTCCTTTTTCTCTTTATATTCGTTCCTTGTAAAGTTCTTTTGCTCATTATATTTTTTTCATGAAAAGATAATATGCTGTATATTTTTTATAAACGTGTGATAACATTAAATCTTCTATAATTATATATATATAACGTATGTTTTGTATAGATGGTTTTTATGTTTAAGCAAAATTCAGTATTTATGTTTCAATTATATTTGGTATTTATCATTTTATTTTTAATTCCTATTTGTTATTTAGTGACAAATGAAATAGTCAAGTTTTTGTTTGAAAGTCGTTTATTTAAATTTCTAATTCCCTTGGATAGAAGCCGAAAATTGACGAAAGAACAAGTGTTGTCTTTAGCTAAAATATATATTCGTAAAAAACAATGGTTGTCTTGTATTTTAATGCTTGAGTTTTACTCCAAAATAGATAATTCGAATTTGGGAGAATATTATAATTCTATCGGTTTTTGTTATCAATTAATTAATTTGAATATTTTGGCAAAAGATTATTATGACCAAGCAAGAGCATCCTCTCCATCAAATATTTTATTTTTAAAGAATTTAGCGAAGGCTTATGGGCTTTGCAATGATCTGCAAGCTTCTTTAAGTATATATGAGCAGATCCTGGAATTAGATCCTCAAAATAAAATAGCTCTTGAGAATATTGATAAGTTAATCAAAAAAACAAAGACAGTCCTTTAAATAATGATCGGGATAGCAGGATTTGAACCTGCGACATCCTGCTCCCAAAGCAGGCGCGCTACCAAACTGCGCTATATCCCGTAAATCAAAACCAATTATACTAAAATATTAAATGAATGTCTACTCGTGAAAAATTTTGACACTTATAGTGGGTACCAAAACATTCCTTTAACACCATCTGGATCTGTAATAAAACCTAAATTTCTATAAAAGCTAATTACATGTGGGTCTGCAAACAGAGTAATAGTACTAATATCATAAGATCTAAGTTGTTTTATTGTTTGATCCATCAATGTTTTGCCTAGGCCTTTACCTTGAAAATCAGGATGAATAACCACATCCCATATAGTTGCATTAAACGCACTATCAGATGTAGCTCTGGCAAAGCCAATTAATTTTCTTTTTTTATTGTATTCACAGAAGAGAGATACAGTTAAAAAGCTATGTTCTATAGCCATTTTTACTTTTTTTAATGGTCTACGTACCCATCCCACAGCGTCACATAATTCTTCCAGATCGTAAAGATTGATATCAGTATCAACACTCATATAAATATTTATTGCCTGACCTTTATTTTCTAAATGTTCTATTAGTAGAACATTCTTGATTGAATTTGTTTTCTCCATTTGGTTAGGCCAATCAACTAAGTGTTTATTTTTAAAGAAAAATTTCCAAAAAGCCATTCGGTGATTTATTTAATTAAATTTAATTGATGTAACTATTTAAGTAAATCAAAATTTATCCGATATTTTGTAGTTCGATTTTCAATAAATGTTACTATATAAACATAAAATTTATATTATCGACTAACATATAATAGTATAACTAATTTTTTTGTTTTAGTTAGCTTGTAACTTTTTGTTATATTAAATATCGTTATATTTTCTAAGAGGACTTTATTATATTATGATGAAATTACTTACTACTTTATTTGTCGTTCTTCTATGTACATTAACTAATTCAGTAGCTGTAAACGCAGATGTTGCTGGACTAACTCCTTGTAAAGATTCTACTGCGTTTGCTAAAAGACTAAAGAATAGTGTCAATAAATTAGAGGCACGCTTATCAAAATATGATGCATCAACTCCACCTGCTTTAGCCCTTCAATCCCAAATTGAAAAAACTAAAGTACGATTTGATAAATATGGAAATTCTGGTGTATTATGTGGTCAAGATGGTTTGCCTCACTTGATCACAGATGGTAGATGGAATCATGCAGGCGAATTTGTGTTCCCAGGACTTTTGTTTATTTATATTACAGGATGGATTGGATGGGTAGGCAGGGGTTATTTACAAGCTGTTTCTAATTATAGCAAGCCTATAGAAAAAGAAATTATTATTGATGTGCCATTAGCTCTTAAATTTTCTGTTTCAGGATTTACATGGCCTTTAGCAGCTTTACAAGAGTTTACGAGTGGTAAATTATTGGCTTCTGATGAAGATATCACTATATCACCACGTTAGTTTATATAAATCATAAATCAAGGAATGAATTCTATGGATGAAAATTTAATGAAGTATTTATCTACTATACCTGTTGTTGGTGCAATTTGGATTACATTTACAGCGGGATTTGTCATTGAGATTAATCGTTTTTTCCCGGATATATTATTTTTTTCTTTTTAAATTTATATCCTAATAGGATTATGTAGTTTCTTAATATTTATCTACTCTAGCAAGCTTTATATAGTGTAAGCTTGTTTTTTTTATTTTATTTGCATAATTGTATTAACATGATATTTATTAAGTTATAAATCTAATTTTTTATTCAAAAGATATTATGAGTTTAGTGAGTCAAATTATTGTTAGTGCAGATAATGAATTAAGATACCCAAGTATTGGTGAGTTGCAATCTATACAAAGTTATTTAAAAACAGGTGAGCAGCGTATAACAATTAGTTGTATTTTAAGAGATAAAGAGCAAGATATAATACAAGAAGCTAGTAAAGCAATTTTTCAAATTCATCCAGAGTATATAGCCCCAGGAGGTAACGCAGAGGGTGCTAGAAAAAGATCTCTATGTTTACGTGATTATGGATGGTATTTACGTCTAATTACTTATGGAATATTAGCAGGTGATAAAGAGTCTATTGAAAAAATAGGTGTTATCGGTGTACGAGAAATGTATAATTCTCTCGGCGTACCGATTTTAGGTATGATAGATGCAATAGATTGTTTAAAGAAAGCTACTTTGAAATTATTGAGACAAGAGGATGCGATTATTGTTTCTCCATATTTTGATTTTATTATACAAGGCATGTCTTAAATGATTTATAGTTGCTTGATAAGATATCTAGTGATATAATTTTAGTATGCTCGGAAAACTACACAGTAATAGCTCAAACTTGTCAGAACTGGAAAGTAGCAGCAATATAGCTAAATTACATAGGTATGTTTCCGGGTTTTGTTATTTTGTATAAATGAATTTCAAATAAACAATAAAATTTATTTACAATTAGCTAGTTAAATTTATATAAGTAAACTCAATATCTACTTTAAACATATAATCAGTAATATAAGTTTTTATAATTCAACTGAACTTTGAAAGTCACATGAAATCATTAAATATGCAAGGGGCTCGTATTCTTGCTACAGGCTCTGCTGTTCCTGAGTTATGTGTAAACAATTTCAAGATAAGTGAAATGGTTGAAACTTCAGATGACTGGATAGTAACTCGTACAGGAATCAAAGAAAGAAGATTATTAACAGGAATTGATACATCAGTAGTCGATCTGGCTTGTTTAGCCTCAATTAAGGCTTTAGATAAAGTGTCCATGAACCCGTTAGATATTGATTTAATCATTTTAGCTACTTCAAGTCCTAATGACCTCTTTGGTAGTGCAAGTCAGGTACAAGCTCAAATTGGTGCCAATAAAGCAGTTGCATTTGACTTGACTGCTGCTTGTTCTGGTTTTGTGTTAGCTATGGTTACTGGAGCTCAATTTATACAAAATGGAAGTTATAAGAATGTACTTGTAATTGGAGCTGATGTTTTGTCTAAATGGACTAATTGGTTGGACCGTAGTACATGTATTTTATTTGGAGATGGTGCTGGTGCAGTTATTATTCAGGCTTGTTCTCAGGATAATAATGGTATTCTAGGTTTTCAGTTAAATACTGATGGTGAGAAGTACGATCAACTATCTATTCCGTATAGAAATAAAGCAAAAAATCAAACGATTTCTATTTGTCAGGGTGAATTTGATTTTATTCAAATGAACGGTAAAGAAGTCTATAAATTTGCTGTATCTAAAGTACCTCTCAGTATATTCAAATGTCTTCAATCTTTACGTATTTCTATTGAGGATGTCAGCTGGCTATTATTGCATCAGGCAAATGAACGAATAATACATGCTGTTGCAGAAAGATTATCAATTCATTCTTCTAAGCTTATTTCTAATTTACATAAATATGGTAACACTTCTGCTGCATCAATTCCATTAGCATTAGATGAAGCATTATCTAATAATAAAATAAAATATAATGATTTAATTGTTATTTCGGGCTTTGGTGCGGGCCTTACGTGGGGTACAGTTGTAATTCAATGGAAATGTTAAATATTAATAGAAAACAAGAAAAGCTCGATAATATGATGATATATATTACAATATAAGAGAAATATATGATAGCGAATTAAATGTGGATTACTTATTTTATTTAATCTATTTATTTATTTTGCGAATTAATCTTTTGCAAATCAATCATCAAGGAAAATTAAGAATGACTGCATCCTTATCTAGTTTTTTAAATAGTTTAATTTTAGGAGCCTTAATTGTTGTTGTACCCATTACACTGGCTTTATTCTTTGTCAGCCAGAAAGATAAAACTTTAAGAAATTAATTATGGTTTAGCTAAACCCAAACTTAGAAGATCAGATCAATTGATGGAATAAGATATATTCAAATTTTCTGTAATCTTCTATAATGGGTTTTAAAATATCTTTATTATGATCAATAATTGCGAAATAAAAAGTTTATTAATGAAATCTTATATCAGAATACTAAATTAAATTAAGATGTCTTTATCTGAATGGTTAATTAGCAAACGTAAAGTTTCTTTAAAAAGAAATGTAAATCTATTAAACTTATTTGTACCTGAAGGGTTATGGATAAAATGTGATAAATGTGGTTTTTTAATGTATTATAAAGCCTTAAATAAGAATTTGAAAGTTTGTCCACAATGTCAACATCATTTTCCTACTTCTAGTCAAGATAGAATTTTTCAAATTTTAGATGAAAATACATGGAATCCTATAAATAATAATTTGGCATCTACAGATCCTTTGGGTTTTTCTGATAGAAAAGTCTATGGTATAAGATTGCGTGATATGCAAAACAAGACGGGTCTTTCTGATGCTGTACAAACGGGCTTGGGTCTAATTAATAAAACCTCTGTTGCTATTGGTATTATGGATTTTCGATTCATGGGTGGTAGCATGGGATCAGTTGTTGGGGAAAAGCTTACTAGATTGATCGAAATAGCTACTGATGATAAATTGCCAGTTATTATCTTGTGTGCTTCAGGTGGTGCTAGAATGCAAGAAGGTATGTTAAGTTTAATGCAGATGGCTAAAGTTTCGTCCGCATTATATAAGCATAAGGAAAAAGGTTTACTTTACATCACTGTTTTAACATCCCCAACTACGGGTGGTGTAACAGCTAGTTTTGCAATGCTGGGTGATATAATTATTGCTGAGCCTAATGCTTTGATTGCATTTGCTGGGCGAAGAGTTATAGAACAAACTATTAGAGAAGATTTGCCTGATAATTTTCAGACTTCCGAATATTTATTCAAGCATGGGTTTATAGATTTAATTGTTTCTAGAATAGAATTAAAAAGTAAGCTTAAACAAATTTTAAGTTTTTATAATAAATCAAGATAGTAATCAAAAATATATTATATTAAGAAAATTTTAATAAAGATGTTTGAATATAAACTTGCAATACAATAAAGATGAAGTACCAAATGATTGGTAGGAGTTAAATTATTATAAAAACCTCAGCCTATATGTTACTTTAACTCATCATAATATATATAGTATTTTATATATCAATAGTTTTTTATTCAATTATGAAACATTTATGTTTAATTATGCTAAAAAAAAATCTTTGGCTATCATCGACTATAAATTATACAATTTTACTATTAGTACCTTTTATAAGCTCTGCGTATGCGATAGAATTAGATGAAGCAACAAGAACAGTTCAGTTAGAAGAATCAGGTAAAACAATTATTTTAACACCAGAGCAAGTAAAAAGGGGAAAGCGACTTTTTAATAATTCTTGTGCTCAATGTCATAATGGTGGAATCACCAAGACAAATCCAAATATTGGCTTGGAACCAGAGTCATTAAGTTTGGCAACACCTGCAAGAGATAATGTGCTTAGTTTAATTGACTATATGAAAGATCCTACAAGTTATGATGGTGCCAGTTCTATCGCAGAGCTACATCCAAGTATTAAAAGTGCAGAAATTTTTCCTAAGATGCGTAATTTGACCGATGAAGATCTGTTTGCAATTGCAGGACATATTTTAATACAGCCAAAAGTGGCTGCAGAAAAATGGGGTGGAGGTAAAATTTATTATTAGTTTATTTATATGCTATTTTTTCTAATAAATAAGAAAATAGTGCGATTTTAAATAAATAACAATTGAGATTAATAAAAATCGAATATAATGTATATAAACTATATATTAAGCTATAAGGACCATTATTTTATGAGAAGATTACTTATATTTTTAGCTGTTTTTAGTGTGTTATCCACAAATAGTATAGATCAGAGTTATGCTGCTGACTTAGAAGCAGGTGCACAAATTTTCAACGCTAATTGTTCAGCATGTCATGCAGGCGGTAATAATGCTATAATGCCAGAAAAAACTTTGAAAAGTGACGCTCTGAAGGATAATGGCATGGATAGCGTTTTAGCAATTACTAATCAAGTAAAAAATGGTAAAAATGCGATGCCTGCTTTTGGTGAACGCTTAGCTGATGAAGATATAGATAATGTAGCTAACTATGTCTTGAGCCAATCTGAACAAGGTTGGTAATTCATGTGATTGCTTTTATTCTTTTTGCTTCCTGAAATTTAATTAGGATGCATTTTAACTGTTTAATTTATAAATAGATAGTTCAAGTAAGAACTATCTATTTAAATTTGTTGTACATATTAGAATAATATTAATTTTATTTATTTTACTATTTATAAATAATGAATGATTCTTTTCACCCAGCTATTTTATATTTAGAAGATGGAACATATTTTAAGGGTTGGTCTTTAATAAATCTCACAAATTGTTTAGGAGAAGTAGTTTTCAATACAGGTATGACTGGATATCAGGAAATTATAACAGATCCTAGTTATTCAGGGCAAATAATTACCTTCACTTATCCGGAGATAGGAAATACTGGTTTTAATAACGAAGATGATGAATCTCATCATATACATGCTGCAGGGATAATATTGAAAAATTTTTGTCAGCATTCTAGTAATTGGAGAAGCCAAATATCTTTTATAGATTATATTGTCAAATATAAAATACCTCATATTTTTGGTATAGATACAAGGTCATTGACTAAGCATTTACGCGATAGGGGAGCTATGAATGGGTGTATTTCTACAAGAGTTTTTGATTTTAGTGCTCTTCAAAATTTACTTCTATTAAGTCCAACTATGCAAGGTCTAGACCTAGTTAAAAAAGTTACTGCCAAAGATTCTTATGTATGGAACCCTAGTCTTGTGCCAAGATTTAATTTCTCCCATTTAGATTATAAATTATTAAAGTTATTTCCTACTAATTTATCTTCTGTCAATATTCTAGTGGTAGACTTTGGTGTTAAACATAATATCCTATCAAGATTGTCAAAGTTCGGTTGTAATATCCAAGTCATGCCTGCCAATATTGAAATAAATACTATTTTAGCCGCTGAACCTGATGGCATATTATTGTCTAATGGTCCAGGAGATCCATCTGTGGTTTCATATGGAGTTTGTTTAGTTCGAGATCTGATACGTGTAACGAATATTCCCATATTTGGCATATGTATGGGACACCAAATTTTAAGTTTAGCTTTAGGGGCTAATACATTTAAGTTGCGTTTTGGGCATCGAGGTTTAAATCATCCTGCGGGCGTTAGTCAAAAGGCAGAAATAACGAGTCAAAATCATGGTTTTGCAGTAAATTTGACTTATGATTTAGCTCAAGTAACACATTTAAATTTAAATGATTCAACAATAGCTGGTATATTACATGTTAATAAACCCGTATTTTCTGTTCAATATCATCCTGAAGCAAGTCCTGGACCTCATGATTCGGACTATTTATTTGGCGCTTTTATAAAATTGGTTCATTTGATAAAAGAAAAATCATCAAAAGCTAGAGATAAAATTATATAGATTGATCCCAGACAATATGTTGAAATAATGCTGATAAGACTTGCACACCTCTGAGTTGATTAAATAAAGGCAAGTGTCCACTTGGTGCACTTGTGTCCCAGATAAATTCATTAGGATATCTACAAGGAGTTCCTTGATTCTTCCAGCCTATTTTATGCCATAATTTTTCCCAGTTGCAATTATTTGTTAACCATATTTTTCTTTGGATAGAGAAGCCAAATTTGCCCCGAGAATATATTCTCCAAAGTTTATCAATTATATATAAATCTTTAGACGGTAGTAATGATATATCTGTAAAATACAGCCAATTACGTTTATTATCTTCATTTAATCCGGCAAGTTTACAAAGTAAAACTTGAGTTAGCTTATCCGCTTCTAGAAATGCTTGAGATATGAGTAGTTGTTGTAGTGGTTGGTAATCATCTTTTAAGTTCGTATCTAGTTTGATTAATCCTTCATCAAAAAATTTATCTAGTTCTTCTTTAATGTATGAAATTTCTGTTGATCGTAATGTCTCAAATATAATTCCATCAAGGTAGCCGATTTCTATTTGTTTTTCTATTAGTCTATGGGTGAGTAATTTTAATAGAGCTTGTTGACCACTTTCACCTTCTTTGGCAATCTCTTTAACTATTTTGATTTGTTCTTTTGTTGATATGGAATTTTCTAATTTAACTATTTTATCTGTTTTTATGAAATTGATTTTTGCTTGTTTAGTCATGAGTAAAAATAAAATATGAAATATGCTAAGTATACTGTTTTTTCTCTATTCAAACAATTGTTAAATATTCTTATTTCTTAATACCATATAGACTTGATGTAATTATACGAATTATAAAAATTGCGCTATTACCTAAAATATGAATTAGAATATAAAGTAGAATTCTACTAAGGATGAGTAAAAAATTTTCTATTTTTGGTAAGAGTAGGTCTTGTATTTCTATTAAAAAAATAGATAATAGTTTTAGTGTTGATAATTTAGGCAAATCATTTAATCTAGATATATGAATATATTTTGTCTGGATTCCATTTGAATTAATTAACCAGATTTGGTATCGTCCATTATATATTATTCTAGGTTGTATAATATAAAAATATGTTACATTCTGCCAAATTAGACTGTTGCGAAATAAGGCAAGTGATCTAGTTGACGTGAAAATTGAGTTACAAAGTTGATGATAAATTAAAAAATCTAGAATATTAGATAATGATTTAAGGCTTTCAAACAGCATGAATATGACGGAATTACTTACATGGATTATGAGATTTTCTAGTAGTATAGCTACATGTTTTTTAGGAGTTTTTTGGTTATTAAAAATAAAGCTTTGACATGTAACGTAAGATGATCCAAATGTTAAGTAAATTAATAAATGTTCTAATATTAATCTATGTTCCGATAAAAGTCTTCGTGAAAAAAAATATTCGGGTTGGTCAATGAATTTTATGGGATTATTTTTAAATTTCAACATTTTTATGAAACTGTTAAGTGATTTTTGATTAAGATCACACAAAATTTTATAATTTAATAACTTAATATGGTTTGTACTCAAATCTAATTCTATAATATCTAGAATAAGTAGTTCAAGTTGTACGAGAATAGTAGAAAATAACTTATGCCTACTTGAGTTATCGAGTATATCTGTATAAAGTTGTGTGTTAGTTGTATTTACTAAGTTATGCCTGAATTTCTGTTTTGTTGTTAAAAATAAACGTGCAACTTCGTTGTTTAGTTGAATACCTTGTTTGTTTGGCCAATATTCTACCATAGGAATCTACTGTATTATTTTGTTTTTATCAAAAGTATAGTGTTGTAAAAAATAAAATTTCTGCAATATATGTTATTGTTGCAAACACAAAGTTTTTTAATTTATCAGCTTGATTATTACTGTCAATTTAGGTTATGAATATAATTATATTTTCAATATGATTAAATATACACACTATTTGTAGAGGTATTAAGGATAATATATAAATATGTATAATTATTATTTTGCAATAGCAAGTAAAAATTTTTTGATCAAAGAAGAACCTTTAGAAGAGATTTTAAGGGAAAGAACAGGTTATTATAAAAGTATTAATAAAGACATAGATTTTTGGTTGGTTTTAAATCCAGCTTTTATCGATCTGCCTGAATTGTATTCAGTTAAGAAGCAAATAGCAGATGACTCTGCAGCAATTGTATCTTTTGACAAAAAATTTATTCAATGGTTAAAATTAAGGGTAAGTTTTGTTATTACTGGGAATTTTCAATCTAAATCTTTATTGGAAATAGAAAATAAATAACAATCGTCTATTTCTTTATTTTAGTTCTCAATAAACATTTTGTCTTGGGCTGGTGTTACGAATAAAGTTAATATTTCTCGGCTAAAAGTTTCTGCTGCTTTAGATTTATATCGATTAGGATTAACTATGATTGAAAGCATTCTTTTAATTGTGACATTCTTAATTCTAGCCCAATGTAGTATGCCGAGTTCTAGCTCTTTTGCGATTGCAGATACGGAAACAAAAGCTGCACCTAGTCCTGATTGAACGGCATTTTTTATTGCTTCTATTGAATTGAGTTCCATCTCAATTTTAAATCTACTGCTATCTATATCATGTTGATTTAGTACTTTATCAATAACTTTCCTAATAGTTGATTGTGTGTCTAATGCAATAAAACGCAGCCTGTACAAATCTTCTTTTTGGATATCTGTTGACTTTGAAAATATGTGAGATGTAGGTAAAATAAGTGCTAATTCATCTTCTGCGTATGAAGTTATCTGTAAGGTGTCTTTTAATTCTTTTGGTACTTCTCCACCTATTACAGCTAAATCAACTTGTCCATTAGCTACACTCCATGAAATAAGACGTGTAGAGTGTACCTGTAATTGTACATTTACCTGCGGGTATCGTTGGCGGAATAAACCTATAAGTCTTGGCATCAAATAAGTTCCTGTTGTTTGGCTTGCACCTATTACTAGCGTACCTCCTTGTAAATTTTGTATATCTTCTAATGCTCTACATGTTTCTTCACATAATGCGAGAATTCGTCCGCCATATCTTAATAGTAAACTACCTGCTTCAGTTAAAGTTGCTTTTTTGTTAGTTCTTTCAAATAGAGCAATATTTAACTGCTTTTCTAAGTTTTGAATCTGTAAACTAATAGCAGGTTGTGATACATATAAACTATCAGCAGCACGCTTAAAACTACCTTCTTTTATAATAGCTTTTAAAATTCTTAGTTGATCTAAAGTAAAAGGTAAATCTCTCATTTTGTCCTATAGTAAGCTAAAACTAATTGTTACTATTAATAAAAGGTTTATATATATTATCTATTCTAGTATACAATACGTTTTAAATAGTAGGCTTTCAAATTTTTATCACATATTATCTATATCATACTATATTTTTGATAAAATATTATAAAGAAAGTCTATATCAGTTAAGTTTAATTAAAATTATAATATAATTTAAATATCTAGTCATTGTGAGGATAATAACTATGGATATGAGACTATTAATCGTATTGACACCCGTTTTAGCAGCTGGTTCTTGGGCTTTGTACAATATCGGGAGGGTAGCTTTGCAACAATTACGTAGTATGTAAATTAAACTATAAGTGTTGAATTTGGTTTTAAAATCTATATATAAATCTAAATAAAAGTAGGAAATGTGTAATATATATTATTATAATTTCCTGCTTATAAGAATTGTACCTAATTAATGATTCTTTCTTTCAATCTTGCGCAATTAATTTTATAATTAATATTAATTATATTGACCATTTAATTCCTAAATAAATTTAATTATGGCTGTTCCCAAAAAACGTACTTCTAGATCTAAATCTAGGCTGAGAAAAGCTAATTGGAAGCGTAAAGCTTATTTTAGTTCTGAAAAATCTTTATCTTTGGCTAAGTCTCTCTTGACAGGTAAATCCAATAGCTTTGTGTATCTTGAGATAGTTGAGGACAAACTGGAAGATGACAATTAATTGATATACAGCAGACGATTGTGATTTTACATAATTGTATTTTAGTTGCTTTATGAAATTAAATTCTATATATGAGTTATCTTGATACCGATATACACTATATTTTTCGATTATGATATATGGTAATATACATGGATATTATTAATTTAACCCATAATATTTTTATATCAGGCCATAGAGTTAAAAGTTTTGCATTGAAGCTAGGGCAGACAAAAAATATATGGCTTGTCAACTGTCATGAAGGATGTCAGCATGACTTAATCAAAGAAAATATTAAAATCAGCCAAATTTCTGGAATTATTCTAACAGATTTAAATATAGATAGTACGGCCGGTCTATTAGGTCTATTATCTAGCTTAAGTCTTCTTAATAGAAAAAAAATATTACATATTTATGGTCCTCCTAATTTGGATCAATATATTAATTTGATGAAAAAGTACGCTAAAACTAATTTTTGTTATAGTTTGTACTTGCATATTTTTAAAACTAGGCTATTGTTAGACTTTGATAATTATCAAGTATATGCCTTTATAAAAAAGAACAAGGAATTTGTTTTTCTTAACAAAGAAAGGAATAAAATATTTATATTAAGCAAAGCGAAATTATTCCGTTTAATAGAAGGTCCCCTATATGGTAAACTAAAACAAGGTATGGTGTTTTTATTGCCTGATGGATTTGTTGTCGATGGTACAAGTTTTGTATTGGATCGATATTCAGGTATTAAAACTTCTTTTCTTGGTGATTTTTATATTAATAGACAATCGGCTGAAATTAGTTCTCTCTCTAATATTATATATTCTTTATTTTACTAATTTTCATGAGTTAGTTTATCGTTGAGTGAGCTAAGACTTTATCGTTAATTATTATTGGATAAAATAAATGAATGGTAAAGATATATCAATTTATTATTTAAAAAACTGTTTATGATGTACGCAATTATTGAAGCTAATGGGAAGCAAGTGTGGGTTCAGCCAGGAAAATTTTATGATTTACATTATATTCACGCAAATCCTGGTGATATTATTAAATTTAATCGTGTGTTATTAATAAATCAGAAGGGTAAAATTTTAATTGGTAATCCTTGTCTAGCATCAACATATATTAAGGCAAAAGTTTTAAAACACTTATTAGGTAGTAAAGTAACTGTATTTAAAATGAAACCAAAAAAAAATACGAGATCTAAAAAAGGTTATAGGCAGAAGTTGACAAGGCTTTTAGTACAAGAGATTATTAGATAATTTAAATATTTAGTTTTGATGGAGAAAGGTAATTTATGGCTCATAAGAAAGGTAGTGGTAGTACAAAAAATGGACGTGATTCTAATTCTAAAAGATTAGGAGTGAAAAAGTATGGTGGTGAAACGGTTAAAGCCGGTAGTATTATTATTCGTCAAAGGGGTAGTAAGTTTAAGCCAGGTAATAATGTTAAAATGGGAAAGGACGACACTTTATTTTCACTCATTTATGGTCGTGTCCAATTTGAAATAGTTAATAAAAAGAGTCGCAAAGTTAGCGTTTATCCTGTATAAACTATACAGTTGTGTATCATAAATTAATGATAACATATTATTGATTATTATTAGTTTCAATTTATATTCATTATTTTTAATTTAGCTATGTTTTCGGAATGGTAAAAAAAATTGTAGTTTCTCATTTTAATAATATAGCGGCAATTTTACAAAATAATAAGATTCAAGAGATAATTTTAGTAAATGATGCCTATCAAGTAAATGATATTTATATAGGCATAGTACAGAAAATTTTCTCTAGTATAAATGCCGCTTTTGTAAAATTGGGGAAACATGGCAAAAGTGGATTTATTCATATTAGCGATATAAAACCTTTAAAAAAGGGAAGAAGAACAAATCATATTGCAGAAATACTATCGATTAACCAAGTTATTTTAGTGCAAGTCATTAAAGAGCCTACAGTTAACAAAGGTCCGAGATTAACAGCTAATATTAATTTAGTTGGCAAGTATATAATTTTGATGCCTTTTTGTAATACCATATGTATTTCTCACAAGATTTATGACCAGAATGAGCGTAATTATTTATATTCCTTAGCTCTTCTATTGAAGCCCGTAATGATGGGATTATTAATCAGACCATCGGCAGAAGGCACGCAAGAAGATGCCATTATAGAGGATCTAGAGCATTTAAAGAAGCAGTGGAGTTTTATTGAAAAAGCTATGATCTCTAGTTCTCATCCTAAGTTACTTTATAAGGATGAAGATCTAGTGAAAAAAATTGTTAGAGATTTTTATGAAGAAAATATTAGAAAAATTATTATTGATTCTGAAAGCGGTTTGAATCAATTAAATTATCATTTGCATCAATGGTATGGTGAATCCTGTGCAATAAATACAAAATTACAGCTGTATAATAAGCCTGAGTGCATATTAGAACAGTTTAACATTAAGCAGGCTATGTCAAGAGCTTTGAAGCCAAAAGTGAAATTAGCCTCAGGTGGACATATTATAATTGAAAGTAATGAAGCTTTGACAGTTATTGATGTTAATTCAGGTTCTTTTAATAAATCTGATAATTCAAAGGAAGCTATTTTAAGAACTAATTTTTCTGCAGCTATTGAAATAGCATATCAGCTAAAAATCCGCAATATTAATGGTCTAATTGTCATAGATTTTATAGACATGCAATCACAGCGGGACCAATTGCAATTATTGGATCATTTTAGTAGGTGCTTATATTTGGATAATGCTAAACCACAAATTGTTCAGCTATCAGAATTAGGTTTAGTTGAGTTGACACGTAGGCGCAGAGGACAAAGTTTACAAGAATTGTTCCAGAGTCAGAATCAGCCTAGCTACTATTCACAGCAAAGTTTTGGAATTAAACCCGCAAATAGTATAATGGATGCTAATCAATCTCATGATTTTTTATTTCATAAAAATATTAATACACTTTTTTTTAAAAAGAAATTCAAAAAAAATCTCACGTTAGAATTCAAACAGTTTCAACCTAAACATAAGTTTGCTTGTAAGTATTTTTTATATTTTGATAGAGTTAATACAATTAATTTATTTAAACCTAAAGCTAACTGTATTGTACCCCTTCTGTTGTATTCCAAATTGATTGGTCATAGCCATAAATGAATTATAATTGAATAATCAAATTTATATATGTATAAGAATGAGCAAAAGTTCCTGTTCGCTGAAGCGAACAGAAACTTTCGTTTATTCTGACTTTATTATAGCAAATCTTAAAAGACTTGGTTGTATTGTTTTAGATTAGCCGTTAACAGCTGGAGCAATTAGAGCTACTGGTAAAGCTTCGTTAGATGCTAAGTCTAGAGGGAAGTTGTGTGCATTTCTTTCATGCATTACTTCCATTCCTAAGTTAGCTCTATTTAAAATATCTGCCCAAGTGTTAATTACACGACCTTGGCTATCAACAACTGATTGATTAAAGTTAAATCCGTTTAAATTGAAAGCCATTGTACTTACAGACATTGCTGTAAACCAAATACCTACTACAGGCCATAGACCTAAGAAGAAATGCAATGCGCGAGAGTTATTGAAACTTGCATATTGGAAAATTAGACGACCGAAGTAGCCATGAGCTGCAACGATATTATAAGTTTCTTCTTCTTGTCCAAATTTGTAACCATTGTTAGCAGATTCATTTTCAGTTGTTTCACGAATTAAACTAGAAGTTACTAGAGAACCGTGCATAGCACTGAATAGAGATCCTCCGAACACACCCGCTACACCTAGTTGGTGGAAAGGGTGCATAAGGATGTTATGCTCAGCTTGGAATACAAGCATAAAGTTAAATGTACCAGAGATACCTAGAGGCATACCATCAGAGAAGCTTCCTTGACCAATTGGGTAAACAAGGAATACTGCTGCAGCTGCAGCTACAGGTGCTGTAAAAGCAACTGAGATCCAAGGACGCATACCTAAGCGGTAGCTTAGTTCCCATTCACGACCGATGTAGCAACATACACCTAGTAAGAAGTGTAGAACAATTAGTTGGTAAGGACCACCATTGTATAGCCACTCATCTAAAGATGCAGCTTCCCAAATTGGGTAAAAGTGAATACCGATAGCTGCAGAACTAGGGATGATAGCACCAGAAATGATGTTATTTCCATAAAGTAGAGAACCTGCAACCGGTTCGCGGATACCATCGATATCAACTGGAGGTGCAGCAACGAATGCAATGATGAATACAGATGTAGCTGTTAATAGTGTTGGAATCATTAGTACACCGAACCATCCAATGTATAGACGATTCTCAGTACTAGTAATCCAAGTACAAAAACGTTCCCACAGGCTTGCGCTTTCGCGTCTTTCTAAAGTAGCAGTCATAATTAATATAGTTTGTTTAGGATGAATAAGGATACTTCCCAAGCTTTACTTAATCTTGTTAAAAACATTATTACAGTTATAGTTTGTTATTGTAAAGTCTTATCTAAGAATATTTATCGTAAGTTCAGTAAGCTTATTTTTCAATAGAAGCTTGACCTTTTACTTGTAATAAATAAGACTATATGTTATTACAACTTAGCATCAGGGTAAAAATTTAGTCAAAAATACCAATTACTATATTTATCTATGTTATGAGTGGTGAGTAAAACTTAATTTGTCAAGAAAATAAATGTCACATTTTAGTAGAATTAAAACAAGTATATCCGAAATCACTATCCTGCGCAAAACATTAGAAGATTTAGGTTTTGAGTGTTTATCCAAAGAATGTTCTGTTAAAGATAGTTATGGAAATGTACAGAATGTGGATCTTCTTATTAGAAGTGAAAATAAAAACATGCTGGGATTTGCATGGGATGGTAGTGAATATAATTTAGTAGCCGATCTCCACTTTTGGAATCAAAGTATTTCAGTTGAAAGGTTTGTAGATAAGGTGAAACAGCAATATGCTCTGAATGCTGTATTACAAGAAAGTGTTAATGAGGGATTCAATCAAGTCAAGCAAGAAGTAATGCGTGATGGATCTATTAAGCTAATTATTCAGAGATGGCAATAATAGTGTTTATGAGTAATTATGTTTATTCATATTAATTGCGGACGGAGAGACTTGAACTCTCACGAGATTTTCTCACTAGAACCTAAATCTAGCGTGTCTACCAATTCCACCACGTCCGCATGGAGTTTTGTGCATACTGTCTACACGAAGTAAGTATATCAAAAATTATATTTTAAAACAAGCCCTTCTATACTTAATTAACGATTACAAAACATAATTAATTATAGTAAATATCTTGTTATATATTTATTAGTTTGTTATAATCAATTGCATGTAGATTTTTCCTCAGTAGCTCAGTGGTAGAGCGATCGGCTGTTAACCGATTGGTCGTAGGTTCAAATCCTTCCTGAGGAGTATTTATTGCACAGTCTACCATTTTGATTCAGATGAGGTAAGCATATGATAAACTATATCCTTAATTTTTTAGATACCCAATTATATTATTGGCAACAACAACTGTCCATGCTAATTTCTGCAGAGCTAGGTAGTTGTACACCCTTAACTTTTGCTATTTTACTGATGGCCGGACTTGTTACTAGCATGAATCCTTGTTTATTATCAGTATTACCTTTGAGTGTTTCATATTTATCTAGTAATAGTGCTTGTACCAAATCAGTTAGTAAGCTGGTGTTTATAGGTGGAGTTATTACTAGTTTTATAACCATGGTTTTAGTGACTTCTATAGTTAGTCAACAGTATGCTAATTTAATTAACGTAATACCGATATTTTCATCTGTATTTACTATTTTGATAGGTTTGAGTTTATTACAAATAATTAATATTTATAATTTTACATCTATTTCGGATATTTTTAGTTTTTCATCGAATACACAATTATTGCAAAATTATACTACAGGTTTAATATTTGGATTAAGTTCTACACCTTGTAGTACTCCCATTATATTAATTATACTTGTATGGTTGCTCAATGTAAAATATTGGTTGCTGGGATTTATGTATTTATTTATCTATTGTTTAGGATATATTTTTCCTCTTATTATATTGATTAATTATGTTTTAAATTATGATCAAATCTTAAATATTATAAAGAGTTGGAATTATCTTATTCCTATTAGTGGTTCTTGTATTTTGGGAGTAGGTATATTTTCTTTTTTGCAGAAAACATTAATGTAGCCTTGATGTACTAAAAATCTATAAATTTATATTTGTAATAGAGGATAATTATATGAAGATATTAAGTTACAAGAATATTTCATGGAATATTCTTAAGATAGTGAGCAGCTTAAACTTTTCAATCATATTACTTTTGCTCATAGCTTTAGTTAGCATTTTAGGAACTATAATAGAGCAAGATCAAAGCCTTTTATATTATCAAACGAGTTATCCCGTTTCAGAGAATAAATTCTATCCTTTTAATTGGCATACTATTGTTTTTCTTGGATTAGACCATTTATATGCAAATTGGTGGTTTTTATTGATCATATTCTTATTTTTTGTAAGTCTTATAATATGTACTTTCTCACGGCAGCTACCTGTTCTTAAAAATGCAAGAAATTGGAAATTTTTGCAGCAAACAAAAAATATGAAAAAAATCAAAATTTTCCAATCTTTTTCTTTTGCATCTATATCCAATATGATTTATTCGCTGAATAGTTGTAGCTATTATGTGTTTCATAGAGGTCATAGTGTGTACGCATATAAAGGTTTATTAGGGCGTATTGCTCCTATATTTGTTCATTTTAGTATTATTTTAACATTAATTGGTACCATCATAGGCTTATTTGGTGGCTTTATAGTACAAGAAATGGTACCTAATGGAGAAACTTTTCATCTAAATAATGTTGTTAAATCGGGTGTTCAAAGCAGATTGCCATATAATTTAGTGGGTTTTATAAATGATTTTTCTATAGAGTATAATCAAGATGGTTCCATTCAGCAGTTTTTTTCTTCTGTTTCTATTATGAGTAATGAAGGAGAATCTTTAATTACTCAGCAAATTTCTGTAAATTCGCCTTTGACATTTAATGGTATTACATTTTATCAAACGGATTGGCAAGTTAATGCTTTGAGGTTTAGATTGGGGCAGGCGCCAATTATGCAAAAGAAATTAAATAAGATACAAATTGGTAATAAAACTATATGGTTTTGTAACTTACCTGTAAGTTCCAAGGAAGGAGTTAATATCGTTATTACAGGTCTAACAGGAGAATTGTTTTTATATGACTCAAACGGCATGTTACTTAAAACATGTAATGTAAATCAGCGAGTCGAGATATATAATACATCATTTATGGTTAAAGAAATTATGGCAAGCACTGGTTTGCAAATTAAAGCAGACCCAGGAATAAGTGTCGTCTATCTGGGTTTTTTTATATTGATTATTAGTGTCATTACAAGTTATTTATCTTATTCGCAAATTTGGGTTAAAAGTGCAGTTAATAATATGGACTTAGCAGGTTTTACTAATAGAGCTGTTTTAGCATTCGAAGAGGATTTTATTGCTATCCAAAAAGTATACACTTATCATACTTTTCAATAGTTTATTCTTCATAATTTAGAATTTAAAAAATTATGAATGATAATTTTGCCTTTATCTGTCCATAAACTTTCAGGATGAAATTGTATACCTCGTAGAAGTTTATATTTTTTATGACGACAGCCCATGATTATTCCATCTTCTGTCCATGCAGTTATTTCTAGTTCTTGAGGTATAGTTTGCCTATCAATTATTAAACTATGATAACGTGTTGCCCAAAAAGGATTCGGTATATTTGTGAATAAATCTGTTCCATGATGCTGAATTTTACTGATTTTACCATGCATGGGATCTTGAAGCTGTATGATTTTTGCTCCATATATATATCCAATACTTTGATGTCCAAGACAAACACCTAGTATTGGTATTTTGTTAGCATATTTTTTAATTAATTCTAATGTTATACCTGTTTGTTGTGGATCTCCTGGGCCGGGTGATATTATTATATGTGTAGGTTTTATAATATCTATGTCGTTTAAAGATATTTGATCATTTCTTACTACTTGAATATCGAAACCTAGTTCTCCAACATATTGAACTAAATTTTGTGTAAAGCTATCGTAATTATCTATTATTAAAATCATTTTTTAGTTTTGTTTCAAATTTATTGTATTTACTATTTTTCTAGCAGACCTTCTACTGGGGGGGAACTTGGTTGAGCTCGCAATCTTTTTTCCATTCTTCCAGCCAAGTATGCCATTCTGCCAGATATAACACTAAACTTCATTGCTTCAGCCATATGTTGTGGTTTTAGTGATTTAGCAACGGCTGTATTTAATAAAACAGCTGATGCTCCTAATTCCATAGCTTTACCCGCTTCGCTTGCAGTTCCAATCCCTGCGTCAATTACTACAGGTATTTTTGCATTATTAATAATAATTTCTAGGTTGGAAATATTTTGTAGTCCCTGCCCAGATCCTATAGGAGATCCTAAAGGCATTACAGTGGCGCACCCAATTTCTTCTAATTGCTTAGCTAGTATAGGATCTGGGCTAATATAAGGTAAAACAGTAAAGTTTTTTTTGATTAAGTATTCTGCAGCCTTTAGGGTTCCTATTGGATCCGGTAGTAAATATTTAGGATCTGGAATGACTTCAAGTTTTATAAAATTATTGTCAGTTTGGCCTAGTTTTTTTGCTATTTCTCTTCCTAGAGAAGCTATTCGAATGGCTTCTTCTACAGTTTCACACCCAGCGGTATTAGGTAGAAGCCATAATTTGCGCCAGTCCAGACCATCGATTAAATTACTTTTACCAAAGGTTTTAGCATTTTGTATTCTGCGTATAGCTACTGTAATAATAGAAGCTTGGCTTATTTCTATACTATTTTTTGCCTCATGTAAATTTTTATATTTTCCTGTTCCGAGCATTAGACGAGAAGGGAATGTTATTTTGTCAATAGTTAATGGTTGTTTTTCAAGATCTGTCATTAGGTTTAATTGTTGATATTGTACTATGTTTATATATGCATTTAAAACGGAGCTGAATTTGAAAAATATGATAATTCTATTGTAGAATCAATATGAATTGTATAACAAGTTTTTTTTGTAATACAAGTATCGTAATTAATTTACGTTTGAAGTAAATCTATGAAATCATAAAGACCAAAGTACTTTTGGTTTCTTAATTTAATTATATATTTATCATTATTATGCCTAATCGATTACCTATATGGATAATTATCATCATCAGTACCTTGATAGTAGGTGTGACAGGTTTATTAATATATAGTATATATCAATTGTTAGCTAAGTCTTTAAAAGAAAAAGAATATGATAAAAAAAGTATTACAGTTATAGACCGTTTTGGGTCCATATTACCTTATGGTCTTCCATTATTAGAAGGATTACAAAACTTTGGACAACAAATTTTGCCTGATTATCCATTCAGTTTAATGAGTCTTTATAAAAAAACTTTAATGCCTTTTGTGATTTTTTATGTAACACATCCAGAATTAGCATTCATTATATTTTTTGTTTTATACTATCTATTTGTTAGAGTAAAAAGTCCTGTTCCGGATAGACCTTTTATCAGGTTCAATGTTTTACAGTCAATACTCTTATTCTTGATTAATTCTTTACTTGGTGCTACTTTTAGAGCCTTGCCTATTGAATTTAGAATGAGTTTATACGGATTAATGTTGTGTAATACATTATTTTGGTTTGTATTATCCACAATTACTTATTCTGTAGTAAAATCTATTCAAGGTAAGTATGCAAAAATACCTGTTATTTCTCAAGCTGTGAGAATACAAATAGATAATAATCAAACATAGCACTTGTATTTATGATGTTAAATAATTACGAAACAATTTATATTTTAAAACCTGATGTTACAGAGGATACTAACCTTACTCTAGTAAATAAGTATAAATCTTTGGTTAAAGAAAATGGTGGTCAGAATGTTTTTGTGCAACATAAAGGTAGAAGACACTTATCCTATAATATTACACATTATTACGACGGTATTTATATACAAATGAATTATGATGCTAATGGGTCGATAGTTAAGCTGTTACAGAAGTCTATGAGATTTGATGACCAAGTTATTAGATCTTTAACAGTCAGGCAAGACTTGCTTAGAGATGTAAATTTGTAATTCAAAGTATTATTTTGTAATCAGTGAAATATAGCTAGTTCTGTTATTTTTAAATATATGAATTTATTGTAATGGAATATTTTTTATTGGTAATTAGTATTTTATGAATTCTAGTATGATTTTATATAATTCATCTTAACCTATTCGCATAATAAAAAAATGATGTGTCTTTGTTTCTCTGAATTCAATATGTTTGTTCAAATCTATGAATATTAATTTATAATTAATCTTTTAAATACATTAACTATATTGTAGTTATAATATAAATATATGAGTCGATATTAGACTTATTTGCGCCAGTTATTTTGTTTTTGATCTAAAGGAGTACTATGATTAGCGATAGTCAAATTTTCGTAGCATTACTATTTGCTTTAGTATCCGCTGTTTTAGCAATTCGTTTAGGTACAGATTTGTATCAATAGTTTAACTCTGTCATCTAATATATTATCTATTATTTTAGTCTTTTAAGTAAATTCTAATTAAAGATGTAACATTACAAGTATGATATAAATACGTAAAGTTACATCTATTTATATACAATTTGCATTGTGGTGAACTGTATAGCATTTTTATTATGTTAAATGCTATGATAGATAAAATACATTTATAATATAAAAAATTAAATAAGAAGTTTATTGTTGTGAGTATTGCAAAAGATAAAACTCGTCCTGTTTTTCCTTTTACAGCTATTGTTGGTCAAGAAGAAATGAAGCTGGCATTAATTTTAAACGTTATTGATCCTAAAATTGGTGGAGTTATGATTATGGGTGATCGTGGTACAGGTAAGTCAACCACTATTAGAGCCATAGCAGATTTGCTTCCTAAAATAGAAGTCGTAGAAGATGATGTATTTAATTCTCATGCTTCAGATTATGAATTAATGGGGGATTCAGTAAAAAGCAAAATCGAGAAATCTGAAAATCTTTCTACTACATTTATTAATGTTCCGATGGTAGATTTACCTCTGGGAGCAACTGAAGATAGAGTATGCGGTACAATTGATATTGAGAAAGCCTTAGCTGAAGGTATTAAAACTTTTGAGCCTGGTCTATTAGCTAAAGCTAATCGCGGCATCTTATATGTCGATGAAGTTAACCTACTGGATGATCATTTAGTTGATATACTATTGGATTCTGCTGCATCTGGATGGAATACTGTAGAACGCGAAGGTATTTCCATTCGTCATCCGGCTAGATTTGTTCTCGTGGGTTCTGGAAATCCTGAAGAAGGTGAATTGAGACCCCAATTGTTAGATAGGTTTGGTATGCATGCTGAAATTCGAACAGTAAAAGAGCCTTCTTTGAGAGTCCAAATTGTTGAACAAAGAAGTAAGTTTGATAGTGATCCTTATATATGTTTAGAGGAATTTCGCGAACAGCAAGATAATTTAAAAAGCTCTATTATTGCAGCTCAGCACAAATTACCGTCTGTTACAATTGATTATGATCTAAGAGTTAAGATATCTGAAGTATGTGGTATTTTAGATGTTGATGGATTACGTGGAGATATTGTTACTAATCGTGCTGCTAAGGCATATGCTGCATATCAAGGTAAAGATCAGGTTGATGTTGACGATATCAAGCAGGTAATTACGCTTTGTTTGCGCCATAGATTAAGGAAAGATCCTTTAGAAACGATTGATTCAGGCATAAAAGTTGGTGAAGTAGTAGGAAATGTTTTTGATAATCTTGCATGATGATCATAGATATCATTTACCCAATTACTTGTTTATCTACTAATGTTGAAATATCTAAGTAGCTACAATATAGGCTCAGTAGGATTCGAACCTACATTAGAGACTTAGAAGGTCCCTGTCCTAATCCCTTAGACGATGAGCCCTTTAGATAGTGTTGAGCAGAAGCATCAATGGGCGGTACTGGATTTGAACCAGTGACCACCTGCTTGTAAGGCAGGCGCTCTACCACTGAGCTAACCGCCCTGTGATGAGTAATATAATATAATTTCATAGATAATGCAATATATCGTTAGTAACTAATATCAAATATCTTACCATTTTACTTTATCTACTTATAGCGTTGTGACTATTTTAAAAAAATATTTTGTTTCATTGAGGGCAATTTTATATAAATGGCATCAACAAAAGAAAATTATTTTCCAGTATTTCATGAGCTTATTTATACATTATAGAATCTCTAAAATAGAATTGTTGAATACGTTAGATCAGATACAATTAGTTGGTCCTGGTTCTTTAAGTATATCTTTGATGACAGCATGTTTTGTGGGTTTTGTTTTCACTTTACAAGTAGCCAAAGAATTTTTGTATTTTGATGCTGTTAGCTTAATTGGAGCCGTTTTGACTATTGCTTTCGTACGTGAATTATCTCCTGTTTTGACTTCTGTTATTATAATAGGACGTATAGGATCTTGTTTCACCGCTGAATTGGCTACAATGAAAGTTACAGAGCAAATAGATGCGCTTTACCTTCTACATACGGATCCTTTGATTTATTTAGTATTACCTCGTATATTAGCCTGCATGATTATGTTACCTATTCTTAATATTTTTTCATTTGCTACTAGCTTAGCTGGTAGTGCTTTCATTTGTTTTGTTTTATACGGCATAGATCCAGTTCTTTTTTTTCTATCTTCTTTTTCATCTTTATCGTTTTTAGATATTATTAAATCTTTATTAAAGACTATTATTTTTGGTTTTGCAATTTCTATTATAAGTTGTTTTTGGGGTTTAACAGCTAAAGGTGGTGCTAAAGGTGTGGGTCAGTCCACTACTTCATCTGTTGTTACTTGTTTATTAACAGTTTTTATTTTAGACTTTGTTCTATCTTATCTTATGTTTAGTAACTTAGAGAGTTCAATCAAAACTTTGTGACTTAATTTTCAATTAATAAATGAGTATTATGGTTATTTTCAGTAAAATGAGGTCAATGTTTTCTAGATGGTGGTCTAATATTAATTTGAAAACTCGTTTAATGGCTTTAACAACACTAATTGTGTCGTTAATCATGAGTAGTCTAACTTTTTGGGCTTTAACTATAATACAAGAAGACTCTATTATTACCGATTCACGTTTTTGTAAAGATCTAGGCATACTATTTGCTTCTAATGTATTAGAGTTGGTAGAGGCTGATAATCAACAGCAATTGGCCAGTGTTGTTGAAAAAATTTATTTAAGTACGTCAAGCCTGAGGTATATTTTATTCTTTAGGGTAGATGGAACTTTGTTTTTTGGTTTGCCAGTGTATACTAATAAAGTACAAAATTTATTGCAATTACACCATAATTTATTTCAGATTGAAACTCAGGATTTTCTATTTGATACTCCTCTAGTCAAGTATAGTACGAGTTTTAAAGAAAATATTACTGATATCATTATACCCTTGACTAAAAATGGAAAAAATTTAGGTAGTTTAGATCTGGGTATTAATTCTAATCCAGCTCTTTCTTCCTCTTCTAAATTAATTAATGATATTAGTATGGCTATTTTTGTATCCATTTGGTTCATGGTGCTTATAGGTGCAATTTTAAATACATTTATAATCAATAAACCTACTCGTGAATTGCTTTTAGGTATTAAAAGTATTGCATCCGGTAATTTTAATCAACGAGTTAACTTGCCTTTAGATGGTGAGTTAGGAGACTTAATTGTCAGTTTTAATGAAATGGCAGAAAGATTAGAATCTTATGAAAAAACAAATATAGATAAGTTAACTCTAGAAAAGAATAAGTTGGAAACAGTAGTATCAACTATAGCAGATGGAGCAATTTTAGTTGATACTGAATTAAGGTTGCTATTTGCTAATAAAGTAGCAATTAAATCTTTTAATTGGAGTAATTTAGATATTATAGGCAAGTCTATTTTTAGCTATTTTCCTCTGCATGTAATTGAGGCTCTATTACCTATTCTTAATGATTTAGTTAAATCAAATTGTTTAGATAATGCTACATATAAAACACAAGAAATATGTATAGATTTTGATTATGATTCAAAAAAATTTTTTCGTTTTTTGTTAACAGCTGTTTTAGAGAAAAATAGTAATACTTTAACGGGAGTGGCTATAATCATTCAAGATATTAGTCGAGAAGTCAAGTTAAATGCTGCTAAAACTCAATTTATAAGTAATGTATCTCATGAGCTTAGAACGCCCTTATGTAATATAGGATCTTTTATAGAAACTGTAATAGATTATAATACTACCTTAAGTAGTCAGCAAAAAATACAATTTTTAATGATTGCGAATAATGAAACAAAGCGTTTGTCTTCATTAGTGAATGATATATTAGATTTATCTCGTTTGGAGTCTGAATATAATTATAAATTAACTTCTGTAGATTTACCTAAGGTACTCTCTAATATTATTAATACTTCTGGGTTAATGGCTATTAATCATCAAATTGATCTAATCCTTGAGTTAGATTCTAGAGTTGAGTTTATATTTGCTCATGAAAGTTCTTTATTACAGGTTGTTGCTAATTTAATAAGTAATGCTATTAAATTTACTGGTATTTACGGTAAAGTAGTAGTTAGAGTTTATTCCATTATTCCTTTAGGGAATAATATGGACCTCACAAGTAGTGAATACAAAAAAAAATTGCTACATGATAGTGAATTAATCAGGATAGAAGTTATTGATGAAGGTATAGGTATTGATAAAAGGGATCAAAAGCATATATTCGAGAGATTTGTAAGAATTGAAAACAGTATTCATACTTTAGAAGGAACAGGTTTAGGCTTATCTATAGTCCAAAATATTTTGAGTAAATATAATACTCAAATCATGATTCAAAGCCAATTATCTGTAGGAACAAGTTTATGGTTTGATCTGCTTAAAGTAAAATAATATACTTTCCAATTATAAACAATATTTTTTATTTATGTTTAGATTTATTTATTAAGATACTATAATATATAATATAGATGTCATAAACTTAATAGAATATTTAAGTTTTAGATGATCAATCTAAATTTATGCTTATTATAAAGTCGTGCTATGATAAATATTATTAATATTATTTGTAATTTAATATATTGTAATTATTATTGATTATATGCTGTATGGATTTTCTAAAGTAATTTCTGGTATTAATGTATATAATTAAAGTATCATAAAGATTAATTCAATTTATTTTTATACTAATTTGTAGCTGTTTATTACATCTATTATTTATATATTTTTTAGGAGGTTTTTATTATGTCAGGAGGATCAACTGGCGAGCGTCCTTTTTCTGATATTATTACTAGTATAAGATATTGGGTTATTCACAGTATAACAATACCAGCTTTATTTGTTGCGGGTTGGTTATTTGTAAGTACGGGTTTAGCCTATGATGTATTTGGTACACCTCGACCAAATGAATATTTTACTCAGGATCGTCAACAGGTTCCGCTAGTAAATGATCGTTTTAGTGCAAAGCAAGAACTGGAAGATTTAACAAAAGGAATTTAAAAGGGAGGTATATTATGACTAAAAGAAGTTCTAACCAACCTATATCATATCCAATTTTTACTTTTAGATGGTTAGCTATACATGGTTTAGCTATTCCAACAATATTTTTTTTAGGTGCTATTACATCTATGCAATTTATTCAAAGATAGGAGATTACCATGAGTGGTCCGAATCCTAATAAAGAACCTGTAGAATTAAATCGTGCATCTTTATTTTGGGGTTTATTATTGATTTTTGTTCTTGCAGTATTATTCTCAAGTTATTTCTTTAATTAATAATTAACATATTTGTCCCGTAGTTTTATTATTATAATTAAGTATTGGAGATAGAGAAATATGGTGGGTACTGGTAGAGTCCCTTTGTGGTTAGTAGCTACTGTAGGTGGTATAGCAGCTATTACAGTATTAGGCATTTTTATTTATGGTTCTTATTCTGGTATAGGTTCTTCTCTATAGTTTATAGTAGAAGATATTTTCGTGTATTGTAATAATAAAATAAGTTTATTTCATAAATTAGCAGCCGCCTCAAAAATTATTTAAGACGGCTGCTATTTTCGTGTTGTGAACTCTAAGTCAAATATCTTTAAGCTATATTTTCTTCCTCAATATATAAAAATAATAGAGCCATACTTAATCCAGGAAATATAATTCCTACTAAAGGTACTAAAATTGATGGTAGGTAAGATGCTGTCATATGTATTAGTAATGTGTTCGTTTTGATTTTTAGAATCTATGATGAATAATATTCGTTAACAAAAGGAAGAGTATCAAATCTACGATTCTGTACTCTACTACAATATCATCACGCCATCTGGTTAATTGTAATTATATATGTTTATATTTTCAAACAGTGAAAATATTGTAAAATTTAATATTTAAATTAACCCTGATTTCAATATATTCGTTTTATGTGCTACGATTTTATATATTACAGTAATAATATTTTATTGTTCTGTTATTAAAAAATTATTTAAACTATTAATTTACTTATGTCTAATCATTCTACTAAATTTCTACCCGAGAGTTTAGAAGCAATGCGTAAGTTTTCACAGACATATGCACAAAGAACAGGTACATTCTTTTGTTCTGATCTTAGTGTGACGGCCGTAGTTATAGAAGGTCTTGCTAAGCATAAGGATGAGTATGGTTCTCCTTTATGTCCATGCCGTCACTATGAGGATAAATCTAAAGAAGTATTAAATACATATTGGAATTGTCCATGTGTTCCCATGAGAGAAAGAAAAGAGTGTCATTGTATGCTGTTTTTATCGCAAGATAGTGAATTTTCCGGTAGCGCACAGTCAATAGATTCTTCTGTTCTGTTAGAATCAATATCTTAATAACATTTTGAATTTATATTTTACAATGCAGATTTTTAGTATACAAAAATGTATGACGGGTCTGCATTTTAGTTGTTAATATTAATTGAAGTTAAAAAAATTATTATAAGCTTTAATTTAACTATCTAATAGTCAGGTTATAAGTTCCCTTTTTTTAAGGATAACAAAATAATTACAGCTGGTCCAACTAAAACAATAATTCCTAATGATACGAGTTGACCAATTACTTGCCAATTAATCATAGTGATAGTTTCCTTTAAATAGTTGATAATTCGTATATTTTAATACACTATACCTAATAATTATACTATCTTTTTTACTAGAAAAGTTAGTTGTATTCTTTAAAATATAAGTTTTATCGAAAAAATTCTAAGAATTTAAAGCTTTTTCTAAAATTTCTCCGAGTTCACATCTTTCATATAAATTACTTAATATTTCTACTCCTCCAATAAATTCTCCATTAATATATATTTGTGGTATTGTAGGCCAGTCAGAATATTTTTTTATCCTTTTTCTCATTTCTAGGTCTTGTAAAACGTTAACTGTATGATACTCTACATTGAAGCTATTAAGTATATTTATTACTTGTTTAGAAAAACCACATACCGGTTGTCTTTTTTCTCCTTTGATAAATACTAGAATTTGATGTTCACTGATCAGTTTTTCAATATTTCTCTCTGTCATATTTATTTTAATATAAATTTTATAAAATATAGTTCAATCTAATTGATATATATCCAGCTATTATAGATGTTAATTATTAATTGATGCCATTTAAGTATTCGATGATCTCTATGCTCTTTTTGCATTAAATTGATGATTTGTATGAGAGTATTATAATGTAAAGGTTTGCTAAAGTGATGATAGAAAAAAATTTCTAATGTTCTTGCTTGTATAGCATAGTGTTGTTTTCTAAGCAGCAAGTAATTCAAGGCTATATTAGTTTTATGTCGACTAATTAAGTATAGCTTTATAGCACTTTGCTTAATATATTCATTATCTTGATTCGATATATTGATAAATTTACTAATATTATTTTCTATATTTAGCATGAAATATTGTTTCAGGTAAGGTAAAAGTTCATGTCTTAATCGGTTTCTTGTGATACTATACTGATAGTTAGTATTATCTGACCAAATGGGCAAGCAAAATTTTCTACAGAACCAATTTATATCTTTTCTATGAATAGATATTAAAGGCCTTACTAATTTTATATTAGGTTTCAGCTGGCGATAATATCTTAAACTTGTTACGCCGTCTAAGCTTGTGCCTCTAATTAATTGTTGAAAAAAAGTTTCTATTCTATCTGTTTCTGTATGTGCTGTTAAAAGAGTAGAATAGCTATTCAATATAGCATGTTTTATGATTATTTGATACCTTATTTGTCTAGCTTCTAATTCAGAATAAATTATCTTTTTTATTTCATAAATAGTGATTTTGGTGGATTGTTGATGAATATAGTTAATTAAATGTTTAACTTGTTGTTTACCATCTTCTCTCCATTGATGATCTATATAAATATATTCAATTGTGCCAGAAAAATTTTGTTTTTGCTTAAAATCTTCTACCAATTTAATTAAGCAGAGCGAATCCTGTCCACCAGAAATAGCCACGAGTATATTACCTAAAGGTTGGATTCTTTTTATTTGCTTATTGAATTTTTGATGTAAATGTGTATTCATTATTTTAAATTTAACAATAGCCTTGCGTAAAGTTTTCGGATAATTAAGCTTGCTATTCATACATTACTATGATATCTATGTACTTATAGATATCTTTTGGGTCGCTAACTCAATGGTAGAGTACTCGGCTTTTAACCGATTAGTTCCGGGTTCGAGTCCCGGGCGACCCAATAATCTTATTGTTTTACTCATAATAGTTTTTTTCTTGAATTATATTCAATTAAATATGAACGCTATATCTGAAGTTTTGCGTACCAAGAATTCTAAATGTGCTTTAATACCATTTATAACAGCGGGGTATCCTAATGTAGAAACTTCTATAGAGGTGTTATATGCTTTAGATAAAAAAGGAGCAGATATAATCGAGCTGGGTATACCTTATTCGGACGCTTTAGCTGACGGTCCAGTGATACAAGAATCTTCTAAAATTGCTTTAGAAAAAGGAATTTACATAGATCAAGTATTGGATATTTTAAAATCAGTTAGTCCTAAATTACAGGCTCCAATTGTTATTTTTACCTACTATAATCCAATTCTTGCTAGAGGAATTAAAAAGTTTATTCAGGAAATATCTTATAGTGGTGCTAGAGGATTAATTATACCTGACTTGCCAGTAGAGGAAACAGATTATGTTATCGAGTTATGTAATACTTTTGACGTCGAATTAATTTTATTTATTGCTCCTACAAGCTCTGAATCTAGAATGGCATCTATTCTATCAAAATCGCCTGGTTGTCTCTATCTTGTTAGTAGTTGTGGCGTAACTGGCGTGAGGCAACAGATAGAGTCTACGATAGATGATTTAGCATCTCGTATTAAACAAAAAACCAATAAATTGATTATGTTAGGTTTTGGTATCTCTAGTGCAGATCAGGCTTCCAAAATTTCTTCTTGGGATATAGATGGAATTGTTGTCGGTAGTGCTTTTATTAAAACTATATCTTCAGCTCCGGAAGACAAAATAATCGATAATTTAAGTGAATTTTGTAATGAGATTAAATTGGCTATAGATTGAGTTTATCTTGAGATATATAATTCTTGATAATGTAGGTTACTAATAGTATAGGATTTATTTGAGTTCTTCTTAGCTATTCTAGATAAAGAGGGATTCTATGCATGTGTTAAGATTTAAAATTGTATAAACTTCTTGGCTAGTGTACCAGATGTGGATTCTATTTAATTATGAAGCATTGAATTCTTTAGTCTGCGTTTTTAAAACTTAGTGACAAAGATGAATGAATTGATTTTACTACCCCCAGGGGAATTCGAATCCCCGTTACCTCCGTGAAAGGGAGATGTCCTAGGCCTCTAGACGATGGGGGCCAACATTACGTATACATCATTTGTAATTACATTACCCAATTTTGTATTTTATGTCAACCTTAATCTAAGAAATTTACATGTCATTTTCAATATAGTCTACAGTTGTTATGTTTCAAGATTTACAATTAGTCGTGAACGCATTGTTAAGTAAACAACTGTTTGTCTAATATAAGTTACCATATTAATAAATAAATTAAAGGCTTCATTCTTGTATTCTATTAGAGGATCTTGTTGTCCATAACTTCTCCAACCTATTGATTCTCTCAGTAATGCCATTTTCTCTAAGTGTTCTTGCCAAGCTTTGTCAATTTGTTGTAATAAATAGTATTTTTCTAGTTGCCTAATTAATCCAGGTCTTAATTGTTCCAGATAACTTTCTCTTAAATCATATGTGATACGTAATTGTTCGTATAAAAAACATCTGATTTGTTCATTGTTCATATTTATAAATTTATCAGTATCAAACTGTTCGGTTAGATTTAATAGTTTACTCACTCGATTGATAATGATTTTTTTATTATTTAATGTATTTTCTTTGTTATAGAGTAAAAGGATTTCATCGATAGTACTTTCTCCATATTCAATTATACAATCTCTAGTAAAATTTGATTCTAATATTCTTTTGCGTTCTGTATAGATAGCTTGACGTTGATTATTAATTACCTCATCATATTCAAAAAGTTGTTTTCTAATATCGAAAAAATATGATTCGACTTTTTTTTGTGCAGAATCTAGGCTTTTACTTAAAACAATAGATTCAATTGGTGTATTCTCATCTATGCTTAATTTTTGCATTAAACTAGAAATTTTATCGCCTCCGAAAATTCTTAATAAATTGTCTTGTAAACTAAGAAAAAAACGTGATGATCCTGTATCCCCTTGTCGACCAGAGCGTCCTCTTAATTGGTTATCTATTCTTCTAGATTCATGTCTTTCAGTTCCGATTACATATAAGCCTCCTAGATTTAATATTTCTTTTTTCTCTTTAGAAAAAAGAGTTTCGTGTTTTTTTAATAATTCTAGATAAACTTTCTTGATATTATACTCAGGTTCATCATTATTATATGTATCTGTAGAAGATATAACTTCTTCAATATATTCATCAACATTTATGGCATTTGTAAAATCTTTTGGACTAATGGCTTTTAGAATAGTTTGTATATCTTGAGAAGCATATTCAATATGAGTATTTATACCGATTTCTTTTTTTATATAGTTAATTAAAGTAATTCTAGACATAGCATAGGCATTGCCGCCTAGTATAATATCAGTTCCTCTCCCTGCCATATTAGTTGAAATAGTTATAGCAAATTTTCTTCCTGCTTGAGTTATAATTTCTGATTCCCTGGCAATATTTTCTGGTTTAGCATTTAATAAATTATATGGTATATTGAATTCATCTAACAGCTTTGCTAGAAATTCTGATTTTTCTACGCTTGTTGTTCCTATCAATGTAGGTCTTCCTATTTGGTACATATCATGGCATTCATTAGCAATAGCTTGCCATTTGTGATATTCTGTCTTGTATACTAAGTCGGACAAGTCTTTTCTAATACAGGGTTTATTTGTAGGTATTTCTAGAACTTCAAGTTTGTATATTTTATCTAGTTCAGTTTCTTCTGTTTTGGCTGTGCCAGTCATTCCTGATAATTTTTTGTATAATAAAAATAAATTCTGGTAAGTGATTGATGCTAAAGTTTTATTTTCTTGTTGAATTTTTACATTTTCTTTTGCTTCAATTGCTTGATGTAATCCATCGCTCCACCTTCTACCTTGCATAATTCTTCCAGTGAATTCGTCTACTATTGTAACTTCGTTGTTCTTTATAATATAATGTGTATCTTTTAAGAATAATTCCTTCGCCTTTAAAGCATTTAAAATATATTGAGTCCAAGAATTATTAATATTATACAGATTATCCAAATTTAATATATTTTCACACGTAGAAATACCTTCTTCTGTTAGTATAATATTTCTTGACTTCTCATCTACATCGTAATGCAGGAATTTATTTAATTCGATAGCTATTTCTGAAGATGTTTTATATTTATCTGTAGCAGCTTCAAAAGGGCCTGATATAATTAGAGGTGTTCTTGCTTCATCTATTAGTATTGAGTCCACTTCATCAATTATAGCAAAGTTAAAATTGCGTTGTACTATATCATTTTTATCCACAGTCATATTATCTCTTAGATAATCAAATCCTAGTTCACTATTTGTAATGTAAGTAACGTCACAATTATATTCTTCTTTCCGTGCTTCAGATATTGTTGATTGTTTGATAAGGCCTGTGGTTAAATCTAAATATTTATAAATTTTTCTTGCTAATAAAGAATCTCTTTCTGCTAAATAATCATTGACTGTTACAATATGTACTCCTTGTTCTGTTAAAGCATTGAGGTATGCAGCTACTATTGCTACTAATGTTTTCCCTTCACCTGTTTTCATTTCTGCTATTTTACCATCGTGTAATACAATTGCACCTATGATTTGGACATCGAATAAAATTAAACCGGTTGCTCTTTTTATGGCTTCTTTGATAGTTGCGAAAGCTTCAGGCAATATTTCATCTATTTCTTTTTGCTTATTTTTTATATCTTTTTTTAGTTTTGTTGTTTGTTTTTTTAGATCTTCTGCAGAATAGTCTGTCAGTAGTGATTCAAAATTATGAATTTGACGAACTAATTTCTGGAATTTTCTTAAATTCTTATTTAATAAAAAATTGAACATTTTTTTAATTTTTAAAGTGAAAATATTTCGCTAGATGAGGGGAAAAAAATTCTTCTACAATTGTAAAAAGTTTTCTATGATAATAAATCTTATACTTTCTACCCCAGATAGGTCCTTTACTATTAAATTCTTTGTCTAAATATTTAGAATAACCATAATAAAATTTGTCTATATCTTTATATATATCGATTTTGGATTCAATGATGGATTGTCCTATAGGTTTATTATGCCCTAATTCCATATGTTTATAATGATCTACATGTAATGGCCATAATGATCTGGCAAAAGTTAATTTATTGTTCATATCATCTTCAAGCCAAATAGTTCTGAGTTTTTTTTTATTTAGTAAGATCTCGGATGTTTTGTAATGTATTTTCAGTTGAATATATTTTCCTGTTAAAGAATTAAGATTTTGTGTAAATGATCCGTCATTCATTAGTATTAGTTTCCATTCTCTTGGTAGTGTTTTTAACTTTATTTCTTTTAAGTAATCTAGTTGTTTCTGTGATATTGTTAATATATTTTGAAATGGATAGTATTGATAGATTGTCATAGAGTAGCATATTAATATTGTATATATTGCATGAGTTTATTTTTTAATAAGCAATACTAGATTTTTTTAATAATGATTTCCCACTCATTTCCTTAGGTATTTTAAGACGAAATAGATCTAGTATAGTGGGTGCTATATCAGATAAGCATCCAGATGCTTCTAGACTGTAGTTTATAGATACTTCATTGCCAGCTAAAATAAAAGGTACCAGATTAGTGCTATGTGACTTACATGGTTTATTTTCATTATTGAGCATGTATTCTGCATTTCCATGATCAGCTGTAACAATAAGTGTTCCGTTCACCTGATTAATTTTTGCTAATAATTTTGTTAAACATTGATCTACAATTTCAATTGCTTTTATGGTGGCTTCTAAATTACCTGTATGTCCTACCATATCAGGATTAGCATAATTGATTATAATAAATGGATATATACTTTTATCAATTGCTTTAATTATACTTTCTGTGAGTTTTTCAGAAGACATTTCAGGAGCTAGATCATATGTATCCACTTGTGGACTTGATATTAATTCCCTATCTTCTCCTGGAAAAGGTTCTTCAATACCTCCATTGAAAAAATAAGTGACATGAGCATATTTTTCTGTTTCTGCAAGTCGGAGTTGTTTTAACTGATTATTTGAAATTATTTCACCTAGAAAATTAGTGCGTTTTTGTTTACTAAATACTGTTTTAATTGATAAGTTCGAATCATATTGTGTAAATGTCACTACTTCTAAATCTTCTATATTTTTAATTGCAAACCCTTTAAAGTTTTTTTTAGCAAAAGAATGTAATAATTGCCTTACTCTATCAGGCCGGAAGTTGAAGAAAATAATTCCATCATTATTTGATATTATACCTTCAGATATTCTAGTAGGCGTAATAAATTCATCCGAAATATTCTGTTGGTAGTATTGATCAATAACTTCCAAAGGATTACGTATAGTATTTATTTTATTTTCTGTCAAAAGCTTGTAAGCTTTTTCTGTTCTGGACCACCTACAGTCGCGGTCCATACTATAGTATCTACCACTTATTGTACATATATTTATATTTTTTATTTTATAGATGCTATTTATAATTTCTTTAATAAATACTTTTGCTGTATTTGGCTGCGTATCTCGACCATCTGTAATTAAATGTAAGCAAATTTCAAAATTGTATTGTTTAGTAAGTTTTATTAATGCTAACAAATGATTAATATGTGAGTGTACTCCACCATTGGAACAAAGACCTATTAAATGTAGTTTGCTTTTACGATTCTCTATTGATTTACAGATATTATGTAAGATTGGATTACTGAAAAATGATTTATCTTCAATTGATTTACTAATACGAACTAAATCTTGATCAATGGTTCTACCTGCTCCAATTGTAGTATGACCTACTTCTGAATTGCCCATTTGGTTGGTAGGTAAGCCTACATCTATTCCTGAAGCACTGAGTAAAGTATGTGGACAATTGTCCCATAGTTTATTTATAGTTGGTGTATTTGCTAATCGAATTGCATTTCCTTTGATTTTTTCTGAATATCCCCAGCCATCAAGTATGGTTAGAACAATTGGATGAAGTGATTTATATGACATAAATTATGAATCGAAATTATAGAGATTTATTGTTTTTGCTAAAGAAAAAGTATTTATTGTATTTTAGTATTAATTAATTATTGGAACTTGAATTAATAATAGGAAGGAAGATCTTAACTATTTTACTATTGTTGATTGTAATGGAAAACTAGAAATAATTATCTGTTATAAAGAAAGAATTTATTCATTTATTATTTCTAGTCTTATTTTTTATATTATGTATGATTTTTTGTGTTCAGATTAACTTAGGGTATTAATAGCATAGTCTAAATATGTATTTGCTTCATTAGCAGATTGACCCGATAATCCATGACTACCTTTAATATACTGTAGAGCTTCTATATACCAACTAGGTGATAATTCAAAGCTACGGTTGATTTCTTCTAGACCAGCTACTAAGTATTCATCCATAGGTCCAGTTGCACCAACCACCAGGCAGTAAGTAGTCATTCTTAGGTAATAGCCAATATCACGTGCGCACTTAGCCTTACCAATTGCACTGGATGCATATGTCGGACCAGGCATCTGTGTAACAAACGGAAATTTTGTATACACTGCTTGTGCTGCTCCAGTAATTAATCTTTGAGCATTATTAGTTAAAGTTTTTGCTGCTTCTAAACTAGCAGTAGCTCTTTGATACCGTCCATTAATAGATTGTAGTTCTCCATTACTTAAGAATCTTCCTTGACTGTCTGCTGATGCTATAGCTTCTGTGATAGGTGTTTTCATAATAAAAATTTTATATTTTAATTTAAATAAAGTTATCCGTATTTCTGAGTAGCTGTATTATTTGTGAAGTTATACAACTGCAACTGCAGCTCTATCAAAATATGCTCCTAGTTCAGCTGTTAAAGAACTACAGTCGCCTAAAGGTACTCCACTTAAGTCATTCGCTAAAGCTATAGATGCCTCTTTCATTTTTTGAATGGCTACTGCTACAGAGGTACCAGGTGTACCTAAAGCTTGGTAAGTTTCTCTTAGTCCGTTTAGACATCTGTCATCTAAAACACTCGAATCACCAGCAATCATAGCATAGCTCACATACCGTAAAACAATTTCCATATCTCTTAGACAAGCAGCCATTCTTCTACTGGTATAAGCGTTTCCGCCGGGTTGCACTAGTTGTGGTTGTTCAGCAAAAAGAGCACGTGCGGAGTTTGTAATAATTGCAGAAGCATTAGAATTAATTTTATTTACTATATCAAGTCTTTTATTACCTTCTGCTACCATTGCTGATAGAGCATCCAGTTGAGTATTACTCAAAAATTCACCTCTAGCATCAGCTTGTGCAACAACTTTTGCGAATGCATCCAACATATTAATATCTCCTTGATTTTTAGAATTATTAGATTTATCCAAGAACTAATATCAAATTTTTCTTATAGATTAGAGAATCTTAATTCTATTATAAGTTAATATATGATTAGTACTTAATATTGTATTATACTTATAGATTATAATTCTATTTTTAAAAAATATTAAAAATAGTCGCTTCTGTTATCAAGATTTGAATATTTTAATCTCCTATAATTTCAGGCTGAGTAATTTCATCCACCATTTCTAGTATAGAACGTATAATAGGTTTCATTAACGGATCATCAACTATGTCAATATCTTCATACTTTCTTCTCTTAGCTCTATTAGCTACTTGTATAGTAACTTTATAACGATTATGTGCTACTTCTAATAATTCTTCTGTTTTGTATGTTATTTGGTTAGAGTCAATTTTTTTATATTGATTCATGATTAATTCTAAATAATTATGTTCAGTAAGCATGTAATTATAGCTCAATAATATATTCTTGAAATTTGAAAATAATTGTATTATGTAAGTTTTAGTGAAATATATGTAATACTATATCAGCAGTTATATTCTTTATATTAAGGATGAAATTGTATTTTTTATGTAATAGTAACATATGAATTTACAACATGAGTTCCGAAGTTTATATTAATTGGTAGAATAGCATGCTTCAATTTTTTAATTTAGTAATTGGAAACTTTGAAGTATTAACTATTATATTAATAGAGTATAAAAGTTGAATTACATGTCGATTAATTTAATTACATAATGAAAGATTCATATATTTTATCTAGTAAACATCAAATAATAGTCTATGCAAGCATCAAAATATTTTACTCACAAACTAAATCAGTTTTCTGGACATCCTTCTATTACTACAGAACGAGATGCATGTGGTGTTGGTTTTATCACTTGTGTAAATCAAAAAGAATCTCACGCTATAGTGTTAAATGCTTTAAATGCTTTAAATTGTATGGAACATAGAGGTGGTTGTAGTTCTGATGGGAGTTCTGGTGATGGAGCAGGAATAACAACTCAAATACCTTGGGATCTTTTATCTGGTGAAATTTCTTACGATTTGTTCAAGGACAATGATCGTCTTGGTGTAGCTATGATTTTTTTGCCTTCTCATGATATAGAGGCTATCCAAAAAATTTGTGAGTGGGTTTTAGAAGAGAATAATTTTATTCTTATATCTTGGCGACAAGTTCCTGTTGATGAAACAGTATTGGGTTCTCAATCTAAAGTTAATCAACCAGTTATTATGCAATGTATAGTTAAAGCAAAATCATTAGTTGGTGATCCTCTAGAACAAGCATTATATATAGTTAGAAAAAAAATAGAAAAGCTTGTGTCTCAAACAACTTTAAATTTGAATAGGCAGTTCTACTTTTGTTCTTTTTCTTCTAGAATCATAGTATATAAAGGTATGGTTCGTTCAGAGGTTTTAGGACAATATTATCAAGATTTATGTAATTCTAAATATAAAAGCAAATTTGTTATGTATCATAGGCGGTTTAGTACAAATACAATGCCAAAATGGCCTTTGGCTCAACCTATGCGCTTCATGGCACACAATGGTGAAATAAATACTTTATTAGGTAATTTGAACTGGATGAAATCAAAAGAGATACTATTTAAAAGTAGTTATACAGATAACGCTTATAGCTCTTTAATTCCTATAACAAATTCTGAGAATAGTGATTCCGCAAATTTAGATGCTGTTTTAGAATTGTTGATTCAATCAGGCAAAAGTCCTCAAGAAGCTTTAATGATATTAATTCCAGAAGCATATAAAAATCAACCGGCACTAAATAAGTTTCCCGAAATAATAGATTTCTACGAATATTATAGTAGTCTCCAAGAGCCTTGGGATGGTCCTGCATTAGTTGTTTTTAGTGATGGGAAAACGATAGGTGCTACTTTAGATAGAAATGGCTTGAGACCAGCTAGATATGTTATTACTAAAGAAGGATTCATTAGTTTATCTTCTGAAATGGGAGTTTTTGAAGTAAATGAAAGGGATTGTATTACTAAAGGCAGACTAGGGCCTGGCCAGATATTTTGTGTTGATATGATTAATAATTTAGTGCTGGATAATTGGACTGTCAAACAATCGATAGCTAATAAATTTCCTTATGGTAAGTGGGTACAAAAATATAGACAAGATTTTGTAGCTAAAAAGTATATAGATAGTTTGAATATAAGTATTACTGATATTACACGCCTTCATACAGCATTTGGTTATACAAATGAGGATGTTGAACTAGTTATAGAACATATGGCTAGTTCTGCTAAAGAGCCTACATTTTGTATGGGTGATGATACTCCGTTGGCTGTTTTATCAGGTAAACCTCATTTACTATATGATTATTTTAAACAGCGTTTTGCTCAAGTGACCAATCCTGCTATTGATCCTTTGAGAGAAAGTTTGGTTATGTCACTTACAATGTATCTTGGTCCTAAAGGTAGTATCTTAGAGCCAGCGGAAAATATGTCTAGAGCAATTAAATTAGATTCACCTATCTTGAATGAGCAAGAGTTGTTAAATATTTCTAATTATGGTTTTCGTGTTTCAACTATCAATACTTTTTTTCAGCAAGATACAAAAAACTCGAATTTTTATATAAGAATCAATGAAATTTGTGAAGAAACTTTAATCAGTATAGAGCAAGGTGCAGAAATTATTATTCTTAGTGATCGTGTTGAAAGTTTAACGCATACTGAGGCTTATATTCCTCCGCTCCTAATTATAGGAGCTGTACATCATTACCTAATAAGAAAACAGTTAAGGCATAAAGTTTCATTAGTCGTAGATACAGCACAATGTTGGAATACGCATCATTTTGCATGTTTAATAGGTTATGGAGCAAGTGCAGTTTGTCCTTACTTAGCATTCTTGACTGTTAGACAGTGGTGGCATAACCCGAGAACTCAGAAATTAGTATCAAATGGTAAATTGCCACAACTAACGATTCAAGAATCTCAATATAATTATCGTTCTGCAATTGAAAAAGGATTATTGAAGATTCTATCTAAGATGGGTATTTCTTTATTATCTAGTTACCATGGTGCGCAAATATTTGAGATTTTAGGTTTAGGCCAAGAGTTGGTCGATCTGGCATTCGCAGGCACAGTTTCTTCTTTAGCTGGTATAAATTTGAATGAATTAGCTATACAAGTGGTAAATTCTTATAATAATGCTTTTGTGACAGATTTACCTAAAAAACTGCCAAATTTAGGCTACGTACAATACAGACCAAGTGCTGAGTATCATGTTAATAATCCAGAAATGTCTAAGACTTTACATAAAGCTGTACGTAGTAAAGATAGTGTACTTTATTCTAAATATAAATCCTTGCTGAATGATCGTCCTCCGACTAATCTTAGAGACTTATTAACAATATCTAGTAATAATTCTTCTATCCCTATTGATGAAGTGGAGCCTGTATCACGCATCTTAGAAAGGTTTTGTACAGGAGGAATGTCTTTAGGAGCATTATCCCGTGAAACCCATGAAACTTTAGCTGTTGCTATGAATAGAATTGGAGGTAAATCTAATTCAGGTGAAGGTGGCGAAGACCCAAGTAGATTTCAAGTTATTACCGATATTAATTCATCTGGTGTATCATCTAAGTTTGCTCATTTAAAAGGTTTGCAAGTAAATGATATTGCTAGTTCAGCTATTAAGCAAATTGCTTCTGGTCGCTTTGGTGTGACGCCAGAATATTTAATGAATGCTAAGCAGTTAGAAATTAAGATTGCTCAGGGTGCTAAGCCTGGTGAAGGTGGTCAATTGCCGGGGAAAAAAGTGAGTCCTTATATCGCAGAATTAAGAAATTGTAAACCTGGTGTTACTTTGATTTCTCCTCCTCCTCATCATGATATTTATTCCATAGAAGATTTAGCACAACTGATTTTTGACTTACATCAAATTAATCCTTCAGCTCAAGTATCGGTTAAACTAGTTGCAGAAGTAGGAATAGGAACTATAGCAGCGGGTGTTGCTAAGGGTAATGCAGATATTATACAGATATCCGGTCATGATGGTGGCACTGGTGCTTCTCCATTAAGTTCTATTAAGCACGCAGGAACACCTTGGGAATTAGGTTTGACAGAAGTACACAAAACCCTGGTTGAAAATTTCCTAAGAGATAGAGTTATATTAAGAGTCGACGGAGGATTAAGGACAGGGCAAGATATTATAATAGCTGCTTTAATGGGTGCTGAAGAGTTCGGTTTTGGTACTATCGCTATGATAGCTACAGGTTGTGTTATGGCAAGAATTTGTCACACTAATAACTGTCCAGTGGGAGTAGCTACTCAGCGTCAAGATTTGCGTAATCGATATCCGGGAATTCCATCGGATCTAGTAAACTTTTTTACATTTATTGCCCAAGAAGTTAGACAAATTTTGGCAGATCTAGGTTACAAAAGCCTACAAGATATAATTGGTCTGAATAGTTTATTACAGTATGATCAAGCGAATTTACAAAAAACAAATCATTTGAATTTAGATATTTTACTGGGTGATTCTTGTGAAACGACTAACCTAGGTATTAATAATAAAATCAATACGAATGGTAAAGTTTTAGATGATATTTTGCTAAATGATCCTGATTTAGTACATGCTATTTACACACATTCAGATGTAGTTAAAAAAGTCAAAATTTTAAATACAGATAGATGTGTAGGCTCCAGAATTTCTGGCGTAATTGCAAAAAAATATGGTAATTATGGTTTTAGTGGTAATTTACAATTGGATTTTTATGGAACAGCTGGTCAAAGCTTTGGTTCATTTATTTCTAAAGGTATGCATTTGAGTCTAGTTGGTGAAGCTAATGACTATGTAGGCAAAGGCATGAATGGTGGAGAAATCATAATCTCTCCTGCCTCAGATTACAATGATGTTTCTCAGCAGGTTATCATAGGTAATACATGTTTATATGGTGCTACCGGTGGTTACTTATTTGCTAATGGTCAAGCAGGCGAACGTTTTGCTGTCAGAAATTCTTTGGCACAAGCTGTAGTAGAAGGGGTAGGAGACCATGCATGTGAATATATGACAGGGGGATTAATTGTCGTCTTAGGCCAGGCAGGACGCAACATAGGCGCGGGTATGACAGGTGGTATATCTTATTTCTTAGATGAAGATAACAATCTGTTGTCTAAGATGAATAAAGAAATAGTAAAAGCCCAAAGAATTATAACTAAGGAAGGAGAAGATCACTTAAAAAATATTCTTGAATTATATGAAATTAAAACCAAGAGTTTAAAAGCAAAGAAAATTTTAGATAATTGGTCTTCTTATATCTCTATGTTTTGGCAAATAGTTCCTCCTTCAGAAGAAAAAACAGCAGTCACTAACCCGCAATATTCATCTTATAAAGCTTTATCACGTTAAATCAGTACAGTATTTATTTATACTGTTATATTATTGTACATTTAACTTTTTATGAAGTTTTTATTATTTAAGTTCCAATTGTCTGATCTATCACACTAGAATAATATATAGTGATATAATATATCTACATTGTTAATGCTTATAATATAATAACTACTAGTTTTAGTTTATTCATTAATTAAAAATTAAAGTTGAGTTAATCCCTATGGCGCATAGTGTAAAAGTATATGATACTTGTATTGGTTGTACACAGTGTGTACGTGCATGTCCATGTGATGTTTTAGAAATGGTCCCATGGGACGGGTGTAAAGCTGGGCAGATTGCCTCTGCACCTAGAACAGAAGACTGTATTGGGTGTAAACGTTGTGAAACGGCATGTCCAACAGATTTTTTAAGTATACGTGTATATTTAGGTGCTGAAACAACTCGCAGTATGGGTTTAGCCTATTAAGTGTAACTTTACATTTTTTGATATACATAATAAATAATTAAGGATTATCAATTAGATAGATAAATGCATATTTATCTAATTGATTATACTAAACAATTGAATACCAATTGTTTTTAATGATATTAGATACATACAGTCTATTTCTATAAAACACTATGCTAGTAATTGATTTGATCAATGTGCGATTTAGTATTATTAAATAAATTACTGTAATATACTAAGCTCTATTGGCAAAATGGTTATGTAGTTATTTTTTATTAGTATTACATACTGCCTAAGTACATTAAAGTATCAATTATGATTGTACTTGTATTTAATTTATTCTCTAATTCCTTATGTGAATTTGTTTTTTTATTATTGACTTGGTTCCAGATAATTGTATCATAATTGAAAATATGTCTATTTATACTGGTTGAGTGACAAATTCTATATTGTATCTGACCAGAATAATAAATATGTATGAACCTACGTATAGCCAGTTAGTATTGTTAAGATATTACCAGTTTAAGTATGAATTTCTAAACATTCTGTATTTATATCTTATGAAAAAGATCACACCAAGTCATGTATGGAAAACTATAAAAAATATAGTTGTTTTTTTAAGTTTTATATTATTTACTCTTCTTTTATGGTTTTCAATAAATGAAAAAAAAAACAAGGCTATTCATTTTTTATAGAGTTTAATAATGCTTACGGCCTGAAAGAAGGTACTAATATATTAATGAGAGGTATAAATATTGGTTATGTGAAAAATATAAAAATGAATTTTAATAGTGTACTTGTTCTGGTTCATATTAAATCTAATGATATTCTGATACCTAAGAATGCTATTATTGAAACAAGCCAAACAGGTTTATTAAATGATGCAGTAATAGATATTCTTCCTTTGGAGACAATATTTATAGAAAAGATCCGAGACATTGATGTATTTTCTAACGTTTGCCAGGAATCTAAATTTTTGTGTAATCTGAGTTATATATACGGTGAAAGAGGCTTAAATTATGATGATCTGATAAGAGCTGCAACAAGAATTTCTCAGCGTTTTGATGATCCCCGTTTTTTTAATCTTCTCTATATTTTTTTACAAAATAGTTTTGAAATATCAGAGGATATTGCTAATACAACAGCCTTATTTTATCATCTTCTACGTAATTTCTTATTGTATTTCACTCAATAATAATACATTATATGCATATTTTAATAATATTTAGTATTTAATTATGACCAGTAGAAAAGCATTATCTTTAGACTTTTTGAAACCAGTTGTAGAATTAGAATACCAGATACAACAGTTGAATAAGATGTCAGATAGTTATGAATTGTCGGTGCAGGAAGAATTAGATCATTTTAAAAAACAATTATATAATTTAAAGCATGATATTTTTCAATCTCTAACGCCTCTTCAACGGTTAAATTTAGTTAGACAAGCGGACAGACCTACTACTTTAGATTATATTCCATATTTGATGGATGATTGGCTTGAATTGCATGGAGATAGAGGAGGAGCAGATGATCCGGCCTTAGTGGGAGGTATTGGTTGTTTAGATGGTAAGACAGTTGTTTTTATTGGTCATCAAAGAGGAAAGGATACAAAAGATAATGTTATTAGAAACTTTGGCATGGCATCTCCAGGCGGCTATCGTAAAGCGTTGCGTTTAATGCGACACGCAAATAGGTTTAATTTCCCTATTTTGACATTTATTGATACTCCTGGTGCTTGGGCAGGTATAGAAGCAGAAAAACTAGGGCAAGGTGAGGCAATTGCAGTAAATTTAAGGGATATGTTTTCTTTTGATGTCCCTATAATTTGTACGATTTTGGGTGAAGGTGGTTCTGGTGGAGCTTTAGGTATTGGTATAGGTGATAGAATTCTAATGTTAGAATATGCTGTTTATACGGTTGCTACTCCAGAAGCTTGTGCCGCTATTCTATGGAAGGATAGTAAACAATCTTTAGAGGCAGCTGAGGCATTAAAAATAACATCATCGGATTTAAAAGTATTAGGTATCATTGATTCAATTATTCGGGAACCTATAGGAGGTTCTCAGTCGAACCCTTTAGAAGCAGCTCATATACTAAAAACTCATCTTAAGACAAATTTAAATACTTTATTGAGCTTATCAAGCAAAGATAGAAAAGAGTTAAGATATCAAAAATTTCGACAAATGGGTACTTTTTATGAAGGTTAGCTTTTTGAGTTGAATGAATATATTGATCGTATAGTAGCGTTATGTACTTAAGTAATTTATGAAAACAAATAAGTACATAAAGCTTATGATTAATTAATATTAGTTGCAATCCAATTTAACTAAATTAAACCAATTGTGCTTAATCCAATAATTGTACCCGCACCTACCGCATGTCCTAGACTTGTCGTTGCTAATAGTTCTGGTAGTCCGAACCCTTCTAATCCTAAAATAGGTATAGAAGGACCTAATCCTCTAACTTGTATTGCATATCTACCAATACCAATGCAAATTAAATTACAAACAGACATAATAATAGCCGTTTGTATAGACCAATTAGATGTATGGGGCAGTGTTGTTAGTAAAATATTAGTGTTCATATTAATCCTAATTTAGTCACAGCATTAAGTAAGATGTTTACATAACACTAATTATAATATATATGTATATATTCATCCATAAAATAGATAAGAATTTACATTATCTAATAGTTTTATGTTAAAATAATAAGACTTTTTTGTAGAATAATTTAAAATTCTTTTATTGGTAGCAGTAGAATAATAGTGTCGCATAATTTATATGATAAACGTTCCTAATAAACATATTTGATTAATTATATTTTACTGCTAATGTGTATAATTCTAAATAGCTTGTAAATAAATGTTATGAATATTTATTTTAGCAGAAGTATGATAAGATAGTTGTCTTGCTTTTGCTATTTCATATGATTGATTCTTGTATCCATGAATAAGAGAAGTTATTGTAAATTACAAATTGTGCTATTGATTTTTAAGAATTAGTTGAGTTAATTAAATATTTTAGAATAAATATAATAGCTCACAATGAGCTATTTCTTAATAGTTTATAATGTTTTAGATAAGATTTAATTTTTATTTAATGATTATTGTTGTTTACAAAATCCATCCATAGTTATGTAAGCCTTTGCCTAAAAAATTAACTCCTAGATAGCAAATCCAAACGACTACAAAACCAATAGAAGCCAAAATTGCAGGTTTTTTGCCTTGCCATGATTTTGTTAATCTTGAATGTAAATAAGCAGCAAATACAAGCCAAGTTATTAATGCCCAAGTTTCTTTCGGATCCCAACTCCAATAAGATCCCCATGCTTCATTAGCCCATACAGCTCCAGCAATGATACCAATAGTTAATAATGGAAATCCCAATCCAATAATTCTATAGCTTAAATTATCAATGCTTTGTAATAAATTCATTCTATTATTTTCAACTGCAATATTGCCATTCTGAATATTGTTAATATTCATAGTATTTTCTTGATTATATATAATCTCCAGGTTTTTCACTCCATATGCAGTTGAGCCTATTTGCGAGTGCATACTTTTACCCTTAGAAATTATTAAAAATAGTATGGATAATAGCGATCCGATAATCAATGTCGCATAGCTTATCATCATAATGCTCACATGCATCATTAGCCAATTGGATCTAAGAGCAGGTACTAAAGGTGCCGCCTTTTGCATATCTTTTGATAATGATAGACTAGCAAAAGCAATAATAAATAAAGCAACTGGTATGTTAATAGCTCCAATTAATCTACTTTTATTTTTGTATTCTAATATTAAATGTACTGTAGTTAATCCCCATGTTAAAAAAATCAATGATTCGTATAAGTTGCTTAATGGAAAATAGCCATTATTAATCCACCTTAATAGTAAAGCACAGCCTATACACAAATTAATACATATAGTCAAAATACTACCTAGCTGTCCGAAAAATGATAAATTACTAAAAGCAATATTTATCCAATATATAATTAACGTGATTAGTAGTAGTGCGAAGGATACATTGATTAAGTTATTTTCAATTGAATTCCAATTCATATAGATTCTCAAAGATATAGTTGTTATATTATATTTTAATACTTTTTAGGTTGAAATAGTTTGTTCAATTTGTTTTAGTGAGATATGGAATGATAATTGAAACTAACCATAATCTAAACATAGTTTTGATGTCTTACATATTTGATGAAAATCAGCTATATAAATACATACTTTTTTATAATAGGTATTTTTTTTTAGACAGGTATTGCCTAAGAATTATTTTTATAAGATCGGTATTATTAAGTTTTTAAATTGAAACTGTTTTGTATTTTATTATAACTATTATGTATTGCTTTTTATTTATGTTATAATTTTACACTTAGGTGAATTAGACTAAAAATTGAATGATAGAATTTGACCTACTTCTCATAGGGAATACACTTTTAAGGTGAAAAGAATATACATATTTCGTTTTATATTACTTGCCAGATAATTCTATTCATTAGATAAAAGTTAATGAATATATAAAAAATAAAACTAATAAAAAACAAAATTTGTTTTTTATTAGTTTTTAATTTTAAGTCTAGGTTAGATTTTTAGTTACTTAATTAGTCAACTTTGTTTATATAAGGCAAATAATTAGCATAGAGAGTTAATAACATAATCTAAAGCACCGCTATATTCAAGCCCTGCTTGTGCAGACATATCTCTAGGAACACATAATCTATCACGAGTGAATATAAATGCAGCTACATAAGAAGCTGCAGGTAAGTTTAAAGTACGATAAACTTCACGTGCACCTGCTATGCCCCATTCATCTAGAGGGCCAGTACCTCCAACTACTAGGCTGTAGTTAATTAGGCGCATATAGTGATCAATATCTCTATAGCATTTGTTGATTTTTTCCTGGCTGTCGCCTGCTTCACCTGGATTTTTTAGGTAAGAATACTTGGCGAAACAAGCATCACCTGCTTCTTTAACTACAGCTTCATGATTGCTAGCTAATTTTTCTGCCGCTTCTAGTCTAGCACCTGCACGTTGGATGTTACCTTGCACAGATTCTAGGTCAGAACTAGAAGGAAAACGACCAGCTGCATCAGCAGCACTAATTGTAGTAGTAATAACTGATTTCATAATTTATCTCCTTAAGTTGGATTATAAATACCTATTGTAATATTATTATAGTGATAAGTTTATTTGACTTAAAAGTATTCTGTAATAATATTATTTAATGGCTTTTCTAGTTTATTTTTAGCTAATAGCAGCAGAAACTCTATCGCAATATGTAGCAACTTCTGAAGATAGTGCAGAACAGTCGCCACTAGTTGTATCCATTTTGCGTTGAGAAGCCGTATTGGTAACAAATGCAACTGCTGCAGCTTTCATAATACTTACAGATCTAACAGAAGAGTTAGTCGGAACTCCAAGAGCAATATAAGTTTCTTTCAATCCATTTAAGCATCTATCTTCAAGAACAGAACCATCACCTGCAAGAAGAGCGTAAGAAATATATCTTAGAATGATTTCACCATCACGTAAACATGCAGCCATACGTCTATTAGTATAGCAATTACCTCCTGGTGCAATTAGTCCAGGGTTTTCGCAGATCATACCAGACACTGCATCTGCAACGATACAGCTAGCATTAGAAACAATTGAATTAACAGCATCTAAACGCTTGTTACCGTCTGCTATAAATGTTTTAAGAGCTTGTAAGTCACTACCACTTACATAAGCAGCTTTAGCGTCTGAATTTACCACAACTCTAGAAAATGCGTCAAGCATTGAGCTCTCCTTATAAATAATTTGTTTAATGAAGGACTTAGTTGTTTCAGCTATTAATTTATTGTAAAAGCTGATGTATTAGTATCAGAAATATAGTATAGAATACTTGTGACCAGCGATATATAACATATTAACATCATGTAATATTTAATCAAATTATGTAATTTTAAAATTTTTTTATTGTATATTTATAATATAGAATTTTTAATAAAGTGCTTAATAATATTATCCTTAATCATCATTTGTTTTAGGATAGCAATTAAATGCTTCTTAGAATTTATTCTATTTAACCGAGATACTTTTTTAGTATATATTGCTAATTTAAACTCTTGTTCAAGAGTCAGTTGATTTGTCTTGTCCATATTTAATACTTAATTAATCTATGAATTTATTATTGAAGTTTAACGATTTCTACTACCGATTCGCATGATCTGAGTAAGTTATCTGATTTTACTTAAACTTCGAGATCTGATAGATATACGCATAATAAATAGCAATAGAACAACATCTATTTCGTCTGATTGCATGAATTTTAGTATACTATTTTAATATGTTAATGAATTAATATATATTAATAGATTTAATGATTTTCAAGTACTTAATAAGTATTACAAAAAAGTTTACATAAGTATGAATGAATCATACGTTAATATGTTATCTATATACAATAGAGATATAAATCTGGAGACTTATGATGGCAATACCAATGCTTAGTTATTCATTTTCTACTCAGAACCAAAGAGTAGATGGCTTTGAGTATTTTCCTGGCGAAGAACAGCCTAAGATATATACAACAGATAATTTGCCTACAGCTCTTGAAATGGATGAAATCATTTGGGCAGCTTACCGTCAAATTTTTAGTGAACATCAGATTTTAAGTAGTACACGTGAACCTTTTTTAGAATCACAGCTAAGATTTAATCAAATTAGAGTTAAAGATTTTATAAAAGGATTACTATTGTCTGATTCATTTTATAATTTAAACTATAATGTAAACAATAACTACCGTTTTGTTGAAATGTGTATACAAAGGGTTCTAGGTAGAGATATTTATAACGAGAGAGAAAAATTAGCTTTTTCCGTAATTATAGGATCAAAAGGCTTAGAGTTTTTCATCGATATTCTTTTGAGTAGTGACGAATATTTAGAAAATTTTGGAGATAATACGGTCCCATATCAAAGGAGAAGAGTAATAGCTCAGCGTAGTAAAGGAGAAATTCCATTTAATTTAAAAATTCCTCGTATGGGCAAAGAATTTTTAGTTAAACAGGGCATGCCTCAATTATTATGGCCAGGCCCCGTACGTAAGTTTAGGCCACAAGAACAAAAACCAAAAGCAGGAGACCCCGCTTTATTTTTAGACATGGTCAGTGAAGTTTCTCCAGCGTCTGTATAAATTATTTTAATCTACTGTTTATATTGTTTGTGTTAAGAGCCATTAAAGAGTCTATTACATGGCTCTTTTATCTTTATGAAATAAATATAGGATACAATAAATGTATTCTTCTAAGAAGAAACAACAGGTAAGTATTTAATTAGTTTTATATTTTAATCTAACTACCTAATTTAAATGCATCAACAAATAAGCCATATATAATGCCAATTTTTATACAATTGACTGTGTATATGAGAGCTGTTCGACGATTATTAAAACTATATATTATTTTACTGAGACTTTCAGTAAAGGTGACAATAATTGCTCCTGCAATTATTCCCCAGTCTCCCGTCTGTGACGGTATAGTTGATATAATAGTTGCTATGTAAAATCCTAGAAATAGGCTGATAAGTTGTAAACTTAAATAATCTAGTCGAGATTTTATGCCATGTTTGATTGATATTATAAACTTTGTAAGTATAGACATAAGCACACATTTATATTATTTGTAAATAGATTTATATTGTCCTATTTAAAAAAAATATATCATTAAGAAGATAGATTGCATCCACTAATATCATACTTACTTTTATCATACATCTTGTTCGCTTAAACTTTGTATAATATATTCAAAAGGTTCACTAATGATACTTCTATCAATGTAGTTTTCTTGTCTTAATTCATCTTGGATAACTTCTTCTAGCAACTTAATACTCCTTAATGTAGGTGCGATGGGTACGTTTAAGGAATTATATGTATCTCTCAAGCCATCTAATACCCTCTCATTTAAAATGTTAGTACTGCCTGCAATCAGAGCATAACTAGCATATCTTAAGTAATATTCGATATCTCTTAAACATGCAGCATATCTTCTTGTTGTATATGAGTTACCACCTGGTCTCAAAAGTTCTGGTTGTTCTTCATATAAACGAGCTGCCGCTTCTCTAATGATTTTTGCAGCTTCACTATTAATGAATTTTGTTACTTTTATTCTGTTAGTAGCTGTATCAAAGTATCTTGTCAGTTCGTTCATCGCAGGAGCATCTAAGTACTTTCCTATTAAATCATACTTATTTAGAATACTTGTAATCGCATCTTGCATTATTATTATCTCCATTAAAATTTTTAGTATTGTAATTTAGTTTATACAATATATATAAGAATGATAAATAAGATATAGTATAATTATAATATTTACATGTATTTTTTATACTTCTGTATCATATTTTTTCTAATGCTTCAAAAATGGATAATTTTTATTGTTTAATTAGGTTGCAAAAAAACAGAACTATCTCACTGTGTTTATTCGAATCGATTCAAAATAGTCTAGAAAACTATGATAAAAATATTTATCCTATTTGTTTTACAGCTGTTTCTGCTGATTCAATGCATATTTTATTATCTAAACATGATCTTTTTAAAAAGTTGTCGATAAATCATGTTTTATATCTTGGACAAGAATTGTATAAAGCAGAATTATCTGTGATATTTAATCAGTCATATGTGCAAAATTAAATTTATTTTAGACTAAATGAGCTTACTGAGAGGTTGAAAAAATAGTACTTCTTATTATAATATTGGCTATATACTATATATGTAATAAATGTGGGCATGTAACTCAGTGGATAGAGTATCAGATTCCGATTCTGGCGGTCGAAGGTTCAAATCCTTCCTTGCTCAACACAGTAGATATATAGATATAGGTAAACAATAACCAATCCTATATTAGAAAATTGTTAATAGGGGCTGTTAGGTTTCTACATATAATTCCGTATGCATAAGATTTAGAGAATGAAGGTAGGCTAAACTTCATTAATCCTAGCTGAAAAACAATTGCAAAACATCAAATTTTACCATTCTCTAGAAAGATTATTTTAGCTTGATATAAATATTAAGACAATATGATTTTTTGGAGTTATCAAGATATAAATTCTAGTATGTGTCTTGATTGGTTATTAAACTAGATGCTCTTAAATCTATAGTTTAAGCTAAGTTTCAATTTATTTATTATTTTTTCTCTTGACTTAATCAATAATTTGATAATTGTCGACTTATCAAACTGAATTATTATGGACGTGGGTTCGAATCCCACCAGTTCCATAATCATAATATATATTTTTTATTTACAAAATTCATGAATCAGAAAATTTTCAAGATGGTCGTCTGATTAATGGTAGTGAATCTCTAAATGAATATATTTTAAGTTATTATATATGTTCACTAGATTTAATATTAATGTTTTATAACAGTTAAATATATTTTGTTTGCATAATATAATTGTTGTAAATTATTGAGAATTTATGATTAAAGTAATAAAAATAGGCAAAAATGGCTATACTCACTCATTAAAGAAATATAAATTTATATCAGTGATTATTTATATTATGTAGAATTAAGGTATGTATCTCTAAATACGTATGACATACAATATGGTTTATATAATCTATGAATTGATATTAATACTTGAACTTATATATCTATTTATGATAATAATTATGAGAAGATTATTCAAAATATTTTGTTCTTATCAAATTATAAAAAACTCTATATAAAATCTTTATAGTACTGATGTTATATTAAATCAATTAAGTATATCAATCAATGTATTTTGTAATCGAAAAAATATATATATTATTTATATATAAGCATATACCTATATATCTTTATTTATTATACCGATCAAGGTATTAGATTGAGGGTTTACTATAAATTTTACATTTATAATCGATTTTTAATTTTGCTGTATTGCGTAAGCTATTGTAGAATTAGAAGAGTATATCTTTTTTTTGTAAAATATCCTCTATTTATACCACTTGTAGTATTTATTCTGAGTTCATAATAAAAGTTCATTATTTTATTTAATTTATATTCCATGTTTATTCACTATTTATTTAACAAAGATTATTGGTCGCTTGACCACCATAGTGTACCCTTTCAGACTCAAAACTATTCTTATCGTGATCAACATATTAAGTTGATAGCAAAAAATATGGGTGAAATAAAATCATTATTTGCAACATTAAGAGTAAATCAATCTATCAATGATGTAGCTAATGATTATACGGCTACGCGAAAATTCACAAATAGGAAGTTAATACATCCTACTTTTATAACTAAGCTACTTAATAAGTACTGGCAAGAAACGATTTTTCTTTCGACTGTTAATCCATTGTCCGACAATTATATTAATCAGTTGAAGTCAGCAGGTGTAGCTATGTATCAAAATGAATATAAAAAATTTTTACTTGATTTTAGTAAAGCTTTAACAACAAGAAGAATAGAAGTGCATCTAGATAATTCTAAAGTTTCTACTAATATAAAAAGTCATTCTACCTATGTAAAATATATTTGGCGAAAGGGATTAAATTTTTCTTTACCTGATAATCTACTAAAAAATTTTTTAGACGCAAGGTATATTGATATTTCCAATGACAAAAAGTCACTTCTCTTAAACAAAATAAGTAGTAATGATTTTCCTATATTCACTGTGATTAATGGTTCTAATCAGATTATTATGGCCGAGTTCCCTGAAAAAATGCTTAATAATAAAAATGTATTGGATAAATTATATCGATGGTACTACGATCGCTTTTTGTGGACAAAAAATAATCAGCCGTTATACGAAGGCCTATTCTTTATGAATCCAGAAGATGCAATTGAATATAAATACCATATACAACAAAAATATACACAATCCAGTAAACAAAATATTTTAGACATTTTTCCTAGTAAACTTGATTTATATTATAAGTTAACAAGAACTTCGGTACCAAAAATACGCTTCAGATTAATTCCCGATTTAACAGAATTGGGTGAACTTCTATTTAAATATAGAAAATATAGGCATGTTAATTTTCACAAGCAACAAACATACAGTAAAAATCATTTTAAAGGGCAACCTGTTTATACGATTACGCCAATATTAGCATTTAATAAAAGATCAAAAAAACATATGACAATAAATTATCAGTACAAATTGCAGAAAAATAGAAGTCAGAAATCATATGAAGCTATATTCATGAATTACAAAACAGCTTTAACTGCTTGGCAGAAATTCAAGAAAGAAAATACGGATTATAGCCTACCTTCATATCCTCAACTTGTAGTATATAATTTAGAGGATTTTATAAAAACATGGGAAAATGATCAAAAAAATTATGGCAAAGATATACTATTTATACCTTCTAGAGAGTCTTATAATTTTGTAAAACAGTATTATAATAATCAATCTCAACTTAGCGTATTGCAAAAATTCTCTAGTACTTTGCTATATTTTAAAGTACTAGGTAAGAGAATACTATGGTCTTTAACTAGTAGACAGCCTATGAGCTGGTAGTTAGTATATATGGCTAAAGATTTATTGAAGTGAGACTATCAAATCTAATGTATAAGCTTGAAGAGTATTATTTTCTTGCGTAATACTCCACAACAAGAAGTTCATTTAATTTCAGAGCCACCCATTCTCTCTCAATAATGCCATTAACTTTTCCTATCATGTTTTCTTTGTCAAGCTCTAGATGGCTTGGTATATTAGCTAAACCAGGAAAATTTAAATAATTTTCTACCAGAGATTTTGAACCATTTTTGTTTTTTATTGTGATTAGATCACCGGGTTTACATTGATAACTACAAATAGAAACATTTTTATTATTCACCATAATATGCCCATGATTTACTAATTGTCTTGCTGCAGGAATGGTAGGAGACATACCAAGTCTAAATATTGTATTATCTAATCTCATTTCTAGAATTTGCAATAAAATCAATCCTGTAGATCCTTGAACTTTTTTTGCGGTTTTTACATAATTCGCGAATTGTTTCTCGTTTAATCCATAATTAAATCTCAACTTTTGTTTTTCTTCTAATCTTAGAGCATATTCTGACGGTTTACGTGATTGCTGGCCATGTTCACCGGCCGGCGACTGCTTTTTAGAGTTTTTTCTTGTTAACCCAGGTAAATCTCCTAGTCTTCTGCATATGCGTAAACGAGGTCCTCTATAACGAGACATATTTTTTCCTTAATCTATATTATAAATTTGTAGTTTTTAATTATATCTAAACATACTATAATAAGCATTGTTTAGTAAAATATATTCATTATGAAGTTATATTCTTTTTTGGTGATAAAATCATTATCATATTTTTTCCATCTCTAGAAGGTGGCTGTTGAATTTCTGCTGAATTTTTTAGATCTTCTGCCATTTTATTTAAAAGTTCAATTGCTAAATTAGAATGCTGAATTTCTCTACCTCTAAATATAACAGTTGCCTTAACTTTATCTCCAGATTGTAAAAAACGTAAAGCCTGGTTAATTCGAACTTTATAATCATGTTCCTCGATTTTATAACGCATTTTGACTTCTTTTAGTATAGCATTATGCTGCTTTTTACGAGCTTCTTTAGCTTTTTTTTCCTGATTAAATTTGTACTTGCCATAATCAACAATACGACAAACTGGTGGATCTGACTTATCACTAATCATTACTAAATCTAATCCTTCTTGAACAGCTATATTAAAAGCTTCACCAGAGGAATAAATACCTAATTGAGATCCCAGCACATCTATAAGACGCACTTTAGGATATTTAATATTTTCATTAATAAGAGGTTTTTCAGTACTTTTCTTTTTTATTTTTTTTGATTTATCTAACACAAGTAATTTGCTATAAAATATATTGTAAATTATAAAAAAATATTGGGAAATATATCAAAATTATTATAACATTACATAAGTAAGAATAACATTAAAGCTACGGTAATAAATTTTGAAAAACTATTTATGAAACATACATTATCTGTCCTTGTAGAAGATGAATCAGGCGTCTTATCTAGAATAGCTGGTTTATTTGCTAGAAGAGGATTCAATATAGAAAGCTTAGCTGTCGGACCTGCAGAAAAAATAGGTATTTCCAGAATCACTATGATTGTACCTGGTGATAATAGAACAATTGAACAAATTATTAAACAGTTATATAAATTAGTAAATATTTTAAGTGTACAAGATATCACCAATATACCATGCGTTGAACGTGAGTTAGTCTTAATAAAAGTACAAGCTACCAATAATCATCGGACCTCTATTCTAGATATAGCCAATATTTTCAGGGCAAAGGTTGTAGATATTGCTCAGGAGTACTTAATTTTAGAAGTGACAGGTGATCCGGGTAAAACAATGGCTATTGAACAACTTTTAAGTGAATATGGAATTGTTGAAATTGCACGTACTGGTAAAATTTCTTTAATTAGATCATCTAACATTAATACAGAGTTTTTAAGAAAAACTCTCAGTAGTCAAATTATACATTCTTAATTTTAATTTTATTTTTTTTCTTTAGTTAGCCATTTTCCTGGTTTTTCTGAGAAAGATAAACATTCTCGTAGGTCCCAATCAAAATTTATATCATGTGAAGAATTTTTGATATTAATTTGTATAATTGTCTGAGTAGGTATAAATTCTGGCATGACATGAAAATCAAATTTACCATGTTGTTTTTTAATTAGGGCATAAGTATTGCAAATATGCACATGATTACAATTAACACAAATACACATGAGTTCATTTTTTTGATTATATTAAATACGTAGATTGGGGGTGGAGGGACTTGAACCCTCACGATTATTAAAAATCAACAGATTTTAAGTCTGTTGTGTCTACCATTCCACCACACCCCCTGTATATAGATATAGATATTCTATTTTGTTAGTTAGAATGTTAAACTAGTCAATAATAGATTTCAGGCGGCACCCAGATTCGAACTGGGGATAAAGGATTTGCAATCCTCTGCCTTACCACTTAGCTATGCCGCCTTATTGTAGACTAAAATCAGTATTGTAGTACATAGTACACTCATCCTATCTAAAACAATGATCAATTGTCAATAAGTAAAATAAATTGGTTTTTAGATTCATTTAGTAAATAATCGACTTTTTAAGATGTCTTCTGATTGTATAGTTACAAGATCATTTTTAGTCAAAACTCTATTGCCACTTATGAAAATTCGATTAGCTTGCCGCATCCTCGCTCTGTCGATAGCATTTCTAATACTTCTGGCATTCGCAAAGTGTGGTTGTTTCATTCTTCTTTCAGCATATTCCAGTAATACTTTATCAGCCTCTGGAGCAAATTTATATTGTTGTTCTTCTAGCATTAGTTTCGCTATTTGTAACAATTCTTCAGAAGTATAATCAGGGAAGTTGACATGATTTGTGACTCTAGATGATAATCCAGGATTTGATTCGTAAAATTTTTCCATTCTGTCCTTATAACCAGCAAAAATAACTACGAGGTCATCTCTCTGATTTTCCATGACCTGCAATAAAATCTCTATAGCCTCTGCACCGTAATCTCTTTCATTATCTGGCTTATAAAGATAATAAGCTTCATCAATGAATAAAACCCCGCCCATAGCTTGCTTTAGAACTTCTTTAGTTTTAGGAGCTGTATGACCAATATACTGTCCCACTAAGTCATCTCTAGTAACGGTGAGTAAATGTCCTTTACGAATATATCCTAAACGATTTAAAATATCTGCCATTTTCATGGCAACAGTCGTTTTACCGGTACCAGGACTTCCTGTAAATGACATATGTAATCCTGGACTTCCTGATACTAATCCTAGATTATCTCTTAGCCTATCTATCAGTAACAAAGCAGCTATTTCTCTAATGCGAGTTTTAACAGGTTGAAGACCTACTAATTCTTGCTCTAATTCATCAATCACTTCCTGAATTTGAGTTTTATCGTATTCTTCTTGTAAATTTACTAGAGTATCGTCAGAGAAATTTTGAGTCATATTTTTATATACTTTAGATATAAATTTATTTATTCAATCTAACACTTATATTAAATATTTAGTTAAATACTATTAAAGAGAGATTAAATAAATTAATCTCTCTAATATTAGATTATAAATTGAACTGAATAAAATATATTGATTAGTTATTTATTCTGTAATTAATAACGAGATCCTTCCGGTTTAGCTGTTGCATAACTACGGAAGCTATATTTTTGGTTTCGTCCAATATCTTCCGATCTCACTAATTCAAAACCAGGTTCATATGCTGGTCTATTAACTATGAATGAAAGAACACAACTTTCTGTGCCTCTTGTGTTGTCAAAAGCATTTACTTTAATGTACTGACTAGAATACTGTTTACGGCAACTATTAATTTCATACATAACTGTAGCAGCATCACTGATATCAAATAATGGCAGACCCCATAGTTCCCAGTAGTTATTTCTTGGATGTGGATCTTCTGTAAATTCAATATTAATTGCCCAATTTTGAGAAATTGCGTAGTTAATCTGTTTATTGATTTGCTCGTCAGTTAGGTCCGGTAAGAAGGAAAAAGTTCCTTGTGTTAATCTCACTATTCTGTACTCCTTGTGATAATTAAGCAAGTTTTTACAATTTTGAGTTTAAGTTTAATACAAAAAAAGACTCAAGATGTTTATACATTAGTTGTTGGAGTCTCAACAAAATCAGCTGTATCTGTAGAAGTATAGTTGAAAGTGATATCTTTCCATAAATCTAGAGCTGTTTGTAGAGGACCACAAGTTTTTGCTGCATCTTGTAAAATTTGCGGTCCTTCTGCTACATAATCGCGACCTTCATTACGTGCTATTACCATGGCTTCTAGAGCTACACGATTAGCCGTTGCACCTGCTTGAATACCATCAGGATGACCAATTGTGCCTCCACCAAATTGAAGTACAACATCATTACCAAGATAATCTAATAATTGATGCATTTGTCCACAGTGTATACCACCTGAAGCAACTGGAGTTACTTTACGTAGAGCTGCCCAATCTTGCTCAAAGAAGATACCTTGAGGTAAGTTCACCTCTAGATGAGTTAATAGTAGAGTATTATAAAAACCTCTAATCATTAGAGGATCACCCTCCAGTTTACCAACAACTGTACCTGCATGAATATGGTCAACACCTGCCATACGCATCCATTTACAAATTACACGGAAGTTCATGCCATGACTCTTTTGACGAGAGTAAGTCGAGTTGCCAGCACGGTGCAAATGTAAGATCATATCATTTTTGCGAGCCCAAATACCCATAGTTTGGATGGCTGTATAACCAATTACAAGGTCAATCATAACAATAACTGTACCTAATTGTTTAGCAAATTCAGCTCTTTCATACATGTCTTCCATTGTAGCTGCAGTTACATTCATATAGTGACCCTTTATTTCACCAGTAGCTGCTATTGAACGGTTAACACCTTCCATTGAATATAGGAATCTTTCTTTCCAGCGCATGAATGGTTGAGAATTAATATTTTCATCATCCTTAAGGAAATCTAAACCACCTTTAAGGCCTTCATATACTACCCTACCATAATTTTTACCTGATAGGCCCAATTTAGGTTTTACAGTTGCACCTAAAAATGGACGACCAAATTTATCCATCCGTTCACGTTCTACAACAACTCCCGTTGCAGGACCTTGGAAAGTTTTAAGATAAGCAACTGGGATGCGCATATCTTCTAATCTTAAGGCTTTTACTGCTTTAAAACCGAATACGTTACCAATAATTGAAGCTGTTAGGTTAGCGATAGAACCCTCTTCAAATAGATCAATATCATATGCAATATAAGCAAAATATTGTTCAGATGAATTTGGTACGGCATCTACCTTGTAAGCTTTAGCTCTATATAGATCACAAGCTGTTAATAAATCTGTCCAAACTACAGTCCAAGTTGCAGTAGAAGATTCACCAGCAACTGCAGCAGAAGCCTCTACTGGATCAACTCCTGGTTGTGGAGTTACACGAAATAGAGCTAGTACATCAGTATCTTTAATTACATAGTCAGGATCCCAGTATCCCATCTTAGCATATGGAATTACGCCAGATTCGTAGCGTTCATTCTTAATCCTTGTCCGTTCTTCTACAGATTGAGACAT